AAAACGGAGAGTTTGATCCTGGCTCAGGATGAACGCTGGCGGTATGCCTAACACATGCAAGTTGAACGAAAGTTTCATACTTTAGTAGCGGACGGGTGAGTAATACGTGAGAATCTGCCTTTGGGAGGGGAATAACAATTGGAAACGATTGCTAATACCCCATATGCTTTTTAGTGAAAAAGAGAAATCTGCCCGAAGATGAGCTCGCGCCTGATTAGCTAGTTGGTAAGATAAAAGCTTACCAAGGCAACGATCAGTAGCTGGTTTGAGAGGATGATCAGCCACACTGGAACTGAGACACGGTCCAGACTTCTACGGAAGGCAGCAGTGGGGAATTTTCCGCAATGGGCGCAAGCCTGACGGAGCAATACCGCGTGAGGGAAGAATGTCTGTGGGTTGTAAACCTCTTTTCTTAAGGAAGAAATAAATGACTGTACTTAAGGAATAAGCATCGGCTAACTCCGTGCCAGCAGCCGCGGTAATACGGGGGATGCAAGCGTTATCCGGAATCACTGGGCGTAAAGCGTCTGTAGGTGGTTTAATAAGTCTGCTGTTAAATATTAGGGCTCAACCCTGAGCAAGCAGTGGAAACTTTTAGACTAGAGTATGGTATGGGTAGAGGGAATTCCCAGTGTAGCGGTGAAATGCGTAGATATTGGGAAGAACACCAGTAGCGAAAGCGCTCTACTTGGCCTTTACTGACACTCAGAGACGAAAGCTAAGGTAGCGAATGGGATTAGATACCCCAGTAGTCTTAGCCGTAAACGATGGATACTAGATGTTGCGCGTATCGATCCGTGCAGTATCGTAGCTAACGCGTTAAGTATCCCGCCTGGGAAGTATGCTCGCAAGAGTGAAACTCAAAGGAATTGACGGGGGCCCGCACAAGCGGTGGAGCATGTGGTTTAATTCGATGCAACGCGAAGAACCTTACCAGGGCTTGACATATTACAAATTTTTATGAAAATAAAAAGTGCCTTCGGGAATGTAAATACAGGTGGTGCATGGCTGTCGTCAGCTCGTGTCGTGAGATGTTGGGTTAAGTCCCGCAACGAGCGCAACCCTTGTTTTTAGTTGCCACCATTAAGTTGGGCACTCTAAAAAAACTGCCGGTGACAAACCGGAGGAAGGTAAGGACGACGTCAAGTCAGCATGCCCCTTATGTCCTGGGCTACACACGTGCTACAATGGTTATAACAAAGAGTTGCGACCCTGTGAAGGTAAGCTAATCTTATAAATATAATCTAAGTTCGGATTGTAGGCTGTAACTCGCCTGCATGAAGGTGGAATCGCTAGTAATCGCCGGTCAGCTACACGGCGGTGAATCCGTTCCCGGGCCTTGTACACACCGCCCGTCACACCATGGAAGTTGGCTGTGCCCGAAGTCGTTATCTTAACCTTAATTGGACGGAGGTGCCTAAGGTATGGCTAGTGACTGGGGTGAAGTCGTAACAAGGTAGCCGTACTGGAAGGTGCGGCTGGATCACCTCCTTATTTTAGGGATATAGATTCTATCTTAGATCGTTTGATTTTTTATAAAATAAAAGGGCTATTAGCTCAGTTGGTTAGAGCGCACCCCTGATAAGGGTGAGGTCACTGGTTCAAATCCAGTATGGCCCAAATAATAAACAGAGGGGGTATAGCTCAGTTGGTAGAGCGCTGCTTTTGCAAGGCAGATGTCAGCGGTTCAAATCCGCTTATCTCCAAATAATGAAGTTTTGCTTCATGTTTATTATTATTTAGTTAATAAATTTGCAAAGTAACTAAGAGCTTACGGTGGATACCTTGGTATCTAGAAGCGATGAAGGGCGTGACTACCAGCGAAATGCTTCGGGGAGCTGGAAGTAAGCTATAATCCGGAGGTACCCGAATGAGGCAACTCTTTAATACTACCTACTGAATTAATAAGTAGGCAAGAGCAAACCTAGTGAACTGAAACATCTTAGTAACTAGAGGAAAAGAAAGCAAAAGCGATTCCCTTAGTAGCGGCGAGCGAAATGGGAACAGCCTAAACCACTTTAATAAGTTTTAGTGGGGTTGTGGGACAGATAATTTAAGATGAAGAAAATTAGGTGAAGTAGTTGGAATACTATATCATAGAAGGTGATAATCCTGTAACCGAAAATGAAATAGTCTTTATTTGTATCCCAAGTAGTATGGGACACGTGAAATCCCGTATGAATCAACGAGGACCACCTCGTAAGGCTAAATATTCCTAGATAACCGATAGTGAAACAGTACCGTGAGGGAAAGGTGAAAAGAACCCCGGAAGGGAAGTGAAATAGAACATGAAACCGTAAGCTTACAAGCAGTAGAAGAACGACTTAACGTTTAACTTCGTGCATGTTGAAGAATGAGCCGGCGACTTACAGGCAGTGGCAGGTTAAGATAAAGAATATCGAAGCCACAGTGAAAGCGAGCTTTAATAGAGCGTTTGTCACTGTTTGTAGACCCGAACCCGGATGATCTAGTCATGGCCAGGGTGAAGCTTAGGTAACACTAAGTGGAGGTCCGAACCGACTGATGTTGAAAAATCAGCGGACGAGCTGTGATTAGAGGTGAAATGCCAATCGAATCCGGAGCTAGCTGGTTCTCCCCGAAATGCGTTTTGGCGCAGCAATTGACGCTTAATCTTAGGGGTAAAGCACTGTTTCGGTGCGGGCTGCGAAAGCGGTACCAAATCGAGGCAAACTCTGAATACTAAGTGTGTAGTCAATCAGTGAGACAGTGGGGGATAAGCTTCATTGTCAAGAGGGAAACAGCCCAGACCACCAGTTAAGGCCCCTAAATAATATCTAAGTGATAAAGGAAGTGGGAATGCAAAAACAACCAGGAGGTTTGCTTAGAAGCAGCAATCCTTTAAAGAGTGCGTAATAGCTCACTGGTCTAGTGATCCTGCGCCGAAAATGAACGGGACTAAGTTATTTGCCGAAGCTGTGGGATGTTTACATCGGTAGGGGAGCGTTCTGTGTTAGGTTGAAGCATTAGTGTAAATGAGTGTGGACAAAGCAGAAGTGAGAATGTCGGCTTGAGTAGCGAAAACATTGGTGAGAATCCAATGCCCCGAAAACCTAAGGTTTCCTTTGGAAGGTTCGTCCGCGAAGGGTTAGTCAGGGCCTAAGGCGAGGCTGAAAAGCGTAGTCGATGGGTAACAGTTTAATATTCCTGTACTATTTGTTATTGATATCGAGGGACGGAGAAGGCTAAATCAGCCGGATTATGGTTACCGGTTTAAATTGTTGAAGGTGAAGATAGATGGCGAAAACATCTTGAGCTAAAAAATGAGTACAAGGTACTAAGGTACTAAAGTGATTGATGTCATACTTCCTAGAAAAGCTCGAAATATCTTAAATAACAAATACCTGTACCTTAAACCGACACAGGTAGGTAAGTAGAGTATACTAAGGGGCGCGAGATAACTCTCTCTAAGGAACTCGGCAAAATAGCCCCGTAACTTCGGAAGAAGGGGTGCCCTTGTAGGGTTGCAATAACTAGGCCCAAGCGACTGTTTATCAAAAACACAGGTCTCCGCGAAGTCGTAAGACAATGTATGGAGGCTGACGCCTGCCCAGTGCCGGAAGGTTAAAAAAGTTGGTTAGTTTTAAAACAAAGCTGGCGATTGAAGCCCCGGTGAACGGCGGCCGTAACTATAACGGTCCTAAGGTAGCGAAATTCCTTGTCGGGTAAGTTCCGACCCGCACGAAAGGCGTAACGATTTGGGTACTGTCTCGGAGAGAGACTCGGCGAAATAGAATTGTCTGTGAAGATGCGGACTACCTGCACCTGGACAGAAAGACCCTATGAAGCTTTACTGTAGCTTGGAATTGAATTTGGGTATGCTTTGCGCAGTATAGGTGGGAGGCAAAGATAATATATTTGTGGATATATAGGAGCCAATAGTGAGATACCACTCTAAGTATACTAGGATTCTAACTTTGAAAGCCGTTAACCGGCCAAAGAACAGTTTCAGGTGGGCAGTTTGACTGGGGCGGTCGCCTCCTAAAAAGTAACGGAGGCGTACAAAGGTTTCTTCAGACTGGTCGGAAATCAGTCTTAGAGTATAAAGGCATAAAGAAGCTTGACTGCAAGACCTACAAGTCGAGCAGAGACGAAAGTCGGTCTTAGTGATCCGACAGTTCTGAGTGGAAAGGCTGTCGCTCAACGGATAAAAGTTACTCTAGGGATAACAGGCTGATCTCCCCCAAGAGTTCACATCGACGGGGAGGTTTGGCACCTCGATGTCGGCTCATCGCATCCTGGGGCGGTAGTACGTCCCAAGGGTTGGGCTGTTCGCCCATGAAAGCGGTACGCGAGCTGGGTTCAGAACGTCGTGAGACAGTTCGGTCCATATCCGGTGCAGGCGTTAGAGTATTGAGAGGCTCTCTTCTTAGTACGAGAGGACCGGAAGAGACACACCTCTGGTGTACCAGTTATTGTGCCAACAGTAAACGCTGGGTAGCCAAGTGTGGTAAAGATAACCGCTGAAAGCATCTAAGTGGGAAGCATACCTCAAGATGAGTACTCTTTAAGATCACAGTAAGATGAACTGTTTGATAGGCGTTAAGTGTAAGTATAGTAATGTATTCAGCTGAGACGTACTAATAGATCGTAAACTTTCTAAATTTATGCTTTATAATAATAAGCTTATGTCTTGATACTTATAGCGTAGTGGAACCACTCCAATCCATACCGAACTTGGTTGTTAAACACTACAGCGGCGATAATACTGATGGGGAAGCCTTTTGGAAAGGTAGCTCAGTATCAAGACTCAATGTGATTTTATCTTCTTAATTCGTTGTTGTTAAATATCTAATAATACTGCTGTTTAGTTTTAAAGCTTTCTCTAAGTTATTTACAAGTGAACCATTACCATGATAGTTCACTTGAACATATATTCCATCATAATGCTGGTTAATATTATAGCTTAGATGTCTTCTACCTCTATGTTGTATAAAGATATTTTGTCCACCTAAATTATTTATAAGTGCCTTATATGTATTAACTAAATTTAAATTTTTATCTTCTGTAATGTCAGGCTTCAAAATATATATTGTTTCGTAATTGTTTAATCTAGTCATAATTTATTATTGAAATTTTTATATTATAATCTATTATCTATTTGTATTCTCACAGCTTGTGATATAACTGGTATTTTAGCATATTTACCCTCAATTGATTTTGCAACAGCGTATGTAATAGTTGATAGTACAAACCAAAATAATGTATTGCATAACATGAAGCCGTATAAGCTCATGCGAAATTCAATTGGTAAAGCTCTAAAAGTAGCACCCAATAAAGAATTTATTAAAAATAATAAAATAGATTGTAGAACATTAAATCTGATAAAGGGTCTATCAGGAATTGGGCTTTTGGCTCTTACAAATAGGTAATATAATATAAAAAATACTGCAAATGCTAATGCTGGATGTGTAACATAAAATATTACTATTGGCATAAGAGTCTTTTTATATATACTCATTAAACTAAAGGGATAGTCTGGTAAGATTTGCTGTCCAAAGTTTTGTAATCCTTCTAAAAGAGGTAGCCAGTAAGGAAGTATAGAACTTGTTCTATCTATAATTGTAATATTTGTTTTATTAAAACTATTATTGTATTTTTTTAAGTAAATATAACCTTGATATATTACTATACCAATTATACTACTTAATAAAGTACTGATTATAATTATAGTCCATATAGGCAATTGATTGGCCATAGTAATATAAGTGTGATTAATGTTGAAAATAAAAAACTATAATTTTGTTATTTTATTGTATATTTCAATGTTTCATTTTCTTTAATTAATAAATTTTAAATATTTTTGTAAGTTTTATTTGTATGAAACTTAATTTGATTTTACAATAGAATTATACATATTTTCAAATATTTTTTGAACATCTTAATTTGTTTATATTAAACTATGTTATCTTTTTATTTTAATTATGTTATTAGTAATAAATGAAAAAAATTTTGCTTCATGTTTAATGCTTGGTACAGGTAAGTATAAAAGTTTAAAAGAGGCTCAAGAAAGTATTACTGCAAGTGGCACTTCTATTGTTACAGTTGCAATAAGAAGAGCCCAAAGAGCAAAAGTCATGGGGCAAAGTAATTTGATTGATGGTCTTGATTGGAAAAAGTTATGGCTTTTGCCTAATACGGCAGGTTGTAAAACAGTTGAAGAAGCAATACGTATTGCTTCTTTAGGTAAAGAAATTGCAAAACGTTTAGGGCAAGTTAATAATAACTTTATTAAGCTAGAGGTTATACCTGATCCTAAGTATTTACTGCCAGATCCTATTGGTACTTTAAAAGCTGCTGAGTATCTAGTTCAAAAGAATTTTACAGTTATGCCATACATTAATGCAGATCCTATACTAGCTAAGCAATTAGAAAATATAGGGTGTTCTACAGTTATGCCTTTAGCTTCTCCCATTGGTTCAGGAAATGGTCTACAAAATAAATTGAATATTCAAATTATTATTGAAAACTCAAATATTCCTGTAATTGTTGATGCAGGTATTGGTACTCCTAGTGAAGCCTGTTGTGTTATGGAGTTAGGTGCATCAGGGGTTTTATTAAATACAGCTATTGCAAAATCATCTAAGCCTCAATTAATGGCAGAAGCTATGAAAAAGAGTGTAATATCTGGAAGAATGGCATATCTTGCTGGAAGAATGAAACAAAGTTTAACTGCAAATGCCAGTTCGCCTACGTATGGTATATTACAGAGTTAATGGATGTTATTATTTTTTAATTAATAAAGAATTATATGATTTTAATTATAGATAATTATGATAGTTTTACTCAAAATTTAGTTCAATATGTTGGTGAATTAGGTTTTGACATTAAAGTTATAAGAAATGATGAATTATCTTTAAATGATATTGCTGTATTAAATCCTAGCCATATCATTTTATCTCCGGGTCCAGGTAATCCATCTAATGCAGGGGGTATATTGCTTAATTTGATTTACTACTATGCCCATACAATTCCTATTTTGGGAGTGTGTTTAGGTCATCAAAGTATTGGTTATGTTTATGGAGGTAATATAATTCAATTAAATGAACCTGTGCATGGTAAAATTAGTAAAGTTTTTCATGATAAAAAAGATATATTTAAAAATTTACCAAATCCATTTTTAGCAGCTCGTTATCATAGTTTAGTTATTGATAATAAAAATTTACCTAGTGAACTTGAAGTTACTGCATGGACAGAAGATGGTAAAATTATGGGGTGTCGTCATAAGCAGTATAATTTATTAAGAGGTATACAGTTTCATCCAGAAAGTTTATGGACTGATAGAGGACGAAAAATTATTGAAAATTTTTTATATCAATAAAAATTTATTTGATTAAAGAGTTATTTCTATATAGTATGTTTGAATTTTAGTTAATTCTTCTTCAAAAGTTAATTGTCCTCTATTTGTTATACCTTTTAAATTTATTTTATTGTTTTGACCATTAATCCAGATTTGATGGTAAGATAGGTAACTTATAAGAATACTTATTATTAGTATGAAAAAACCTAAATATACAATTGGAATTCCAGGATCTGTTTTAATTTGTATTCCTGTACTGGTTATAATTTCTTTAATTGTAATTTTATGGTTATTTATACTAAATGTTTCATTGGTTTTAATGCTTTGCAATAGTTGCCCTGATGAATTATATATTAATATTTGGCTATTTAGTCCATTAATTAAAAAGAATAATGATTTATGATTAGTAAAATCAAAATTATATATCCATGTTCTAGTTTTATTAATTTTTATTTCTTGTAATTTTTGTTGTACTAATTTATTGTCTATTTGAATTTTTAAACCTTCTAAGTTCCATGATGTTTGATAAAATGTTAATCCATGAAATTTTAATGGTGAGTTTACATAAATTTTTTTCTGTACTAAATTTTCGTTTTTATTATTTTTTAGTGATATTGATGAATAAAATTGTTTTATAGAAGAATTAGAATGATATTCTATGAAAAAATTGTCTATTTTTCCTACTATATTATATGGTAAATGACTATATTTACCAGATTTTATAGAATTTTGTATATGAAATATTTCTCCTTCTGGGATTATTTCTTGACTGATGAAACCAGTAAAAAGTCCTAACATATTACCTGTGAGCGTAATTATTATACTAATATGTACAAATATAGGAGCTAATCTTCCTAATAAACCTTTATATCCATAAATTTTGTTGTTGCGTTGAAAAACGTAATAATTGTGTCGGTTTAAGCTGTAAATTATATTGATGAATGATTTTATTGGTAAATAATTTATACTAGAGTTACTATTTTTTTTATAAGGCATAAATTTCCAGTTACGTGCATTTCTTAGGCTTGGTAGTTGCTGTGAGAATGTACAAGTGATTAAACTGCAGAAAAATAAAATTATAAGTAATATAAACCACCAAGTTGTATATATATGATCTAATCCAAAATATAAAATATTTTTCCAATTAAATAAATGACCTATATGAGATTTAACAGGATAATTAGATTGATAATAGTCAATATTTTTATCTTGTTCAATAATAGTTCCTATGATACTAATAGCACTTATTGTTAAGAGTAATGTTATAGAAAAATTTAAGTTACTTAATTGTTTGATGATTTTCCATTTTAAAGTTTTATATTGTAAATATTTCATATTTTAAATTTATATTTTATATAGTTGTATCAAATTATTATATAGCAAATATATTATCTAATAAATTAAAGCAACCTAACGCAATTAGTATAGAGCCTATAGTTGGTAAAAAATAGTTCCAAGTATTATTTATTCTTTTTATTTTTTTATATGTTGATATAAATTTTATGAAAAAAAAACTGGTGAAGTATAGCCAATTAAATAAAATAATATATATAATATACCCCACTGTATATTAGAAGAATGATTCAACCATATTGTAATAGTTGTTAATATTGGTGTACTGCATGTTGATGAATTAATTCCAATAGTAAAACCTGTGATTAAGGTGGTAGTAAAAGAATTATTATTATCATTAATTTTTAACCATTGATTTAAAAATGAGAAATTTGGCTGTAATATTTGTAATGAATTAAGGCCAATGCATATTGTTAATATGGAAGAAAATATAGGTATATAGATAGTTATTTTGTTATAAGATTGTGTAAATATAGTAATTATTATGATAATTATTATATTACTACTCATTAAACCATATATAAAAGCATTCTGATATTTTTTTATTTGTATATTTTTAATAGATGATAAGCTAATAGGTAATATAGATATTAAACAAGGATTAAAAAAAGTTAATATACCACCGATAAATGATAATATACAACTATATAAGTAAGAGTAATTTAGTCTTGAGTAGAATAAGATATGTGTTTTTTGTTGTAAATAATATGACTTCATTTCTAAAACATTAATAATATTGTTCATTTTTATTATGTTTATTTTATTTGTTGATTGTTGTTTATAATCTCCCCAGGAAGGATTTGAACCTACGACCAATCGGTTAACAGCCGATCGCTCTACCGCTGAGCTACTGAGGATTAATATAATATATATATATGTAAATAGTATGATAACAAAAAATAAGTATAATTACAAGTTTTATATGCAATGATATATAATGTTTTTTACTTGTATTTTAAAACATTTTTTGATATAGTATGACTTGATAAAAGTAAAAAAAGCAGACGTGGTGGAATTGGTAGACACGCTAGATTTAGGTTCTAGTGAGAGTTTCTCGTGAGAGTTCGAGTCTCTCCGTCTGCATTTGAATTAAATACTATTGAGTTAACAATTTGTAAGTATATATTTTAAGAGTTCCATCTTTGAATTACTAATTGTATAGATCCATCTTTAAGTATTTTTTGATTAATATTTTGAAATCCATACCTTGTGCTTTCCTGAAGAATAGTATTGTAAGAATATTGTTGAGTGATTTTTTCTAATAATTTTGTATATGGTATATTCATAGTCCATAATTGTAAATCTGTTAAGAAAGAATATTCTTTACCATTCCAATAAAATACAAATAAGTCTTTGCCGTTTTGTTCAATTGTTATATTTTGAGAATTGATTTTCTTGTCATCTATATTATCTTCGCTTGTATTTCTATATGTAAAATTTAAATCTTTTAATGTTTTTTTTAGTATTTCTTTGCTATTAATGGATGTTTTAATACGACTTAGATGTGACATTTTATTATTATGCTATATAAGTTGTTAGTCATTATATATTTTAAAATAAATATATTTTTGTTAAATATTTTTATTCTAATTATTTTATAGTCTTATTTATATGCTATAAAAGGTCAAGTAAAAAATATGTTTTGTAATAGACTTACTGGACTATTATTCTTATAAAAATTCATATCTTTACAATGTTTAAACATTTTTGTAATAATATAACTAACAAGTATTCTACACTTGGGAAGTATCTCAATTTATCCTAAACACAATTTTTATTATTATGACTGCTACTTTAGAAAGACGCGAAAGCGCAAGCCTGTGGGAACGTTTTTGTACTTGGATTACTAGCACTGAAAACCGTTTATATATTGGTTGGTTTGGTGTTCTAATGATTCCTACATTATTAACAGCTACGTCAGTATTCATCATTGCATTCGTTGCTGCACCTCCAGTTGATATTGATGGTATACGTGAGCCAGTTGCTGGTTCTTTATTATACGGAAATAACATTATTTCTGGCGCAGTTATTCCTAGTTCTGCAGCAATTGGTATCCATTTTTATCCTATTTGGGAAGCTGCTTCTTTAGACGAGTGGCTATATAATGGTGGCCCTTATCAACTAATTGTATTACATTTTTTGTTAGGTGTATCTTGTTACATTGGTCGTGAATGGGAACTAAGCTACCGCCTTGGTATGCGTCCTTGGATTTCAGTTGCTTTTACAGCACCTGTAGCAGCAGCAGCAGCAGTATTTCTTGTTTACCCTATCGGTCAAGGAAGCTTCTCTGATGGTATGCCTCTAGGTATCTCTGGTACATTCAACTTTATGCTTGTATTCCAAGCTGAACATAACATTTTAATGCATCCTTTTCACCAATTAGGTGTTGCAGGTGTATTTGGTGGTTCTTTATTTAGTGCAATGCACGGTTCTCTAGTAACTTCTAGTTTAATTCGTGAAACAACTGAAAATGAATCTGCTAACAATGGATACAAGTTTGGTCAAGAAGAAGAAACTTATAACATCGTTGCAGCTCATGGTTACTTCGGGCGTTTAATTTTCCAATATGCTAGTTTCAACAATTCTCGTGCTTTACACTTTTTCCTAGGTTTATGGCCTGTGGTAGGTATTTGGTTCACTGCTATGTCTGTTAGTACAATGGCTTTCAATTTAAATGGTTTCAACTTTAATCAATCTGTTGTTGATAGCCAAGGTCGTGTAATTAACACTTGGGCTGATATTCTTAACAGAGCTAACTTAGGTATGGAAGTAATGCACGAACGTAATGCTCATAACTTCCCATTAGATTTAGCTTCAGGTCAATCTTTACCAGTTGCACTAGTTGCTCCATCTATTAACGGGTAGTTAATAATATAGATATATAAAAATCAGCACTATGATTAAAAAAAAGCAAAAAACATATATAAAAATATATGGCTTTTGCTTTTTTATTTTTTCTTTAAAGTAATAGAATAAATAAGAAAGGGAATTATATAGTTTTTTTTAGGGTTTAACATGTGAATCATGTTTTTTTTATGAAAATAAATGAAGTCTTTGGAAAATAAATCTGTTTGATAATTTTTATTCTTATAATTTGTTACTATTCTTTTCTTAAATTTTTTATTAAAAAATAAGTATTTAATATTTTTATTAAGTAAGTATTTAGATACGTTTGTATCTATTTTGCTTTGTTTATAATGATAATTTTGATATATTTTTACATATGTGTTATTCTCATTATTAAAAAGTTCTTCTAAACTTTGTCTTCTTCGTCTTCTTGTCAATTCAACTAATCCTAATTCAGACAGTTGTACAATTTGTGGTTTGGCATAATCTAACTGTAATAATTTTGTGAAATGTTCAAGTAATTGTAATTGATCCTGTTGTGATAACATATCTATAAAATCGATAATAATTACTCCATTGATATTACGTATTTGTAATTGATATGCAATTTCAATGGCTGCATAAAAATTAGTTCTTAAAATAGCTTCTTTAGAGTTGTCAGATTTATTAAAAGATCCAGAGTTTACGTCTATAACAGTTAAAGCTTCATTACTTTCTATTATTAAATGACCGCCTGAAGAAAGTTTTACTTTTGTTTTTAATGCTTTTGATATATTTCTTGTAATATTAAAGTGCTCTAGAATACATTCGGGTTTTTTGTATAATTGAATTCGAGTATTTGTTGTACAACTCCATTTTTGTATATAGTATTGAGTTTGTTGTAATCCATTATTTGAGTCTATAATAATATTGTTAATATTAGATTTATAATAATCCCTAATTATCTTCTGAATTAAATTTTTTTCTTTATAAATTAGATTAGGGGTAGGAGAACATAAGGCAATTTTTTCGATTGAATACCATTGTTTTTTTAAAGAATTCAAATCATCTATTATTACCTTAGTATTTTTTCCTTCTGCAGAAGATCTTATTAATATTCCCATCATAGATGGTTTAAGAAGAATAGCTAATGAATGTAAATGTATGCGTTCGTTGTGGTCATAGATTTTATGTGAGATACATATTGTATTATAGAAAGGCATTAATACAGTGTATTTGCCATGTAGGTTAATATTTGTTGTTAATCTAGGTCCTTTGTTTATGGTAGGTTCTTTAATTATTTGAACTAAAATTCTTTGATTAATTGAAAGTATATCATGGATATGATTAATGTATCTATTTTTTTTTAAGTGTTTTATATCATTTACATGTATGAATCCACTTTTCCCATGCTTGCTTATTTTTATAAAAGCTGCATTTATACTTGAAAAAATTTTTTGAACAATACCTATATAGATATCATTAACTTGGTACGTTTTATTTATAGGAATAATTTCTTGTATTTTATTATTTTGTAAAATAGCTGCTATATTATTAAAACGTGAAATTATTATTTTTTTTACCATTTTTAATATATAGCTTCTAAGATTTATAGAAAAAATAAATGTGCATAAGACTTTGTTTTTAAATATTTATAATTTGTTTATCATAATATTCATCTTTTATCTGTTATAGTTACTATTAACTACATATATTCTTTTGACTTTTTTTTGAATAGCTTGGAATTTAACTATGCCATCAATAGTAGCAAATATAGTATAATCTTTACCCATTTTTACATTTTGTCCAGGCTTAAATCTGCTACCTCTTTGTCTAATAATGATGGATCCTTTTGTAATATTTTCTCCTCCATATTTTTTGATTCCTAATCGTTTTGATTTTGAATCTCGTCCATTTTTAGTACTTCCACTTCCTTTTTTATGTGCCATATGTTCTTACCTCCTTTATTTTATATTTTATGTTAAAATTTTTTCTATTAATAATCTAGTAAGCTTTTGTCTATGTCCTTTTTTTGATTTGTTGTTTTTTTTAGGTTTTATTTTAAAAACAGTTATTTTTTTGCCTTTTACATGTCTTAAAATTTTTGCTTTTATTGTAATAGATTTAAGGCAAGGATGCCCTATTTGTATATTATTATTATTATTCACTAGTAGTATTTTATTTAATTTTATTAAATCTCCTGGTTCACCTGGTATATAATTTAGGTCGTAAAATCTTCCTTCTTCAATCCATAATTGTTTACCGCTTGTTTCAATAATCGCGTAATTCATATGCAATTTTGTAAAAAATATTAAAAAGTTAAGTATATATTGTTGATGATTTTTTTAGTTATAATTATACTATAAATTTGTATTCTATTATTTTTGATTTATAGCTAATTTCCATATTATTTCTATTATGGTATTTATTGACTAATATACTGTTTTTGATTCCGAATCTATTAAATTTTGTGAATTTGTATCCCTCTATGATAATCCCATCAGGTAATAAGAAACTGTAGCCATTTTTTAGTTTTCCATATATTGGACCTACAGGAAATTGAAATTTTTGAGCTTTGTTTAATTGAAATTGTCCATATTTATTTTTTGCCGTAAGTAAAAAGTTGAAATTTAATTTATTATTAAATGTATGAATTTGATAGTCTTGGTTTTTTATTATTAAACCGGTTTTTAATATATACAAATATATACAATAGCAAAAATTAGTTTTTGCATATTTTTTACCTAGGATTATATATTTTTCTATTCCTTTAGATACATATATGTTAATTTTTTTTTTCTATTAATAAGGCTTAAGCTGGATAAGAGTCCTAATAATCCAGATATATTATCAATATTTTTTTCTGTAATAATAATATTAGATATTTGATTAATTTTTAATTTTTTTTTTCCATTAAGTGTTGACATCCTTGATGACAATTTAAGATCCAAATATCTTTTGAATATTGAAAATTTAGAATTAGACTTGTCTGTATATTTATAATTGATGGGTGATTACGAGTCAAATTTATAATTTTCACGTTGTATTTTTATCCTATGTATTATTTTCATTAAGATTATTGTTTTCAATATAGATAAAGCTGCCAGTTTTTCCATTTAATAATGATTTTGCAAGAGAAAAAGCTTTCTTACTTTTAAAATAAGCTTTGTGTTTCCAATTCGCTTTTCTCGATTTTGATTTTGATTTTGAAGTTCTTCTTTTAGGAACAGCCATAATTTTGTTTCTTTTGAAAAAATTTAAATGTTTCATTTTATTAAGGAAGACAAAATATTATATATTTTTGTTTTCCTTATAAATATTAATAGTTTTTTATATTTGTTAAATTACATACTGCGGAATTGTTGTATTGCCACTCTACCAATATTATATAAAGCCCAAGAACCAGCTGCCAATACTGGTGTTAATACTATAATTAATCGTATGTCCATATATTTTTTCCTAAAATTCTTGAATAACTAAATTATATTATAATTGCAATTCAATTATTAATATAATTTTTTAGACAATGTTATACTGATATTTTATATTAATGTACAATTTATTATATATTTTAATCGAATATATAATAAGAGAGTTTTATATTAATTATAATAGTTGTATAATACTTATGTAAATTTTATATTTTCTTAATGATTTATTATTATAATATATGCAAGATTTACCTTTTAATTTGGATCAATTGAGAATTTTAAAAGCTATTATTAAAGAAGGTAGTTTTAAACGTGCAGCGGATAGTTTATATGTGTCTCAGCCTGCTATTAGTTTGCAAATTCAGAATTTAGAAAAGCAATTAGGTATTCCTTTATTTGAAAGAACTAATAAACAAGCAAAGTTAACAGAGGCTGGTAATCTATTGCTTAGATATGGTAATAGAATTCTTGCTTTATGTGAAGAAACTTGTCGTGCATTGGAAGATGTACAAAATTTACAAGGAGGTACACTTGTAATTGGTGCTAGTCAAACTACGGGAACTTATTTAATGCCAAGATTAATAGGTTTATTTCGACAAAGATACCCTCAAGTAACTGTTCAATTACAAGTACATTCTACAAGGCTTATATCTTGGAGTGTTGCTAATGGACAAATTGATTTGGCTGTTGTTGGTGGCGAAGTACCTGCTGAACTTAAAGATGTATTACAAGTTACTTCTTATGCAGAAGATGAATTAGCATTAATCTTACCAACTTCTCATACATTTTCTAAATTATCCGACATACAAAAAGAAGATTTATATCATTTAAGATTTATTGCTTTAGATACTGAATCTACAATTAGAAAAGTAATTGATAAAGTTTTAAATCAGCATGATATAGACAGTAGTAGGTTTAAAATAGAAATGGAATTAAATTCTATAGAAGCCATAAAAAATGCCGTACAATCTGGGTTAGGTGCTGCTTTTGTGTCGGTTTCTGCAATTGCAAAAGAATTAGAGTTAGGTATATTGCATTGGGCAAAAATTAAAAATGTAACTATTAAAAGAATGCTATCTATTATTGTAAATCCGAATAGATATAAATCGAAAGCAGCTGAAACGTTTAGTCAAGAAATTTTAACTTTATTTGTAACACCTGCACAGGATAAGGTTTTTATTGAAGGTTAAACATTATATAGTTATTTTTTTATAAAGATTCAGACTTGAATTCTCCGGTTAAAACAAAGCTTATTCTTAATTTTATCCATTTAATAAAGTCTTTATCTAAGGATATTATAGCAGCAGGTGTACTGTTAATTTTCTTTTTTAAATCTTTAAACTCTGGTTTATAAATAAATGAAGGGTTGTTCACAAACCAAAAATCTATATATTTTTTTTTGCTTAAGTAATAATTTGTTCTTTCTCTTAAAATTTCTTCAAGAGGTTCTTCTTCAACTAAAAATTTTTTGCTTGCAATAGCAAAATAATAATTATTCATATGAGTAAACTATTTAATGTTAATTGTTAATTTTATATTTATTATAGTGTTAAATTGATCAATTTAATATTGAGTGTAATAATTGTTTTTTCATTTTTAAATATTTGTTATTATAAATGAATAAAGTATATAAAAAGCTACATATTTTATTATAGATTTTTGAAGTATCTGTAAATTTAGGTATTAAAATCGATTACATGTTATTAAAATTATGACTGAATATTGGCCACATTATCAAAGTCTTGAATTAAATAAGCAAGTTGTAAGCTTATTTTATAATACACGACAAAAATTGTCTTGTAATTTATCAAATTATACAAATTATAAATTATATATTGATTTATTAGATAACAATAATAAAAGAAAATTGTTCTCTAATGTTTTGATAGAATTGGAGATAATAGTTTTAGATATCATTGCATTAGATTTAAAAATTGCAAGTATTAAGTTATTAAGTTCTAAAATTTTATTCGATTTGATTTATAAATCTTTGAAAAGTTTTGTACCTAATTTAAAATATAATTATAGCGATTTTTTTAATGATTTTTCAGTTTATTTAAGAATAGTTTTAAATGAATACCATTTACTTATTGAATACTTATTGATTTATTTAACTCATGGCTCTTCTGAAATGCAAAGTCAGTTTTTTGTTTTTGATTATAAAAAAACACCTATAACTCATGTATATATTTTATTTGAAAATTTACTAGTTCAAGTAAGTAATACAATTATATACTGTATTGTTGGTAAAATGAATTCTTTATTTAATATTATTACTTTTATAAAAAAAAATAAGTTATCTAATATTTCTTATTTTTCTATGAGATCTATTGCTTTATTTCTTAATACTTTATTCATTCAAAATATTATTCAATTATATATTAGTCAACCTAAATCTATTTATAATTCTAGGTATAAAGTATGGTTATTAAGTTCTTCTGGTTTAGTTGTAAAGTATATTTATATTTATAGGTTGAATGATATTTATTCACTTTCTAAGGTGCAGTTAATAATTTTTTTTTTAGTGGAAATACAAGATTTAATAATACCACAAGTAGAAAGATTTGTGTTTATTATAAGTAAAGTTTTTCTATATGTTTTAGTCAGTTTTTTGAGCAATAGTGTAATATTTTGTATTCGCTTTATATTAAGTAGTATTTATAATAATTATAAATAACTTTTTTATAGTATTTTAAATATATATTGGTTTGTTGCTTATTATAGCTTAAGTTTTTTTTTACAATTATAATATTTATATGTATTATATCTTTTTAATTTTTTTACAAATGAGTCAAAAGCTGGACAGTAACTTGGAAATTGCAAAAAAAATGAATGAACTAAAACTTAGTGTTTTGTTAAAACAACAATTGCGTTTAAGTCAAGAGATTTTTTCTTATGGTTTAGTGGGGCACGAAGCTTTGTTAGATTTACTAATAAGTCGCCGTATAATTACAAAGGTTGCTATATCTTGTTTAGATGGATTTTTGTTTCAAATTCTTTATTCCTCTAATTTCCATATAATTCAGCAAGGTTTAAAAAATTATTTTCCTAATGGTTTAATTGAATTTGAGTCGTCATTTGATTTAGATTATAGAAATTTACAAGATTTATTACAAAATTATCGTTATCAGGAGGCAGATCGTTTAACACAAAAAAAATTATGTAAGCTGGTTGGTTTGGATGATAATAATAAAAGAGATTGGCTATATTTTACTGATGTATCAATGATACCTTCGGATGATTTATTAATGATAGATTTGCTATGGAGAATATATTCTAGAGAAAAGTTTGGTTTTTCTAAGCAAAGACAAATATGGTTAGCTAATAATTGTAATTGGAATAGATTGTGGCAAATTATAGGTTGGACTTCTAAAAATCAACCTCTTCGTTATCCAAATGAATTTAATTGGAGTCTAAATGCTCCTTCTGGGCATTTACCTTTATTTAATCAGTTGCGAGGTGTACAAGTTTTATCTGCTTTATTTAATCATATAGCTTGGATAAATTAAGGTATGCTAATTGTCAATTTTTGATTGTTTTATTAAGTATATAAAGTGATTAAATAGATATTCTGAATCATGTGGACCTGGACTTGCTTCTGGGTGATACTGTACAGAAAATATTGGTTTATTTTTATGTACAATGCCGGCTATGGTAGAGTCATTTAAATTGAAATGGCTAATAGCTAATTTTTCATCTAATGATGAATCAAGTTTTACTGCGAATCCATGGTTTTGACTAGTAATTTCAGCTTTTTGATTCATACCTGTTGGATGATTAAGACCACGATGTCCAAATTTTAATTTGAATGTTTGAGCTCCAAGAGCTAAACTTAAAATTTGGTGTCCCATGCATATACCAAAAATAGGTATATGGCAAAAATTAATAATATCTTTTATATTATTGATAATATCAATCATAGATGATGGATCACCTGGTCCATTGGATAATAATATCCCATCAATTTGCAGTTTTTTGATTATAGTATAATTACTATTGGCTGGTAATACTGTTATTTTACATCCATAATTTATTAACCTTGATAATATATTTTTCTTAACACCTAAATCAATTACTGCAATATGAAATAAATAATGATTTTCAAAATAAGTTTTTTGATTTAGGCGAGAATATGTATTAGAGTTTTTATTAGTTAATAAAAATGAATATAAACTTTTAGTTGTTACTTTATCAACTAGTTTGTTTCCTATCATATTAGAAGTTGTTTTAATCATTTTTTCTATTATTTCAGTATCAGACACATTATCTGTTATGCATCCATTCATTGCACCATAACTTCTTAAATGTTTTGTTAATGCCCGTGTATCTATTCCAAATATATGCGGGATTTTTTTCTGTATTAAATAATCTATTAAATTTGTTTTATGTCTCCAATTGCTTGGTTTATCAGATATATTTTTAGTTATAATACCTTTTATGTAGATTGTGCTAGCTTCATTATCTTCTTCATTAATACCAGTATTACCAATTTCTGGGTATGTAAATGTAATAATTTGGTCTGTATAACTAGGATCTGTAATAATTTCTTGATATCCTGTTATACCTGTATTAAATACTACTTCACCAGTAGATTTAATAGAATTATGAAAAGACCGTCCATAGTATTTAGTACCATCTTCTAATAAAAGCATGGCTGGATAATGTTTACGCTTCATTTTTATTCTTTAAATTAGTTTTTTTAAATAGATAGTTTAATTAAACTACCTATGGCTTTTAATAAAAATTGAGATGAACTTATATTTTTGTATTAATAGTGTTCATTTACCACCCTTTTGCTGCCTGTGATAATACATATTTTGCAACATTATCTATATCTTCATCTGCTAAACGTCCACCAAAAGCTGGCATAGCGTTTTTACCATTTTTTACTTGTGTAGTAATAGCTTCTATATTATTCATTCCATTGTTTTCTAGTATGTCTTCTTTCAAAGTTTTTTCTGGCATAATGGCATTATTGCCTCCTGCATGACAAGCTGAACAATTTGCTGTAAAAATTTGTTCACCAGCTTCAAGATCTACAGCAAAGCATTGTGCTGAGAAAAAGAAAGTATTAAAAATAAAAAATAATGTAGATAAAAGTTTCATTATTGGATTTTCTCCTAAGGAGTATGTGATTTTAGTATATATTATATAAAGATTTTAATAGTTTTTGATTAATATTTCTATTAGTAATATATTTTTCCTCCTCCCCATTTTTCTGCTCCTATTTTAGGTTGTACTAATATATGACCTGCAATTGCAAATAAATCTTCATCTGTTAAATTTCTCATTTTAGGAAAAATTTCTGCGCTTTTAATACTAGGATGTAACTCAGCAATAGAAGTTTCTCCATCATAGCTTGTAGGATTTTTCATATAGTCAATTAAAGCATTAATACTATCTCTTGGTGGTGTTGCTAGTTGTAATGATCCAAGTTCAAGACCAATATTAGGGTTTGTTTTGGTTATTCCTCCATTATGACATTGAGCACATGAATTATTAAAAAGTCTTTTACCTCTTTTGACTTGTTCAGGAGTTAAAAGGGTAGTTTTACCGGACTTTTCTAGTTGTACAGTTCTAGTAGTTTCGTCTAGTTCTATTGCGTTAACTGAAAAACATAACATACTAGAAACTAAAGAGATAAATACAAAAAATGGCCAAATACGTTGTTGTTGCATAGTTATATCTAAATAGTTTTTAATATTTTGTGTAATAATAGTTATGATAAATAAACAAATGAAAAAATATTTATAAAAGATAGATTTTTTTTGTTTATAAATAGTAATTAAAGTTAATTATTTAATTATATTTATTGTAGTGTCACTTTTACAGTAAATACCTTTAATAAAGTTTTCTTAATATTATTATATATATTTATTAACATTCACTGTAGTAAAAAGATAGTATTTTCTGTAAAGTCTTTTTCATTTCTGTTCTTGGAATAATTAGATCTATGAAACCATGTTTAAAAAGATATTCAGAAGTTTGAAAGTTTTTAGGTAGATCTTCTCTTATAGTTTGTTCTATAACTCTTCTACCAGCAAATGCTATAAGAGCACGTGGTTCTGCAATTATAATATCTCCTAGCATAGCAAAACTGGCAGTTACTCCACCTGTTGTTGGAGAAGTTAAAATAGGAATATAAAGTAGTCCTGCTTGTTGGTGTTTTTGTAATGCAGAAGATATTTTGGCCATTTGCATTAAACTAAGCATACCTTCTTGCATTCTAGCACCTCCGGAAGCACATAATATAATTACAGGCTTTTTCATTGTAGTTGCTTTTTCAATTAATCTTGTTAGTTTTTCTCCAACTACAGAGCCCATACTTCCACCCATAAAACGAAAATCCATAATACCGAATGCTACACTAATATTATGTATATTTCCTATTCCAGTTTGTACAGCATCTAATAAGCCTGTTTTGATTTGCATATCATGAAGTCGTTTTTCATAAAGTTTTTTATCACGAAAGCCGAGTGGATCTGTAGATGCAAGATTATCATTAATCGGAACCCAAGTGTTTTTATCAATTATTTGTTCAATTCGGTCATAACTAGAAGTAGGAAAATGGTTTTGACATTCTGGACATACATTTTGATTCTTATGTAAGCTTTTATAGTACATGAGTAATCCACAATTATTACATTTTATCCATAAACCTTCAGGAATTTCTGAAGATATTTTTTTTATATTGTTTTTGATCGATATATTTCTTTTGGTAGCTAGCCATTCAGATAAAGACATAGTTTTTTATCTACTGATATTATAGAATAATAGTATTATTATTTCATCTATTCTTTTTAAATTAAAGCTAAGGAGATGACATATTTATCAAAAAATTGAATTTTTATGTTCTCCTTAGTTATATTTTAATTTCTTAATGTTTTATCTTTTTGACTTACAAATAGAAGTGCTAATGTAATAGGTATAACTACAATTAGTGCACCTAAAATTAAGCTATTTAAAAAACTAGATAGAGATGATGTCATATTAGATCCTTATTTATTTATATTAAGTTAAAAAATTAGTTTATTAATTAATAAACTTTTATATTTTAATAGTTTTTATTCACATATACTATTAAAAATATATATTTTTATTGATCATATACCAATATTTTAAATCTAATTTGTAGATGAGTCTTAAATTTTTTATTTATTAACATTTCCATTGTATTACTACTGTTCCCCATGTAAGTCCAGCACCAAAACCTGATATAACTATAATATCGTCCTTTTTTATTTTTTTATCTTTTAATGCTTCATCTAAAGCGAGTGGTATAGATGCTGCAGATGTATTACCATATTTATTTAAGTTAGATATGATTTTATTGAAGTTTATAGATAATCTATTAGCGACAGCGTGTAAAATGCGTTCATTTGCTTGATGCAGTAGAAGCCATTGTATATTTTCAGGTAATATATTAAGTGATTTTAAGCATTTTGAGATACTAATAGGAACTTGAGATACTGCAAATTTATAAACTTCTTTTCCATTCATATGTAAATATTTAAATTGACCTTGATCAATGTTTAATATGTTATTTTTTTTGTTATTTATATAATCTTTTTTGTAAGGGATAGATAATTGGTGTGCTTCTTTTCCATTTGTATCTAGTTGAAAACCAAGTATACCATTATCTTGTTTAGAACATGATTGTATAATTACTGCACCTGCACCGTCTCCAAACAAAATACATGTATTTCTATCAGACCAGTCTATCCATTTAGATAGAACATCTGCACCAATAACAAGAATATTATGATAACTACCATTTTGTATAAATTGTGCTGCAGTAATAACGCTTAGTACAAAACCTGAGCATGCTGCAGTTAGATCAAAAGCAACAGCTTTAGTAGCTCCAATTTGTGCTTGAACTTGTGCTGCACTTCCAAAAAGATCGTTAGGGCTAGATGTTGCTAATATTATTAGATCAATATCTGATGGGTTCATTGAAGCATTTTTTAATGCTTTAATTGATGCCAAAGAAGCTAAAGTTATAATAGATTCTTCTTTCTTATTTAATATTCTTCTTTCTTGTATTCCAGTACGATTAACTATCCATTCATCTGATGTGTCAACTATTTGGCTTAATTCTTCATTCTTTATGCACAAGTCTGGAACGGCAGAGCCTGTTGCAAGAATTCTTGCTCCTTGTAGAATTGATAATACCATATTACTTTTAAAATTCAGTTGAATTATAAAAAATCAATATTTTCCATTGAATATTTCAAATAAATATTCATATTTTTATTTTATTTTTCAGTTATATATTTATTTTTAACTGAATTTTGTATCAATATTTGATATTTTTCTTTTGATGATATATATCAAATAGTAAAACCCGGAAAATTTACCTGTGTAATTTAGCCTGATTGCTGCTACTTTCCAGTTCTGACAAATTTCAGCTATTACATATGTAATTTTCCGAGTATATCATGATTATAGCATTACAGATGTTGCTTAATCAACCATTTTTTCTTTCATATTTATTGTGACATACCTTGTATAATAAAGTCAAAATAAGGGCATATCAATTCAATTTCATCATTATTTAGTATTTCTATAGTCGCTTTTTTTAAGCATTCAATAGCATCTATCATACCTAAGATTGGTACTCCTAATGAATTATACATTTCTCTGACACCTATAATTCCTATCTTTTCAATAGATGTTTTGTCGTTAGCTAAAATACCATAAGTAATTAGTCTTAAGTACCATCCATAATCTCTTAAACATAAAGATCTTTTACTTGCTCCTTCTGCATTTCCGCCTGGTGCAATATATTCTGGATGAATTTGAAAAATATTTTTACTAGCTTTTTGTATAATTTCTTGTTCTTTATCACGTAATTTGCTACTTACTTTTATTCTTTTTTCACCTGTTATTAAATAATCCTTTATAGATTGTAATTCGCCTATACTCGGGTATCTTAGTTCATTATCTGCTTCCAAAATTATTTGACTTACTAAACTCATTTGATTTTTCTATAAATTGTTTCATTCATATTTCTAATATTAGTAAAAATTAATTAATGAAATAAAAAAAACAAGCTTATGATATATAGCTTGTTGGTTATATTGTAGGTTATATTAGTATTTTATAATGAAAAAAATAAAATGTCTGGAAAAAAACGATTGATTTCAATAATGAAACCAGCTGTAAATGTAATCCAAATAGCTCCTATGACTGGAATTGTTGATAAGTATGTTAATAAGTTTTTATTCATAGATTTTTTGATTTATATTTATAATTTTATTCAATTAACGTGGTGATACAGTAATATCACTATCATGAGCTAATAATTCTCCACTTGTGAATTCTTTTATTGCTTCTAATGGCCATATAAATCCAGAAACAGAGAATTTAAGTGCAAGAGGTACATCAAGGATGATCTCTTTTTCAGTAGGTTTATTAGCTGTAGCAATTTCTTGTATATATTTTCTTCCTACCCATCCTATCCAACCTGTAATATATATAAATAAAAGACCAGGAGCCATAAATTCTCCAGCATGATTCCATCTGCCATCAGTTATTAAATGGGGTAATCCATCTGTTCCGCATAATATACCTGATTGGCTATATTTATTAAATCTTACTTGTGTTTTTTTAATTTGTTCTTGTATTGCTAAAGCTGGTGGTGTTGTAGGTTTATATTTTTGCATTCTAGTCTCAAGTTTCTTAACACTATTATTTAATCTTTTAGCGAATGCTGGAGAATTTTTACATGGTTGTAAATTAGAGATTTCTGCAAATGTGTTAATGGGTTGTGCTACTGTTAGTATTGTGATCATCCATACTATCGTAAATATTTGTTTCATAATTTAAATTTTATTCTTTGTGCAATAATTATTAATATAACAAAGGGTTATATATGAAGTAATATATGATAATTGTTTATATGTTAAACAATAGCGGATAAATACATTATTTTATACAGATAGTAACATTTATTGAAAATTTGAAATGCAAAATTTACTTGAAATGTTTCATATATGATTATTTTAAGTATTTGTTCTAAATTTTTTGAAAATAATGATATCATTATGGCTTTTTGGAAAAAATTTTTTAAAGTTAATTCTATTCTTGAAAAATATAATAGTATAGGCACAAAATCTTCGCCGAAAGATATTATATTGGTAAAGCATTTAAAGACTAAAGGTAAATTTATAGATATTTATATAACTACAGAAAAAAATATTAATTTATATGAATTAGAGCAATTGTGTGATGCTGTTGGATGGGTGCGTAGACCATTAAAAAAAGTAAAAGCTGCTATTGATCATAGTTTTCTTACAATATGTCTTTTTTATAAAAAAGATCGTTATAAAAAATTGATAGGTTTTGCTCGAGCTACATCTGATGCAGTTTTTCATGCAACTATATGGGATGTTGTTATTCATCCAGATTTTCAAGGAAAAGGTTTGGGTAAAATATTGATGAATCAACTTATAGTTGAGTTGAGATGTGCAGATATTAGTACTATTACATTATTTGCAGACCCTCATGTTGTAAGTTTTTATAATAATTTAGGTTTTATTGCAGATCCTGATGGTGTAAAAGGTATGTTTTGGTATCCAAGATAATAACTTGTAATAGTAGACATGAAATGTATTATATTATATAATTGGTATTGTGTTAGTTAAACGGGATATAGCGCAGTTTGGTAGCGCGCCTGCTTTGGGAGCAGGATGTCGCAGGTTCAAATCCTGCTATCCCGATTATAAATATTTTATTAAGGTTTTGAGTTTTTTTCTTGCTATTATATTTTTTGAGTCTACTGTATTAATTACATTATAAATTTCATAAGCTTCTTTATATTTTTTCATGAGTATATATATTTTACCTAAGCTCAAAAGTGTAATTATATTGTTTGATTCTCTATTAAGAGCTTTTTTGTAATAATAACTAGCAAGATGATATATCTTTATTGAATAGTAACAGTATCCTATAATGTTGTAATATTCTATTGGTAAATCTTTTTCTTTTTTAATTTTTTTTTCTATTTTTATAATACAAGTTAACCAGTTTTTTTGTTTGATATAAACTTGTAATATATCAAAAGATTTTTGTTTATGTTTATTGTTTTTTAAGTATAAAAACTTATAATTTTTTAAACTTCTATATATTTCAATAGTTGTTATAAAGCAAGCAGCAGATAAAATTACTATCAAAGAGACTAAATATATTCTTATCATTATGGTATTATGTAAATGGTCAGAATTTAATTTATTATTAATTATTTACTAATATAATATTATACATTTTTAGTTTTATTTATTTATGAGTAAAGGTACTTTACAGGGGAGTAATCGCAAAAGAGTTAAAAAATCTGGTTTTAGAGCAAGAATGAAAAGTCCAAGTGGTAGACTTGTTTTAAATAGAAAACGTAGAAAAGGAAGAAAAAAAATTAATTTATAAATCTTTTAATTTGAAGTAATTTATTTATTTATTGAATTATGTATTAAGAGAATATGTGTTTCAAGCAAAAATTAAAATTATTAATGTCATCAAGACATTTATTTATATATATTTTAACAAATGAAGAAGAAAGATTAGAGTATGTAATTAGTAAAATAATTTGTCAAGAATTGAATAGTAATATCTATTCTTGGGATTTCATTGATGGGTATACAAGTAATCCCAATTATTTAGGTCATGCTCAACGTAATCCTTTAGCTGCTTTAGAGTTTATTGAAACTTTAGATTTTAGTATTACTAAAGTTTTCATTTTAAAAGATTTTCATTTGTTTATTAATGATATTAGTATAATTCGTAAGATGAAAAATTTATCAATAAAATTAAAAAACATTAATTTTAATATTATTATAGTTGCTTCTGAAGTTAATATACCTATTCTTCTTAAGGATAATATTTCTTTATTAGAATTCCCTAAGCCTAATATAGAAGAAATTAGTTCAGAATTAAGACGTCTATTTAATGTACTTAATATACATTATAAGTTTGACCTTGAAAATTTGGCATTTGCATGTAGAGGAATGTCAATGGATTTTATTAGAAAGTTGATAGCTAAATTGGTGTTTGCACAAAAATCACCGGCTGATATTTTTCATATAATTACTGAAGAAAAAAAACAGCTTATACAGCAGACGGATATTTTACATTTTTGTTCTGTTAGTAACACAATACAAGATATTGGTGGTTTATTTTTTTTAAAACAATGGTTACAAAAAAGATCTAATGCATTTTCAAAGCAAGCTCAAAGTTATGGATTACCTATTCCTAAAGGTTTATTATTGGTGGGGATTCAAGGAACAGGTAAATCTTTAAGTGCTAAAGTTATAGCTCAACATTGGCAGTTACCTTTATTTAGATTAGATGTTGGCAAAATTTTTGGTGGTGTTGTTGGTGAATCTGAAAAAAATATTAGAAAAGTTATTAAATTATCTGAAGATCTTTCACCTTGTGTTTTATGGATAGATGAAATAGATAAAGCATTTAATCGTTTGACTAATAGTACTGATAGTGGAACTAGTAATAGAGTTCTAAGTACTTTATTGACTTGGTTGTCTGAAAAACAAAAGCAAGTATTTGTGGTTGCTACAGCTAATAATGTATTGTCTTTACCATCTGAGATGTTAAGAAAAGGTCGATTTGATGAGATATTCTTTTTGAATTTGCCTAATTTACAAGAAAGGCAAATGATTTTTAAAATTCATTTAATGAAAGTAAGACCGCTAACTTGGAAGCAGTATAGTATTGAGTATTTAAGTGAATTGGCTACGAGCTTTTCTGGTTCTGAAATACAGCAGTCTATTATTGAAGCAATGAATAATGCTTTTTATGAGAAGCGAGATTTTAATAATAATGATATTATTAATGCCATTTCTGATATTATACCTTTAGCATTTACGGATCATGCTAAAATAAAGTCTATGCAAGAATGGGCAAAATTAGGAAAAATTAGGTTGGCATCAAAATAAAGTATATAATTATTAAAATTTCTTATATTTTTAGTTTGTTAGTAGAAATATAGTTAATGTTGTATTTTTTTAATTGTTAATATTTTATTTTATCTAGTTGTTATAAATATTGTTTATTGTATAATACTCAATAAATAGAAAATACTGTATAATTATAAATTATATTAATTATTTAGGAGTATTATGATTAGTGATAGCCAAATTTTTGTAGCTCTACTTTTTGCTTTAGTTTCAGCTATACTTGCAATACAATTAGGTACAAATTTATACCAGTAGTTATTTTTGAATTTAATCAATGTCAATATTTTAAGATGTAGCTTTTTAGGAATACGTTGCATCTTTTTTATTGCTGTTTATTTTTTGATTTTTTATTATAAAGGATCGTCTAATTATCAGGTTCTATAATATATTATTTTTATTGTCAAATTATGTAATAAATAATATAAGAATAATTTTTAAATGTTTTCTGATTATTTATTAGTTATTTATAGTAGCTAATTTTATTAAATTATTGAAATAATATAATTATCATCGTGAGTATTGCAAAAAATATAACAAGACCAATTTTTCCTTTTACTGCTATAGTTGGCCAAGAAGAAATGAAATTAGCATTAATTCTTAATGTAATAGATCCTAAAATAGGTGGTGTAATGATTATGGGAGATCGTGGTACAGGTAAATCAACTACTATTAGAGCAATAGCTGATTTGTTACCTGAAATAGAAGTAGTGGAAGATGATATTTGTAATTCACATATTTCTGATTTTGAGTTAATGACAGATGTAGTAAAGCAAAAGTTATATGAAGGAAAAAATATTAATACTGTTTTTACTAAAGTTCCTATGATTGATCTGCCTTTAGGAGCTACAGAAGATAGAGTCTGTGGTACAATTGATATTGAAAAGGCATTAACTGAAGGAATTAAAACTTTCGAACCAGGCTTATTGGCAAAAGCCAATAGAGGTATTTTATATGTAGATGAAGTTAACCTTCTAGATGACCATTTAGTAGATATATTGCTCGATTCTGCAGCATCCGGTTGGAATACTGTTGAGCGTGAAGGCATTTCTATACGTCATCCTTCAAGATTTGTTCTTGTTGGTTCTGGTAATCCTGAAGAAGGTGAGTTACGACCTCAATTGTTAGATAGGTTTGGTATGCATGCTGAAATTCGTACGGTTAGAGAACCTTCCTTGAGGGTTAAAATTGTTGAGCAACGTAGTAAGTTTGATAGTAATCCTCAATTGTGTTTAACTGAATTTAAAGATCAGCAAAATCAGTTAAAAAGTAATATTATTAATGCTCAACAAATATTGCCTAAAACAAATATTGATTATGATTTAAGGGTAAAGATTTCGGAGGTTTGTGGTGAATTAGATGTAGATGGTCTACGCGGTGATATTGTCACTAACAGAGCTGCTAAAGCATATGCCGCTTATAGTTCAAGAGAAAATGTGGAAGTGGAAGATATTAAGAAGGTAATTATTTTATGTTTACGTCATAGACTACGTAAAGATCCTTTAGAGACAGTTGATTCTGGTTCTAAGGTTAAACAAGTTGTAGAATCAATTTTTCATTAGTATTTTACTGAATAGGCTCAGTAGGATTCGAACCTACATTAGAGACTTAGAAGGTCTCTGTCCTAATCCCTTAGACGATGAGCCCTATTATAACTTATTTAATGTTATTTGATTGGGCGGTACTGGATTTGAACCAGTGACCACCTGCTTGTAAGGCAGGCGCTCTACCGCTGAGCTAACCGCCCTAATATCCCTAATTATAATCTAAGTTTTTTATTTACGCAATAAAATGGTGTTTGTTATCTTAATATGATTTAAATAAGTTAAGTATATAAATGGTTTTTCACTTAAATATTTATTTATATAAATATTTTGTAAATATTGGCAGGGCAATTTATTATCGAATAATAAATTATAAAGTCTCAGACTTAGAACCTAAAATCCTTTTAGAGATTATGTTTATAGTCGGTCCCGAATCTTTGAGTATAAGTTTAATAACAGCTTTTTTTGTGAGTATTGTATTTACTTTACAAATAGCTAAAGAATTTCTTTATTTAAATGCTACAGCTTTAGTAGGTGCAGTTGTAAATATAGCTTTTCTTCGTGAGTTATCTCCAGTTTTAACTTCTGTTATTATTATTGGACGTATTGGTTCATGTTTTACAGCTGAATTAGCAACAATGAAAGTGACTCAACAAATTGATGCTTTATATGTATTAAATACAGATCCTTTATTTTATTTAATTATTCCTAGAATTATTTCTTGTATTATATTATTGCCTGCTTTAAATTTTCTTTCATTTGTAACAAGTTTAGCTAGTAGTGCATTCATTTGCTTTACTTTATATTCTATTACTCCTAGTGTTTTTTTTAATTCAGTTTTTTCTTCTTTATTATTGCTTGATTTATTAAAATCTTCTTTGAAGTCAATGTTTTTTGGGTTAGTTATATCTATTATTAGTTGTTCATGGGGATTGTTAGCAAAAGGAGGTGCGCAAGGTGTAGGGAAATCTACTACTTCGTCTGTTGTTTTATCTTTATTATTTATATTTATTTTCAATTTTTTACTTTCTTATTATATGTTTAGTGATTTGGATAGTTCTTTAAAAGTTATATAATGATGATATATATAAAATTTATTTCATATATTTCCGAGTGGTGGTTTAATATTAATTTGAAAACACGTGTCATGGTATTCATGACATTATTGGTTTCATTGATAATGAGTGGTTTAACATTTTGGTCTTTAACAATTATTCAAGAGGATTCAATAATTACAGATACTCGTTTTTGTCAGGATTTAGGTACACTATTTACATCAAATATAATAGATTTTGTAGAGACTAATAATAAACAGGAACTTGCTAGTTTTGTAGAAAAAATTTATTTAAATACTTCTAGTATTAGATATATTTTATTATTTAATATAGATGGTAGTCTGTTTTTTAGTTTGCCTGTTTATAATAATAAGGTTCAAAGTTTATTGCAATTACATAGAAACTTGTTTCAACTTGAAACTCAAAATTTTTTTTTTGGTATTCCACTAGTTAAGTATAATAGTATATTTAATGATTATGTTATAGATATTACTATACCTTTAACAAAAAATGGTAAAAATTTTGGAAGTCTTGATTTAGGTATTAATTTGAATCCAGTTCTTATTTCATCTTCAAAATTGATTCGAGGTGTTAGTATGGCTATTTTTGTGTCTATTTGGTTTATGGTTATAATTGGTATAGCATTCAATATGTTAACTTTAACCGAGCCTATTAAACAGTTATTATTAGGCATTAAAAATATTTCTGCTGGCAATTTTAATAAAAGAATAGATTTAAGTTTTGATGGTGAACTAGGTGATTTAATTGTAGGTTTTAACGATATGGCTGAACGTTTAGAATCTTATGAAAAAAAGACTGTTGATAAATTAATGTTAGAAAAAATGAAGCTAGAGACAATAGTTTCTACAATAGCTGATGGAGCTATTTTAATTGATACAGAATTACGTTTATTATTCGTTAATCAAATAGCTATAAAAGCATTTAATTGGTCTAATGCAGATATTATTGGTCAAAGAATCTTTTTTCATTTACCATTACATGTTAATGAAGCTTTATTACCTATTTTGAATAGTCTTATTGAATCTCATTATTTGCAAGATATGAAATATCAGACAAAAGAAGTGTGTATTAATTTAGATTATGGTTCAAAAAAAACCTTTCGTTTTTTATTAACAACTGTTTTAGAGCATAGAAGTAATGTATTAACAGGTGTAGCTATAATTGTACAAGATATTAGCCGTGAAGTTCAGTTAAATGATGCACAGAATCAATTTATATCAAATGTCTCTCATGAATTGAGAACTCCTTTGTCTAGTATTAGTTCTTTTTTAGAAACATTATTAGATTATGATAATATTTTAACTATTAAGCAAAAAGTGCATTTTTTAAAAATAGCTAATAATGAAACGAAAAGATTATCTATTTTAGTTAATGATATATTAAACCTTTCAAAGCTAGAATCAGTATCTAGCTATGTTTTAACACCGGTTGATATTATTAGTATTATTAATGATTCAATTAATGCATCTTATTTAATTGCTAACTATAATAATATAGAGATAATAGTTGAGTGTGATCCGAGTATTAAGTGTGTTTGGGCACATGAGAATTCTTTATTGCAAGTATTTGCAAATCTTATTAGTAATTCAATAAAATTTACTCCTTATAATGGAAATATTGTTGTGAGATTATATATTCTTAAAAGTCCTTATATTAATCAAGTCTATATAAATAATTCGTCTAGAAAGGCGAAAATAGTTAGATTGGAAATTATTGATGAAGGTATTGGTATTGATAAGATAGATCAAAAAAGTGTTTTTCAGAGATTTGTAAGAATTGAAAATCATGTACATATATTAGAAGGTACTGGCTTAGGTCTTTCAATTGTTACTAATATTTTAGATAAACATAAAACAAAGATTATATTACAAAGTCATCCATTTGTGGGTACAAGTCTATCATTTGATTTAATAAAGGTTGATTGATATGAAGATAATTTTATCTAAATGTTGATTTAATAGAATTTGATATATTATATATATTAAAGGTTTATGTAAGTTATCTTTTTTATTTTATAGTAAAAAAACATATTGATACTTTTTATATAAAAACTAACATTTTCATGAAAAGTGTTATTTAAGTAGTATAATTATATTATTTGTAATAGATGTATACGAAAAATAGTTGATTACTATATTTCAGTATATAATTAGCTATTATAATCTGTAAAGATAAGTCATTTTATATTATTTAGGAGGCAGTTATTATGTCAGGAGGATCAACTGGTGAACGTCCTTTTTCTGATATTATCACTAGTATACGATATTGGGTTATTCATAGTATAACTATTCCGGCACTGTTTGTTGCTGGTTGGTTATTTGTTAGTACAGGTTTAGCATATGATATTTTTGGAACTCCTAGGCCAAATGAGTATTTTACGCAAGATCGACAGCAAGTACCATTGGTCAATGATCGTTTTAGTGCAAAACAAGAGTTAGAAGATTTAACTAAAGGAATCTAAAAAGGAGGTTTTATTATGAATAGAGGTAATTTAAATCAACCTATAGCATATCCAATTTTTACATTTAGATGGTTAGCAATTCATGGTATTGCTATTCCAACTATATTTTTTTTAGGTGCAATTACATCTATGCAATTTATTCAACGATAGGAGATTTTTATGAGTGGTCCTAATCCTAATAAAGAGCCCGTAGAATTAAATCGTACGTCTCTGTTCTGGGGCTTATTATTGATTTTTGTTCTTGCAGTTTTGTTTTCTAGTTATTTCTTTAATTAATTGAATTCAATATAATTGTATTTTTGAGATAAAATATATATTAAACGTATAATTTTAATATTTACCATTTATAATTGGAGACTTATAATAATGACAGGTACGGGTAGAGTTCCTTTGTGGTTAGTTGCTACAGTAGGCGGTATAGCTGCTATTACTGTATTAGGAATTTTTATTTATGGTTCTTATTCTGGTATTGGTTCTTCTTTATGATTTTTAAACTTTTAGTTATATTCTAAATTTTAAAGAAGCGTATAATAGATTATTAAAATCAGTCGCTTTTTTGATAGGCGACTGATTCATTTTACAGATTATAAATTAGTTGTAACTCACAAAATAAATTATGCAATACTTTCGGTTTCAATATATAAAAATAGTAATGCCATTGTTAAACCAGGAAATATAATTCCTACTAATGGTACTAGTATAGATGGTAAATATGATGCAGTCATATGTATTTGTATTTATAAACTTTATATACTAGGAGTATAGTACGACTTTTTTGTTTAGTTATTGAAATATTGTAAAATTTAATATTTTTATATTTGTAATATATATAATAAATACTTAGGATGTTTTTATTATGAATAATGATTTATCTAAATTAAAGCAATCTAATTTAGAGGCAATGCGTAAATTTTCTGAAGTATATGCACAAAAAACAGGAACTTATTTTTGTTCAGATATTAGTGTGACAGCAGTAGTTATTGAAGGATTAGCAAAACATAAAGATATATATGGTTCTCCATTGTGTCCATGTCGTCACTACGAAGATAAAACAAAAGAAGTTATAAATGCTTACTGGAATTGTCCTTGTGTTCCTATGAGAGAAAGAAAAGAATGTCATTGTATGTTATTTTTAAGTCCAGATAGTGAGTTTGCCGGTGAATATCAAGAAATTAACAAAAATTTATTATTGCAAAATATTAAGTAGTTAATTGAAATATATGAATTTCATTACGCAGGTATAAATATATCTATAGTACCTGCATATTGCTTATATTTTTATAAAAAAATATGTGTATTATAAGTTACCTTTTTTAAACGATAATAAGATTATAACTGCCGGACCAACTAAAACAATAACACCTAGTGATACAAGCTGACCAATTACTTGCCAATTAATCATATTTTTGATTTTCCTTTTAAATTTAGTATATATTATATATGTACTAATTATACTCTTTTTTTTATTTCATATGATATTTTATTTGTAGTTATTATAATTATTAATTATCTTAATATTTAAGAGTTTATATATACTTCTAATATTTCATGTAATTTTAATGTTTTATAGAGATCAATTATTATATCTGTGCCACCAATAAACTCTTGATTAATATAAAGTTGTGGTACGGTGGGCCATTGAGAGTATATCTTAAGTTTATTTTTTATATTATTATCGTTTAATACGTTCACTGTGTAGTATTCAATATTAAATGTGTTGAGAATGTCTATTGCTTGTCTAGAAAAAGTACACTTTGGATCATGTTTATTACCTTTCATAAATAAGACAATGGCATGTTGTTCTATAATTTTTTCTATCATTATATTGAAGTTTCTATCCATAATTTTTTTTATACTTACCTAATGTATATCCATTGATAAAATAAAGTTATATAAAAGTTCTTCCATTGTATGTTTTTATAAGAATTATTTGTATTATTCATGCAGAAAATTATATTTTTAATTAATTTCATATTGATATTTTGTTTTGAATTATGAAAAAAAAAATTTGTAATGTTCGTATTTGCAAAGCAATATGTTGTTTATAAATTAATTTATAGTTGAGTGCTATATTAATTTTGTGGCGACTATGTAAATATAGCTTAATTGCATTTTGGTTTATATATTCATTGTCTAGTTTTGAATTAATAAGAAAATCATTGATTTTTTTATCTATATTATTATTGAAATACTTATTAATATATGGTATGAGTTCATAACGTAATCGATTTCTATTAATTATATAATTATAGTTTGTAATGTCAGACCAAATAGGTAAGTACAATTTGCGACATAACCATTTAATTTCTTTTCGTTTTAATTCTAGTAGTGGTCTATGAATATGTATATTTTCATTAAATTTTCTGTATTCATTAAAGCTTGTAATGCCATTTAAGCTAGTTCCTCTTATTATATGTTGTAAAAAAGTTTCTGTTTTATCTGTTTGTGTATGTGCAGTTATTATATGTGTATAGCCATATTGTTTTGAGTATTTAATTATTGTATTATATCTTAATTCTCTTGCTTTTAATTCAGAATTAATTAATTGATTGATTTCATAAATGATAAATTTGTTTTTTGTTCTTTTAATAATATTAATCAAATGTTTAATTTGTTGTTGGCTATTTTTTGTCCATTGATGATCTATATATATATATGTAATACTTATTGTTTTGCTAAACTTTTCTTGAAAATTTTTCACCAAGTTAATAAGGCATAAAGAATCTTGACCTCCAGAAATAGCTATAAGTATATTTTGTAAGTTATTTCTTGATAAAAGTGTACGGAATTTTTGATTGAATTTTTCTTGTATAGATTTATGCATGAGTATTTTATTATTAAAAATATCTAGAATTTTGTAATTTTTTTTTTATATTCTTGTTTCCTTTGAGATTTATGATTTATACTTGCTCTTATAGGGTTGCTAACTCAATGGTAGAGTACTCGGCTTTTAACCGATTAGTTCCGGGTTCGAGTCCCGGGCAGCCTATTTATACTTTTTAGTATAATTTAGTTAAATTTTATATATTTATATATATGATATAATTATTATTATTTTATTTCTTTTTTATTAATAATTTTGGTTGATATATGAGTTTAATTTATGATACATTGCGTAAAAATGGTTCAAAATGTGCTTTAGTTCCATTTATTACAGCTGGTTTTCCAAGTCTTAAAGCGACAACCAATGCTCTGCATGCCTTAGATAATAATGGTGCAGATATTATTGAATTAGGTATACCTTATTCTGATGCATTAGCCGATGGACCAATAATACAAAAATCTTCTAAAATATCTTTAGATCAAGGTATTCATATTAATGATATAATTAATATGTTAAGGTCAGTAACACCAAGTTTAAATGCGCCTGTTATTATATTTACGTATTATAATCCGGTTTTAGCAAGAGGTATCGCAAATTTTATTTTTGATATATCGTCAGCTGGTGCATCAGGTTTAATTATTCCAGATTTACCTTTAGAAGAGTCTGATTATATAATGAAATTATGTGATAAATATAATATAGAATTGATTTTATTTATAGCTCCAACAAGTTCAAGTAAAAGAATAAAACGTATTATATCTAAATCACGAGGGTGTATTTATTTAGTAAGTAGTCGTGGAGTTACCGGTGTCAGAGATAAAATAGATGATACAGTTAATATTCTAGCTAAAGATATCAAAAGTCAAACAGATAAAGTAATAATGCTAGGTTTCGGAATCTCCAGTGCAGAGCAGGCTAAGTACATATCTCAGTGGAGTATAGATGGAATAGTAATAGGTAGTGCATTTATGAAAATTATGCTTAATGATTCTGCTGTTAATTCTATTAAATCAATAGGAAAATTTTGTAATTTAATTAAAAGTAATATAAAATGATATAGAAAAGTGGTATGAAGTATTATTTAACATACCCCCAGGGGAATTCGAATCCCCGTTACCTCCGTGAAAGGGAGATGTCCTAGGCCTCTAGACGATGGGGGCTTAAAAAATTCAAATATATTATTTCAATCAAATGTATAGAACTTACATTAACTAATTTTATTTTAAATGTCAACCTTCTGATTGATTTATTCAGCTTTTACTATTAAACGTGATCTCATTGTTAGATATATGACTGTTTGTCTAATGTAAGTGACCATATTGATAAACATTTGGAAACCTTCATTTTTATATTCAACTAGTGGATCTTGTTGACCATAGCTTCTCCATCCTATCGATTCTCTTAATATAATCATTTTTTCTAAATGTTCTTGCCAAGCTTTATCTATTTGTTGTAATAAGTAGTATCTTTCAAGTTGTCTAATTAAACCAGGTCTTAATTGTTCCATATAACTTTCTCTTAAATCATATGTAATGATTAATTGTTCATATAAAAAGTATTTAATTTCTTCGATTTTCATATTTAATATATCATTTGTCGAAAACTTATTATTGATGCTAAGTAATTGTTTTATTTTTTGAATAAGTATTGCTTTTTCTTTAGTTGTATCTTCATTTTTATATAAATTTAATATCTCATCTATTGTACTTTCTCCATATTCTAGTATACAATCTCTAGTGGATTTTGATTTAAGAATTCTTTTTCTTTCTGAATAAATAGCTTGTCTCTGATTATTAATTACTTCATCATATTCAAATAATTGTTTACGTATATCATAAAAGTAAGATTCAACTTTTTTTTGTGCTGAGTCTAAGCTTTTAGTTAAAATGCTTGATTCTATAGGAATGTTATCATTTATATTAAGGCTTTGCATTAAATTTACTATTTTATCTCCACCAAAAATTCTTAGTAGATTGTCTTCTAAACTCAAAAAAAAGCGTGATGATCCTACGTCTCCTTGTCTACCTGCACGTCCTTTTAATTGATTATCTATTCTTCTTGATTCATGCCTTTCTGTCCCTATAACGTGTAATCCTCCTAGTTTTAATACTTCTTGTCTCTCTTTATTAAATAAAATTTTATATTCATTTAAAATTTCTAGGTAAATATTTTGTAATTTATTGTTTTTTTCTTTGTTATTATTTATCAAATTAATTTGATTTTCTATATATTTTTCGATATTTATATTACTTTTAATATCTTTTTTTGTAATTTTTTCCAAGTGAAATTTAATATTTGGTTCAATTTTCTCTAAATTATATTTTTTATTTAAATTAAGGATATAGCATATATAATTATATAATATAATTTTTGTCATTATATCAGGATTGCCTCCTAGTATAATATCAGTTCCTCTACCTGCCATATTTGTGGATATTGTAATAGCTGACTTTCTTCCCGCTTGTGTAATAATTTCTGCTTCTCTAGCAATATTTTCAGGTTTTGCATTAAGTAAGTTATAAGGTATATCAAATTCATCTAGAATTCTAGCTAAAAATTCAGATTTCTCTACATTAGTAGTTCCAATTAAAGTTGGTCTACCTGCTATATACATATCATAACATTCGTTTGCTATAGCTTTCCATTTACTATATTCTGTTTTATAAACTAAATCAGCTAAATCTTTTCTCTTACATTTTTTATTAGTGGGTATTTCTTGAACTTCTAGGTAATATATTTTATCAAATTCTGTTTCTTCAGTTTTAGCAGTTCCTGTCATTCCAGATAATTTTTTGTAAAGTAAAAATAAATTTTGATAAGTAATAGAAGCAAGAGTCTGATTTTCTGGTTTAATCTCAACTTTTTCTTTTACTTCTATAGCTTGATGTAAGCCATCACTCCATCTTCTACCTTCCATAATACGTCCGGTGAATTCATCTACAATTATTACTTCTTGTTTTTTGACAATATAGTGTATATTAATTAAAAATAGTTCTTTAGCTTTTAATGCATTAAGAATATATTGAATCCATGGATTGTCTAAGCTGTATAAGTCATTAGTATTTAAAATATTTTCACATTTTAGTATACCTTGATCTGTTAAAACTATGTTGCGAGCTTTTTCATCTATTTCATAGTCAATATTTTTATTCAATTTTTGGGATATATCATAGGATATTATATATTTATTAATCGGAGCTTCAGACGGTCCAGAAATAATTAATGGTGTTCTTGCTTCATCTATTAAAATAGAATCGACTTCATCAATAATTGCAAAATCAAGATTGGATTGTACGATATCTTGTATATTAATAGTCATATTATCTCTCAAATAATCAAAGCCTAATTCATTATTTGTAATATAGGTAATATTTTTGTTATATTCTTTTTTTCTTTCATTACTAGTCATGGACTGTTGAACTAAACCAATACTTATATCCAAGTATTTATAAACTTTTTTAACTAATTCAGAATCTCTTTGGGCAAGATAGTCATTAACTGTGATAACATGTACACTCTTACCTTGAAGTGCATGTAGGTAAGAAGGTAGAATAGCAACTATAGTTTTGCCCTCACCAGTTTTCATTTCTGCAATTTTTCCTTCATTAAGTACTAAACTTCCTAGAATTTGAACGTCGAATAAGTTTAGTCCAAGAGCACGCCTAATGGCTTCTTTAGCTGTTCCAAAAGCTTCGGCTAAAATTTCATTCTCATTTTCATTTCTTTCTATTCTTAGTTTTAGTCTTTTTGTTTGTTTTTTAAGCTCATTATCCGAATATTTGGAAAAAAGATTACTGAAATTTTTTATTTTATCAATAATTTTATAAAACTTACGATTATTTTGATTTTTTAATAAATTAAACATATATACTTGAATTTTATTTTATGAAACTATTTTTTAATAAAAAAATCAGTTATTCGAGGAGAAAAAGTTTCTTGTAAAGTTACTAACGGTTGTTTTTTATAGTACATAGTATATTTTCTACCCCATATAGCGCCATTACAATCAAATTGATCTTCTAAGTATTTAGAATATCCATAATATATTTCATGAATATCTTTATATATATCAATTTTATTTTTTATTATAGATTTACCTATAGGTTGATGTATTGGTAATTTAATAAAATTGGTATTTGACCAAGAAGATTTAGCAAGAGCTAATTTTTTGTACTTATAATCTTTTAACCATATGGTCCTTTTTTTTTACTGTTAATGAGTTTATTTTTATATTTGCTTAATATATCTATTTGTATTTCTTGACCGGTCAGAGATGTTAAATGTTTAGTTAATGAACCATCATTAATTAAAATTAATTGCCATACTTTTGGTATTAGTTTATGAATATAAGAGTTATTATTTATTTCATAATTATTCAGAATGACACATTTATGAAATTTATGTTTATATGTGTGCATGCTACTATACTGTTATTATTTATTATTATATAGTTTAATAGATTATTCTTATATGTTTTTTAATAAGGATTTGCCATTCATTGCTTGAGGAATCTGTAGGTTAAGCATTTCTAATATAGTAGGGGCAATATCTGCTAAGCAGCCATTGTCACGTAATTTTTTCTTTTGTTGTTTTTGGTTATTATTTATAAGTATAAATGGAACTAAATTAGTGCTATGAGAAGTACATGGTTCATTATTTTCATTTAACATATATTCTGCATTTCCATGATCCGCTGTAATAATTAGATGGCCATTTACTGATTGAATTTCTTCAAATAATTTTCCAATACATTTATCTACTGTGTTAATAGCTTCTACGGTAGCAGATAAATTGCCCGTATGTCCTACCATATCTGGATTAGCATAATTAATTACTATAAAATGATAGTATTTTTTTCTAATTGCTTTAATAATACTTTCTGTTAGTTTATAAGCTGACATTTCTGGTGCTAAATCATATGTTTCAACTTTAGGACTAGAGATTAATTCTCTATCTTCTCCAGGAAATGGTTCTTCAAGACCACCATTAAAAAAGTATGTAACATGTGCATATTTTTCTGTTTCTGCTAGTCTAAATTGTTTTAAACCTTGTTGAGAAATAATTTCCCCTAAAAAATGATTTTTATGTTGTGGTGGAAATACTACAGGTATACATAAACTGGAATCATATTGGGTAAAGCTAATTATATTGAGATTTTTCTTGGGATAAGTTTTAAAACTTTTAAAATTTTTTTTTGTAAAACAATAAATTAGTTGTCTAATTCTGTCTGGGCGAAAATTAAAAAAGATTATACTATCATCATCATTGATTTTTCCTGGATATATTCTTGTGGGTACAATGAATTCATCAAAAATACCTTGTTCATAACTATTTTGAATTAAAGTTATTGGATTAATTGTAGTATAATTATCATTACTGGTTAGAATTTCATATGCTTTTTGTGTTCTTGACCATCTACAGTCTCTATCCATGCTATAGTATCTTCCACTAATTGTACAGATATTAATATTTTGTGTTTTCTGAATTTTTTGAATAATTTGTTTAAGAAATATTTGAGATTTATTTGGTTTTGTATCTCTTCCATCAGTGATAACGTGAATGCAAGTTTGAATATTATAAGTTTTTACTATTTCAATTAGTGCTAATAAATGTGAAATATGTGAATGCACACCACCATTTGAGCAAAGACCAATAAGATGTAGTTTTGATTTATTTAATTTAGTATTTTTGCAAATATTGTTTAAGATTAAATTACTAAAAAAGCTTCTATTTTTTATAGATGTACTGATTCTTACTAAATCTTGATTTATAGTTCTTCCTGCTCCTATAGTGGTATGGCCTACTTCTGAGTTTCCCATCTGGTTAGTCGGTAAACCAACATCTTTTCCAGATGCGTTTAAAAGTGTATGGTTGTAATTTTTCCATAAGTAATCTATGCTTGGTGTATTGGCTAATTTAATAGCATTACCATTTAAATTATTACTGTATCCCCAACCATCAAGAATTGTCAGAATAATAGGGCGAAAAGTTTTGTTTTTCATAATATTAAATTAAAAAATCAAATTATTTGTTTATTGTAAAACAGAATAAAAAAATACTGCTTAGCTATGTTATATTTGTATTTCGATTTACAAAGGTATAAGTAACAGTTTTTTATTTTAAAGTCAAGTCTTGATACTTTTAAAATATATATGAAAAATAAAAAACTAGAAATAAATTTATTAGAGAATTTAATAATATTTAATTTTTCTATTTCTAGTTATATTATTGTAAATAAAATTTAACTTAACACGTTAATAGCGTAATCTAAATAAGTATTAGCTTCAATCGCTGATTGACCAGACAAGCCGTGACTAGATTTAATATATTGTAATGCCTCTATATACCAACTAGGTGATAGTTCAAAGCTCCGATTAATTTCTTCTAAACCCGCAACTAAATATTCATCCATTGGTCCAGTTGCACCTACAACTAAACAATAAGTTGTCATTCTTAGATAATAACCTATATCTCTTGCACATTTAGCTTTACCAATTGCACTAGATGCATATGTAGGACCAGGCATTTGAGTTACAAATGGAAATTTAGTATAAACAGCTTGTGCAGCACCTGTGATTAATCTTTGTGCATTACTTGTCAGTATTTTTGCTGCTTCTAAACTGGCAGTAGCTCTTTGATATCTTCCATTAATAGATTGCAATTCACCATTACTTAAAAATCTTCCTTGACTGTCAGCTGATGCAATTGCTTCTGTGATAGGTGTTTTCATAGTATATCCTTAATTGATTCAATATAATGTATACAAATTTTAGTAAATGTTAATAAATTATGTAACTGCAACTGCTGCGCGATCGAAGTAGACACCTAATTCTGCAGTTAAAGAGCTACAGTCTCCTAATGTTACACCATTGCGATCGTTAGCTAAGGCAATACAAGCTTCTTTCATTTTTTGTATAGCTACTGCTACAGATGTACCTGGTGTTCCTAAAGCTTGATATGTTTCTCTTAAACCATTTAAGCATCTATCATCTAGTACACTAGAATCTCCAGCAACCATTGCATAGCTTACATATCTTAGAATGATTTCCATGTCCCGTAAACAAGCAGCCATTCGTCTAGAAGTATAAGCATTACCGCCAGGCTGAATTAGTTGGGGTTGTTGTGCAAATAGAGCGCGAGCGGAATTTGTTACAATAGCAGAAGCATTAGAGTTAATTTTATTTATTATGTCTAATCTTTTATTACCTTCTAAAACTATAGATTCTAAAGCACTTATTTGTTGACTACTTAAAAACTCTCCTCTAGCATCAGCTTGTGCTACAACTTTAGCAAATGCATCTAGCATATTATATTTCTCCTTAAACTTTATTAGTAATAGGATAACAATTCAAGAATTAATGGTTATTATTGTTTCAATTATTTGAAAACGTTTTTAATAACTATTATTTCTTATGGTTTAATTATACAGTTTTGTGTGTTTTTTTTTAAAAAAAAATATTAATAAGATATTTTTCTATACTTAGTTTAATCAATTATTATCTCAGGTTGCGTGATTTCATCTAACATCTCTAATATAGCTCTTACAATAGGTTTAATAAGAGGATTTTCAATATTATCCATATCTTCATATTTTTTTCTTTTTGCTCTGTTTGCAATTTGAATTGTAATTCTGTATCTATTGTGTGATAATTCTAATAACTCTTCTGTTTTATATATAATTTGACTAGAGTTAATCTTTTTGAATTCATTCATTGGAAATTTTTTATATATTAATGATTAGTCGGAACTTTTATGTATTTTTTTTTCTTTAATATGTAATATTAGGAGCATGATATTTTTTTGATTGATGTATACTATAATCACTTATTTAATATTTATCATATTCTTTTGATTCAATAAATAATAAAATATGAGTTAAATTAGCATCAATTGTTATATATTATGAAATTTTTTTATTTTTCCATCTTTTAATTTAGTATTTTAATACATGGTGGTTATAAAATATGTTCTTCTAATATATAAGTAAAAAAATCTTGATATATTTTAGTTTAATACAAATAATAGTACTGTATGCAAATATCTAAAAATTTTACTAATAAACTGGGGCAGTACCCAGGTCATCCTTCTTTTATTACTGAACGAGATGCTTGTGGCGTAGGTTTTATTGCTCAAATTAATCATTTACCTTCGAATGCTTTAGTTTTCCAAGCCTTAAATGCTTTAACTTGTATGGAGCATCGAGGTGGTTGTAGTGCTGATGGTGTTTCAGGTGATGGTTCAGGTATTATGACACAGATACCATGGAAAATAATTTTAGAAAATATTTCTCTATATTCTGGCTATGATCTTGATCATATGGCTGTTGCAAATATTTTTTTCCCTAGTAAAAATTTTGAGCCTTTACGTAAAATATGTGAGTGGGTTTTAGAAGAGGAAGAATTATCCTTAATAAGCTGGAGAAATGTTCCTGTAAATGTATCAGTAGTAGGTAAATATGCTAATATAACTCAACCTTTAACTAAGCAGTTAGTATTATCTTCTAATTTAAAGGGTGATAGTCTAGAAAGAAAATTATATATTACTAGGAAAAAAATAGAAAAATTAATTGCTCAAACGTTATCAGATTTTAATAAACAGTTTTATATTTGTTCTTTTTCTTCTAGAACTATTGTCTATAAAGGAATGGTTCGTTCAGAAGTTTTATCGCATTATTATTTAGATTTATCAAATGTAATGTATGAAAGTAGTTTTGCTTTGTACCATAGAAGATTTAGTACTAATACAATGCCTAAATGGCCTTTAGCTCAACCAATGAGATTAATGGCACATAATGGTGAAATTAATACTTTGTTAGGTAATTTAAACTGGATGAAATCTAAAGAAGTTTTATTAAACCATGAATATTGGAATGCGTGTCAACAAATTCTTTTACCTATTACAAATAGTGAAAATAGTGATTCTGCTAATTTAGATTCTGTCTTGGAACTTTTTGTACAATCAGGCAAAAGTCCTCAAGAATCATTAATGATTCTAATTCCTGAATCTTATAAAAATCAGCCAGCATTAAAAAATTTTCCAGAAATTATAGATTTCTATGAATACTATGATAATTTGCAGGAGCCTTGGGATGGTCCTGCTTTAGTTGTTTTTAGTGATGGTAAGATAGTTGGTGCAACATTAGATAGAAATGGTCTAAGACCAGCTCGGTACTCCATTACAAATAATGGTTTTATTAGTTTATCATCTGAAGTTGGTGTATCTCATTTCAATGAAAATCAAATAGTTCAAAAAGGAAGATTAGGTCCTGGTCAAATTTTATGTGTTGATATAGTTAATAACAAAGTTTTAGATAATTGGACTGTTAAACAGGTAATTGCAAGTAAGTTTCCTTATAAAAAATGGTTACAAGAATATCAAAAATCTTTTAAATCTCAAGAATATCTTGATAGTTTAATATTAGATTCTATTGATATAAGTCGTTTACATACAGCTTTTGGATATACAAATGAAGATGTTGAATTAGTAATTGAACATATGGCTAGTTCTGCTAAAGAGCCAACGTTTTGTATGGGAGATGATATACCATTAGCTGTTTTATCAGAAAAGCCACATTTATTATATGATTATTTTAAGCAACGTTTTGCTCAAGTCACAAATCCAGCCATAGATCCATTAAGAGAAAATTTAGTTATGTCTTTAAATGTCTATTTAGGATCAAAAGGTAATTTATTAATGCTTGAAGATTATATGGCTAGTTCTATTAAGTTAGAATCGCCTGTTATTAATGAACAAGAACTGGCAAGTTTATATGATTATGGTTTTAAAGTTTCTTCTATTAGTACTTATATAAATCAGTCAAATAAAAATATTATTGATCAAGCTATTAATGAAATTTGTGAAAAGTGTGCATATGATGTGCGCTCCGGGGTTGAAATTATTATTCTTAGTGATCGTACAAATGAATTGATAAAACAAAAAGTATTTATACCTCCATTGTTAATGGTTGGTTCAGTACATCATTATTTAATTAATAATCAATTAAGACATAAAGTTTCTTTAGTTGTGGAAACAGCTCAATGTTGGAATACTCATCATTTTGCTTGTTTAATTGGATATGGAGCAAGTGCAGTATGTCCTTATGCTGCTTTTTTAACTGTAAGAAGTTGGTGGTATAACTCTAGAACTCAAAAGTTAATGTCTAAAGGTAAATTACCAAAATTAACAATTAGGCAATCTCAAGATAATTACCGTGTTGCTATTGAAAAAGGATTATTGAAAATTTTATCCAAAATGGGTATTTCTTTACTTTCAAGTTACCATGGAGCTCAGATTTTTGAAATTTTAGGTTTAAGTAATCAGTTAGTTAATATGGCTTTTGTTGGTACAATTTCTCGTATAAATGGTATTGTATTAGATGAGTTATTCGATCATACTATTAATACTTATAATTCAGCTTTTATTCCTATTTTACCTAAGAAATTGCCAAATTTAGGTTACGTTCAGTATAGACCAAGTGCTGAATATCATATTAATAATCCGGAAATGTCTAAAACTTTACATAAAGCTGTACGTAATAAAGATAAAGAACTTTATTCTAAATATAAACTTTTATTAAATGATCGTCCACCAACCAACTTGAGAGATTTGTTAGAGTTTAAAAGTAATAGGTCTTCTATTGATTTGAAAGAAGTTGAATCAGTTGAATCAATTTTAAAACGTTTTTGTACAGGTGGAATGTCTTTAGGTGCACTTTCTCGAGAAACCCATGAAACTTTAGCTATTGCTATGAATAGAATAGGTGGTAAGTCAAACTCTGGTGAAGGTGGAGAAGACTCTAGTCGTTTTAAGATTATAAATGATATTGATAGTTCTGGTATATCTAAGTCTTTTACACATCTTAAAGGACTAAAGTTAAATGATACCGCTAGTTCTGCTATTAAGCAAATTGCTTCAGGCCGTTTTGGTGTTACACCTGAATATTTAGTTAATGCAAAACAATTGGAAATTAAAATTGCACAAGGAGCTAAGCCTGGTGAAGGAGGGCAATTGCCGGGTAAAAAAGTTAGTTCTTATATTGCTTCATTAAGAAATTGTAAACCTGGTGTTACATTAATTTCTCCACCGCCTCATCATGATATATATTCTATTGAAGATTTGGCTCAATTGATTTTTGATCTCCATCAAATTAATCCTTCGGCTTATGTTTCTGTTAAATTGGTTGCAGAAGTTGGTATAGGAACTATTGCAGCAGGGGTTGCAAAAGGCAATGCTGATATAATTCAAATTTCTGGACATGATGGAGGTACTGGAGCATCACCATTAAGTTCTATTAAGCATGCTGGTAGTCCATGGGAGTTGGGTTTAACAGAGGTTAATCAAACTTTAGTAGAAAATGGTTTACGTGAAAGAGTAATTTTAAGAGTAGATGGTGGTTTAAGAACTGGTAGAGATATTGTATTAGCCTGTTTAATGGGTGCTGAAGAGTTTGGTTTTGGTACAGTTGCAATGATAGCAACTGGCTGTGTTATGGCAAGAATTTGTCATACAAATAATTGTCCTGTTGGTGTTGCTACTCAAAGACAAGATTTAAGAAATCGTTATCCAGGAATTCCATCAGATTTAGTTAATTTTTTTGTTTTTATTGCAGAGGAAGTAAGACAAATTTTAGCTTCTTTAGGTTATTCTAGTCTAAAACAAATTGTTGGTTTAGGACAATTATTAATTTATAGTTCTAAAAAGCTAAATAAAACTAATCATTTAAATTTGCAAACATTATTATGGCAAAATGATCAAAATATTTCACAATGTTTTCATGAAGAAGTTCATACTAATGGTTCTGTTTTAGATAATGATATATTAAATGATGTAAATGTTTTAAATGCTATTAATAATCAATTAGATATTATAAAAAGAGTTAAAATACAAAATATAGATAGAGCTGTTGGAGCAAGAGTGTCTGGTGTAATTGCTAAAAAATATGGTAATCATGGTTTTAATGGTAATTTGCAGTTAAATTTTGACGGGGTTGCTGGTCAGAGTTTTGGTGCATTTATATTAAAAGGAATGCATTTAAATTTAGTTGGTGAAGCAAATGATTATGTTGGGAAGGGAATGAATGGAGGAGAAATAATTATTTCTCCTAAAACTAATCAATATAATAATTCTGGTAATCAAGTTATAATTGGTAATACATGTTTATATGGAGCAACAGGAGGTTATTTATTTGCTAATGGTCAGGCTGGGGAAAGATTTGCCGTTAGAAATTCAGCTGCTCAAGCAGTAGTAGAAGGTGTTGGAGACCATCCTTGTGAATATATGACAGGAGGTTTAGTTGTTGTTTTAGGGCCTTCAGGTCGTAATATTGGAGCTGGTATGACAGGAGGTTTATCTTATTTTTTAGATGAAGATAATGATATTTTTTCTAAGGTGAATCATGAAATAATTTGTCCTCAAAGAATAATAACTCGAGAAGCAGAAGAACAGTTAAAAAATATTATCGAACTATATGAAATAAAAACCAAAAGTAATAAAGCAAAAAGTATTTTAAATAATTGGGAATATCATTTGAATATGTTTTGGCAAATGGTTCCCCCTTCAGAGAATTCGAGTCCATTAACTAATATTGAGTATTCATCTTTTCGTGCTATTTCAAGATAAATTATAAGACCATGACTTTTTATGAAGTTTTTTATAAATTACATGATTTTATATTAGAATAAATTTTAATAATATCTTGTTAGTTTTTATATTATAGTATCAGAATTGTAAAAATATTGAAAGTTATTCCATTATGGCTCATAGTGTTAAAGTATATGATACATGTATTGGATGTACACAATGTGTCCGTGCATGTCCCTGTGATGTTTTAGAGATGGTTCCCTGGAATGGTTGTAAAGCAAAACAAATAGCTTCTGCTCCAAGAACAGAAGATTGTATTGGTTGTAAGAGATGTGAAACAGCATGTCCAACAGATTTTTTAAGTGTTAGAGTTTATTTAGGAGCAGAAACAACTAGAAGTATGGGTCTTGCTTATTAAATTAAAATCAAATTTATGTTAATTATATAGATTTTAAATGTCAAAGTTACTCAATTAATAACTGAATAGCTTTGACATTATTTATTAATTATTGCTTAAATTAATCTCTTGTATCTCTATATATTTATGATTAGAATAGTTTTATAAACATTTTTTTTAATAATTAATAAATAATTTGAAGAATGCCATAATATTATGTATTTATTATTTATAGAATTCTTTAAGTATAATGATAAAAACCCCTAACTTATGGAAGTATATACAAAGCATTACGATACTGTTTATTTTTATTATTTTGACAGTGTTTTTATGTTTTTTAATTAATATTAATGTAGATAAAACTGGTTATTCAGTTTTTATTGAGTTTAAAAATGCCTATAGTATTCGTGAAGGTACTAGTATTAGAATGAGAGGAGTTAATATCGGTTATGTAAAAAAAATCAAAATAGATTTAAACTCTATTTTATTATTAGTTTTTGTTAAATCTACGAATATTCTAATTCCTAGGAATTCTATCATAGAAACAAATCAAACAGGTCTTTTAAATGAAACTGTTATAGATATAGTTCCCATAGATCTATTAAAATATCAGGTTGTTCATCAAATAAATGTATTTTCAGAAGAATGTCATAAATCTAATGTAGTCTGTCATTTAAATTGCATGCAAGGAGAAAGAGGGTTAAATTATGATGATTTAGTTAGAGCAGCTACACGTATTTCTCAGCGTTTTGATGATCCTAGTTTTTTTAATATATTTTATTTATTTTTGCAAAATAGTATTGATTTATCAGACGATATTTTAAATCTCACATTAGATACATCAAATTTTATTATCATACTATATAACTTTCTAAAAAATATATTATTTAATTATATGTAATATAAATATAATTTATATATTTATAGAATTTTTACAATTTAAAATTATTATTTTCACTACTACTGATGTTATGATAAGTAGAAAAGCTTTATCTTTAGATTTTTTAAAACCCGTAATTGAATTAGAGTATCAAATACAGCAATTGAATAAAATAGTTAGTACAAATAAATTACCAATACACACAGAAATTAGTCTATTAAAGAAACGTCTAAATTTTTTAAAAAAACAAGTATTTGAATCATTAACTCCTTTACAGCGTTTACATTTAGTTCGTCAGTCTGACAGACCTACAACTCTTGATTATATACCATTAATTTTAGACGATTGGCTTGAATTGCATGGAGATAGAGGTGGTACAGATGATTTAGCACTTATTGGTGGAATTGGGAAGTTAAATGGTTCTACGGTTGTTTGTATTGGTCATCAAAGAGGTAGAGATACAAAAGAAAACATTGCTCGAAATTTTGGTATGGCATCTCCTGGTGGTTATAGAAAAGCATTAAGATTAATGCAGTTAGCTAATAGATTAAGGTGTCCAATATTAGCTTTTATTGATACACCAGGCGCTTGGGCTGGTATAGAAGCAGAACGTTTAGGTCAAGGTGAGGCAATAGCGGTAAATTTACGAGAAATGTTTTCCTTTGATGTTCCTATTATTTGTACTATTATTGGTGAAGGTGGTTCAGGTGGTGCATTGGGTATTGGTATAGGAGATAAAATTTTAATGTTAGAGTATGCAGTATATACTGTAGCAACACCAGAAGCATGTGCTGCTATTTTGTGGAAAGATAGTAAACAATCATTAGAAGCTGCAGAAGCTTTAAAAATTACATCTTCTGATTTAATAGTTTTAGGTATTATTGATACAGTTATTCCAGAACCTGTTGGAGGTTCACAAGCAAATCCTGTATTAGCTGCAGAAACTTTGAAAAAATATTTGTTAATAGAATTAAACCAATTAAATCATTTAAATAGTCAAGAAAGAAAAGAAAAAAGATATGAAAAGTTTCGTCATATGGGTATGTTCTATGAGAAAATTTTGAATTAAATTGAAGTCAATGGCTTTAAAAAATATAAAGCCATTGCATATATTTAAGTTAATATACCTATACTACTTAGTCCAATAATTGCTCCAACTCCTATAGCGTGACCAAGACTAGTAGTTGCTAATAGTTCAGGTAGGCCAAATTCTTTTAGTCCAACAATTGGTATTTCAGGTCCTAAGCCTCTAACTTTGATAGCGTATCTTCCAATCCCTATGCAGATAAGGTTACATATAATCATTATGCCAGCATGTTTTAAAGACCATGTACTAGTATTGGGTATGATAGTTAATAAAATAGTTGTATTGATATTCATTATTAATTATATTCTAGTTTTTTTATATACTTATATACTAAATTAAATTCAAAGTATATTAAAAAAAATAGACAACAATTAATATATGTATATATTTATTTTTTTTTAAATCCATCCATAGCTATGTAAACCTTTACCAAGAAAATTAACCCCTAGATAACAAATCCATACAATTATAAAGCCTAAAGAGGCTAAAATAGCTGGTTTTTCACCTTCCCATGATTTACTTAATCTAGCATGTAAATATGTTGCAAATATTATCCATGTAATTAATGCCCATGTTTCTTTTGGGTCCCAGCTCCAGTAAGATCCCCATGCTTCATTTGCCCATACAGCACCTGCAATAATACCAATTGTTAGCATAGGGAATCCTAGACTAATAATTCTGTAGCTTAGGTTATCAATACTTTCTAAAAGATTTAATCTATTAAAGAGTAAGTATGTTTTGTAATTATTTTTACTATCATATACCAAATTATTTTTATTAAATTTATATTTATTTGTTGTAGAAATAATTAGAAATAGTATAGATAATAATGAGCCAAGTATCAGTGTTCCATAGCTAAACATCATAATACTTACGTGCATCATTAGCCAATTGGACCTTAATGCTGGAACTAGTGGGGAAGCTTCTTTAATTTCAGGTGGTAAAACAAAACTAGAAAAAGCAATTATAAATAAACATATTGGTATATTAATAGCACCGATAAGTTTGCTATTATTTTGTTTTTCAATAATTAAATGTATAAAAGTTAAAACCCATGTTAAAAATATTAATGATTCATATAAATTACTCAAAGGAAAGTAACCATTATAAATCCATCTTATAATTAGTGAACAACCTAGGAATAAATTAATAAAAATTGTCAATATTGTACCTACTTTAGAAAAAATTTTATTATGACTAATAGTAATATTGAACCAGTATATTATTAATGTTATTAATAATATAGCAAAAGATAGATTAACCAAATTATTTTCTATTGAGTTCCAACTCATATTTTTTCTCCGAAATATTTGTGAAAATTTAATATATTCTATATATATAATATATCTTATTGTGGAGAATTAAATTTTTAGTAAAAAATTAAAAAATAAACCTTAAATCTTTAGGAACAAAACAAGATTTAAGGCTTATTTTTTTTACAGTAGGTTGACTTTTTATTAAGATAAAGAATTGATTACATAATCTAGTGCTCCAGTGTACTCTACACCTGCTTGAGCAGACATATCACGAGGTACACATAATCTATCACGAGTAAACACAAATGCAGCAACATATGCAGATGTAGGAAGATTTAAAGTACTATAAACTTCACGAGCACCAGCAATTGCCCATTCGTCAAGAGGTCCTGTACCTCCAATTACCAATGAATAATTAATAAGACGCATATAATGATCAATGTCTCTATAGCATTTAGTAATTTTTTCTGGGCTATCTCCAGCTTCTCCCTCACCTTTTAAATATGGATATTTTCCAAAGCAAGCATCTCCAGCTTCTTTTACAACAGCCTCATAGTTTTCAGCAAGTGCTTTTGCAGCTTCTAATCTTGCAGCAGCGCGTTGAATATTACCTTGTACTGATTCAAGGTCAGAACTAGTTGGAAAACGACCAGCAGCATCAGCAGCGCTGATAGTAGTAGTAATAACTGATTTCATTTTTATCTCCTTTTAATGAATATCTAAGTATTCGTACTTATTTGAAATATATAAAATATTTTTTATAATTTCTTTAAATGGTGTTAGCTAATTGAAGAAGAAACTTTTTCAAAGTAACTTGAAACTTCTGCTGCTAATGCAGAACAGTCTCCACTTGCGATATCAATTTTACGTTCAGAAGCTGTATTATTAATAAATGCAACTGATGCTGCTTTCATAATGGTTACAGATCTAACAGAAGAATTAGCTGGTACACCTAGAGCAATATAAGTTTCTTTAAGACCATTTAAGCAACGGTCTTCTAATACAGAAGAATCGCCAGCAAGTAAAGCGTAAGAAACGTAACGCAAAATAATTTCTCCATCACGTAGGCAAGCAGCCATACGACGATTAGTATAACAATTACCACCTGGTGCAATTAGTCCCGGGTTTTCACAAATCATTCCAGATACAGCATCAGCAACAATACAGCTAGCATTAGAAACGATTGAATTGACAGCATCTAAACGCTTGTTACCGTCTGCTATAAATTTTTTAAGATCTTCTAGATCACTTCCACCTACATAAGCAGCTTTAGCGTCTGAATTTACCACAACTCTAGAAAATGCGTCAAGCATAGAATTTTCCTTATATTTTTGAAGGATTTGGCTGTTTCAGCTGTTGTTTTTTGTATCAGCTGATGTATTAGTATCAGAATTATAATATATTATATTTATCTAATTAGATGAAAAACAAATTAACATTTTTTAATATTTTTATGGTGTAGAATTTTTAATAAAGTATTTAATAATGTTATCTTTTATCATCATTTGTTTTAAAATAGCAATTAAATGTTTTTTAGTATTTGTATCATTTAGTTTATATATTTTTTGTTTATAAATAGCTAATTTAAATTCTTGTTCAATAGTTAAATTGTTAATATTATTCATATGATATTTATAGATTTATATTATAATTTACATTATATTTATGAATCTTAAATTATTTAATTTTAATAAGTATTTTATTCGATAAAGCTCAGTGTAATATATTGCATGTATATATAATATTATTTTATATATACATATAGATAAAGAATTGATAATCAAATCTATAGTATAATTATAAGTTTTTAATTTTAATATTTATAGGCAAATAATTGTTATGCATTATTAAATTAAAGAACTTGAAAATCACTGAAAGAATAAATAAATTTGGAGATACAATATGTCTATACCTGTATTGAATTATTCATTTTCTACTCAAAATCAAAGAGTTGATGGTTTTGAATATTATCCTGGAGAAGAACAACCTAAAATTTATACCACTGAAAATTTGCCTACAGCTTACGAAATGGATGAAATCATATGGGCAGCATATCGGCAAATATTTAGTGAGCATCAAATTTTAAGTAGTAACGTGGAACCCTTTTTAGAATCTCAATTAAGATTTAACCAAATAAAAGTTAAAGATTTTATTAAAGGTTTATTGTTATCTGAATCATTTCGTGATTTAAATTATAATTTTAATAATAATTATCGATTTGTTGAAATGTGTATTCAAAGAGTACTTGGCCGTGATATATATAATAAAAGGGAAAAATTAGCTTTTTCTATTATTGTTGCTTCGGAAGGTTTAGAATCTTTTTTTGATATTTTATTGAATAGTGATGAATATACTGAAAATTTTGGTGATAATACTGTTCCTTATCAAAGAAGACGTATTATTGCTCAGAGAAGTAAAGGTGAAATGCCATTTAATTTAAAAACTCCGCGTATGGGCAAAGACTTTTTAATAAAACAAGGTATGCCTCAATTATTATGGTCGGGACCAATAAGAACCTTTAGACCACAAGAACAAAAGCCTAAAGCTGGAGATCCAGCATTATTTTTAAATATGGTATTAGATGTATCTCCTCTTAGTATAAAATAATTCTTATTTAATCTATAAGGAGTCAATAATAGATTATATAAATTATTGACTCTTTTTTTCTAAGTATTAGCTGCCTAACTTAAATGCATCTACTAGCAAGCCATATATTATACCTATCTTTAGATTATTGATAATTATAAAAATTGTACGTTTGTTATTATTATATTTATATATAATCTTACTAATAATTTCGTAATAAGCTATGATAGTAGCCGCTGCTATAACACTCCAATCACCTGTTTGTGCAGATATAGTAGAAAATACAGTAGCAATAAAAAAGCCAAATAATAAACAAATTATTTTACACTTTATATATTTAAATTTAGGATGTAAATATTTTGATGATATTATTGTCATAAACATATAATTATAGTATATTAATACTTCTATATATTTTCTTCACTTAAAGAATTAATCATGTGTTCAAATGGTTCATTGATAATTAATTTTATTTCAGGTGTAGTAAATTCTAATTCATTTTGTATAATTTCTTCTAAAATTTTTATACTTCTTATAGTTGGACCAATAGGTACATTTAGTGAATTATAAGTTTCTTTTAATCCTTCTAATACTCTTTCATTCAAGATATTTATATCACCAGCTATAATTGCATAGCTAGCATATCTTAGATAATATTCTATGTCCCTTAGACAAGCTGCATATCTTCTTGTTGTATATGAATTACCACCTGGTCTAAGTAATTCAGGTTGTTCATTATATAATCTAGCTCCTGTTTCTCGAATTATTTTCGATGATTTGCTATTAATTATTTCTATAGCTTTTATTCTGTTAAAAGCATTAGAAAAATAATTTTGTATTGTATTTAATGCAAAAGAATCTAAGTATTTACCTGTCAAATCATATTTATTTAATACATTTGTTATAGCATCTTGCATGTTTTGTCTCTCCGAATCAATATGTGTTTTATTTCTTAAATTATATATTTTGAAATATTATTATTTTTTGATAATTATTGATATTGTATAATAATTTAAGAAATATTTATGATACAAATATATTTTATTATGGATTATAATTATTGTTTAATTAGGATTACCCAAAAATTAAATATTTCATTATATTTATTTCTTTCTAAGAATGACTATCCTATTTGTATTACAGCTAGAAGATCTCATGATATATACTATCTAATGTCACTTCATAAGAGTTTTTATCTTCTGTCTATGGAACATTGCCTATATTTAGGAAAAGAATTATATAAAGTAGAATTAGCTTTGTTTTTTAATCAAGAATATATTCAAGACTAATACTTATATAAATTCAAATTAAAATTGACTATTATTAGAAACTAAATTATATTATAAAAGTATATTTGCGGGCATGTAACTCAGTGGATAGAGTACCAGATTCCGATTCTGATAGCCGAAGGTTCAAATCCTTCCTTGCTCATATAATATTTAAATAATTATGTCTTTAATTTAATAAGTATCATTAGTAATTTTAATTTTTAAGTTATAATTAAACCAAAGGGACTGTTAGGCTTCTACATATATTATAGTATGTTTAAAGTTGAGACAAAAATGAAACTTAAATTTATATATTATATAATTTAGAATAAATGCAAAACATCAAATAGTTTCTCTATCTAAAAATTTAATACTAGCATAATTTTATATTTTTGTTTGTTATCTATTTTTAGAATGTTAAAAAATATTATCACGATATTTTTTAATTAGTAAATTATGATTGCTCTTAATTTTTTATAACTTTAAATTAAGTCAAAGTAATATTAACTATTTAAATGTCTCTTACCTTTATATTAAATAATTTTATTTAGTTAAAGTAAACTTGCCATACTGTAATTATATGGACGTGGGTTCAACTCTCACCAGTTCCATTAAGTGTTTTTTAGTGGTTGTTTTTATTAATTACGTAAATAATAATATCAATTTTATTATATTATAGATTTTAAGTTAACAAAATTAAAATTTTATATTAAATATTTCAATAATTTGATTGTTTAATATACATATATATTTTCTTATTTGATTTCTTAAATCAATATATAATATATTTGGCTCATGTATATTTTATATTTGTATTACCACAGTATCAATTAACTTCTTTACTAATGATCATTTATCAAGTATTAAAACATCACTCTTTTAACGTAAATAATATTAATCTAATTTCTAATACAGCAAATCAAAGATATAATTATTTGGCTATGGTAGATAATTATGATAGTATAGAAAATGTATTTAAAGTTAAAAAAAATTATGATAATTTTTATAAGAATATAAAAAACTTAGCAAATCAAAAATTAATTTCTCGTAATTTTATGGTTAAGTTATTAAATGCATATTGGCGAGAAACTATTTTTGTATCAAGATCAAATGCATTATCTAATACTTATGGTAATCAATTAAAATCAGATGGATTAGCAATATATAGTAATCAATATAAAAAGTTTTTATCAGATTTTAGTAAAGCTTTGTCACTTGGTAGAATACAAGTAGTATTTAATGAATCTGACAAAAATTATAAAGTTAATAATTCTTTAAATTATGATATACCACATATATGGAAAAAAGGATTAAATGGTTTGATAACACATAACTTTTTACGTTTATTGTTCGAGTATAATCAAATTAGAAATTTTAATAATAAAAAATTAGAATCATTAAACAATTTACAATTAAAGTATTTTCCTCTTTTTACTGTTGTTAATAATTCATCTCAAATTATTATTGCAGAACCATCTGATGAATTAATTTATAACAAAAATTTTCTAGATAAATTATATCAATGGTGCTTTTATAATTTTTCTATATATAATAAAAATAAACCTATATATCAAGGTTTGTTTTTTATTAATCCGAATGATGCTTCAGAATATAAGCAATATATTGAATATAGAAGTCAGTCTATAAATGAACAGCCAAATTTAAGTATATTACCTTGTAATTTAAGTATTTATTATCAATTACTTTATAAATTATCATTAAAAATACAATTTTATTTGATACCTGATTTAAAAGAATTGGGCAAATTAATTAATATTTATCAATATAAAAAAAATGTTTTTTTCTATAAAGAACAAAAATATAGTTCATTTTCGTTCCAAGGACAGCCAATATATTTAATTCAACCCTTAATAGTGAAAAATAAAACTACTAACCAAATGGAATCTATTAAATATAGTTATTCTTTTAGTAAAATAATAAATAAAAAAATAAATGATTATATTTTTTTGAATTATGATGTCGCCTTATTTGCTTGGCAAAAGTTTATGAATGATAATATGCATTATGAGTTACCAAGTCAACCTCCTATTGTAGTTTATAATTTAGAAAGTTTTATAAATGATAATAGTAATAAGTGCAATCAAAATTTATATTTAAAAAATTGTATATTTATTCCTTCTAAGGAGTCTTTTGATTTTTTAAAATCAAACTTATTTCTAAAATCGCAAAAAACTACTTATGAAAATTTTACATACAATATAATGACAATAAAAACAAGAATTAACAGAATTATTTGGTTTCTAACTAGTAAACAACCTGTAAATTTATAGTTTTTATTGCATGATTTAAAATATAAATAGATAAGTTAACATATAGTTATAGTGGGTGATATTTTTATTTATGAGTATTATTTTCGTGAATAATACTCAACAACTAATAATTCGTTTAATTCGATTGCTACCCATTCTCTTTCAACTATTCCGTTTACTTTACCAATTAGTTGGTTTTTATCCAATTCTAAATGACTTGGGATGCCTAATAAACCTGGAAAATTTAGATATTTTTTTATTAGAATCTGTGAAGGCTTTTTTTGCTTAATTTGAATAATGTCTCCCGGTTTGCATTGATAACTGCAAATGGATATATTTTTGTCATTGACTTTTATATGACTATGGTTGACTAACTGTCTAGCTGCAGGTATAGTAGGTGCCATTCCAAGTCTAAAAATTATATTATCTAATCTCATCTCTAAGATTTGTAATAAAATAAGACCTGTTGCTCCTTGTACTTTTTTAGCCTTTTTAATATATTTGAGTAGTTGTCTTTCATTTAACCCATAATTAAATCTTAGCTTTTGTTTTTCTTCTAGTCTTAATGAATATTCTGATGGTTTGCGTGATTGTTCTCCATGTTCCCCAGGCAAAGATTGTTTTTTAGATTTTTTTCTTGTTAATCCCGGTAAATTTCCTAAACGACGACAAATTTTTAAACGTGGTCCTCGATAACGAGACATAATTATTCCTTATTTTTATTTATTAATTATCATTAAAATATAATATCTAATTTAAGTAAAAGTTTTGGTTAAATTTATTTAGTTATGTTTTTTTTTGGTGATAATATCATTGTCATTTGTTTGCCATCTTTAGATGGTGGTTGTTGTATGTCTGCTAAGCTTTTTAAATCTTGAGCCATTTTTTTCAATAATTCAATTGCTAAATTTACATGCTGAATTTCTCTACCTCTAAATGTAATGATTGCTTTGACTTTATCTCCCGATTGTAAAAAACGTAAAGCTTGATTTATACGTACTTTATAATCATGTTCTTCTATCTTATAACGCATTTTTACTTCTTTTAAAGTTATATTATGTTGTTTTTTACGAGCTTCTTTAGCTTTTTTTTCTTGAATAAATTTATATTTACCATAATCTAATATGCGACAAACTGGAGGAGTAGATTTATCACTAATCATTACTAAATCTAAATTTTTTTCTATTGCAATATTTAATGCATCAATAGATGTGTAAATACCCATCTGTTTTCCTGAAACATCGATCAAGCGAATTTTTCCAATTTTAATTTCTTCATTTATAAGAGGGTAATCATTGTTTCTTTTTTTTATTTTATTTGATTTTTCTAACACTGATTAATAATTAAATATGTAAGTTTATATAAAAAGTTGGCAAATACCTGCAAATTATTATACCATTACATAAATAATAACATTAAGCTAAATATAAGCAAAAGTAATTTTTTATGAAACATACATTATCTGTTCTTGTAGAAGATGAAGCTGGTGTACTTTCAAGAATCTCTGGTTTATTTGCTAGGCGTGGATTTAATATAGAAAGTCTTGCAGTAGGACCTGCTGAAAAACCTGGTATATCTAGATTAACTATGATAGTTCCAGGAGATAATAGAACAATAGAACAATTAACTAAACAGCTCTATAAACTTGTGAATGTTCTTAAAGTTCAAGATATTACTAATATTCCATGTGTTGAAAGAGAATTAGTTTTAATAAAAATTAAAGCTTCTTCAATAACGAGATCTTCCATTCTAGAAATAGCAAATATATTTAGGGCTAAAGTGGTTGATATGGCTCATGAATATTTAATTTTAGAAGTTACTGGAGATCCAGGAAAAATGGTAGCTATTGAACAATTATTAAGTCAATATGGTATTGTAGAAATTGCACGTACTGGAAAAATTTCTTTAACCAGAGCATCTAATGTAGATACAGAATTTTTAAGAAATACTTTACATAAAACAACCATTATATATAAGTAATTTATATTGACTAAAATAACCAAAATCCAGGTTTTTCTACAAAAGATGAACATTCTACTAAGTCCCATTCTAATTTTATATTATAGTAAACTTGATTAATATTGATTTGAACTAATGTATTATTAGGAGTAAATACCGTTTTATTTTTATCTAAGATTGGTTGATTATGTTGCATTAAAATGATTTTATATGTTGTACAATTTTTTACATGTTGACAATTAATACATATACACATATTTTTTATTTTTGTTTATTGGGGGTGGAGGGACTTGAACCCTCACGATCATTATAGATCAACAGATTTTAAATCTGTTGTGTCTACCATTCCACCACACCCCCTGTTTTATATTTTCTACCAGGCGGCACCCAGATTTGAACTGGGGATAAAGGATTTGCAATCCTCTGCCTTACCACTTGGCTATACCGCCTTAGTATAATCAATAATATTTAAAAATACTTTATTTTGTCAAGAAATATATGAATTAACTGGTAAATAGTCTGCTTTTTAAAATATCTTCTGATTGTATGGTAACTAAATCATGCTTGGTAAGGACTTTATCACCACTAATAAAAATACGATTTGCTTGTCTCATTCTTGCTCTATCTATAGCATTGCGAATACTTCTTGCATTAGCAAAATGAGGTTGTTTCATTCTTCTTTCTGCATACTCCAATAATACTTTATCTGCATCTGGTGCAAATCTATATTGTTGTTCTTCTAACATAAGTTTAGCTATTTCAAGTAATTCTTCTGCAGTATAGTCAGGGAAATTTACGTGATTTGTGACTCTAGAAGATAAACCAGGATTAGATTCATAAAATTTTTCCATTCTATCTTTATATCCTGCAAATATTACAACAAGATCATCTCTTTGATTTTCCATTACTTGCAATAAGATTTCAATAGCTTCTGCTCCATAGTCTCTTTCATTATCTGGCTTATACAAATAGTATGCTTCATCAATGAATAAAACACCGCCCATGGCTTGTTTTAAAACTTCTTTTGTTTTTGGTGCAGTATGTCCAATATACTGTCCCACTAAATCATCACGTGTTACTGTCAATAAATGCCCTCTGCGAATATAGCCTAATCTATTTAAAATATCTGCCATTTTCATTGCAACTGTTGTTTTTCCTGTACCAGGACTACCAGTAAATGACATATGTAAACCAGGACTACCTGAAACAAGACCTAAGTTATTTCTTAAGCGATCAACTAATAAAAGAGCTGCAATTTCTCTTATGCGCGTTTTTACTGGTTGTAAGCCAATCAATTCTTGTTCTAACTCATCAATTACTTCCTGGATTTGAGTTTTGTCATATTCTTCTTGTAAATTTACAAGAGTATCATCTGAAAAATATTTTGTCATAAAAAAGATTAGATTTTAATATATTTATTGAAAAATTTATATAGAAAAAATTACTATAGTAATTCTTTCTATATATCTTAGTTTAATTTTATACTACTTTTATTCAGTAAAAATATTAATAACGAGAACCTTCAGGCTTAAACGTAGCATAACTACGGAAACAATATTTTTGGTTACGAGAAATATCTTCTGATCTGATTAATTCAAAACCTGGTTCGTAAGCTGGTCTATTAATTATAAAGGATAGAACACAACTTTCAACACCTCTAGTATTATCAAACGCATTTACTTTAATATAAATATTTGAGTGTTGTTTACGACAACTATTGATTTCATACATTACTGTAGAAGCATCTTTAATAGCAAATAGAGGTAATCCCCATAGTTCCCAATAACTATTTCTGGGATGAGGATCTTCAGTATATTCTATATTAATTGCCCAATTTTGAGATATTGCGTAATTAATTTGTTTAGTAATTTGCTCGTCAGTTAAATCTGGTAGGAATGAAAAAGTTCCTTGTGTTAATCTCACTACTTGTACTCCTTGAATATTTAAGCAATTATATAAGATTTTTCATCTTGTGTGTGTTATATAAATGTTAGTAAATAATATACTAACATTATTTAAACGTTAGCTGTTGGAGTTTCTACGAAATCAGCTGTATCTGTAGAAGTATAGTTGAAAGTAATATCTTTCCATAAATCTAATGCTGTTTGTAGAGGACCACATGTTTTCGCCGCATCTTGTAAGATTTGTGGGCCTTCAGCAACATAATCACGCCCTTCATTACGAGCCATAACCATTGATTCTAAAGCAACCCTGTTAGCTGTTGCACCAGCTTGAATACCATCAGGATGTCCAATAGTACCACCTCCAAATTGAAGTACAACATCATTACCTAAATAATCAAGAAGTTGATGCATTTGACCACAATGAATACCACCAGAAGCAACTGGAGTAACTTTACGTAAAGATGCCCAATCTTGCTCAAAGAAAATACCTTGAGGTAGATTTTTTTCTAGGTATGGTAATAATAAAGTGTTGTAGAAACCTCTAATCATTAAAGGATCACCCTCTAATTTACCTACTACAGTACCTGCATGAATATGATCTACACCAGCCATACGCATCCATTTACAAATTACACGGAAGTTCATACCATGAATTTTTTGACGAGAATATGTAGAATTACCAGCACGGTGTAAATGTAAAATCATGTCATTTTTACGTGCCCAAATTCCCATAGTTTGAATAGCAGTATAACCAATTACAAGGTCAATCATAATAATAATACTTCCAAGCTGTTTTGCAAATTCAGCTCTTTCATACATATCTTCCATTGTAGCAGCTGTTACATTTAGGTAATGCCCTTTAACTTCACCTGTTGCAGCAACAGATCTATTTACTCCTTCCATTGCATATAAGAATCTTTCTTTCCAACGCATGAAAGGTTGAGAATTAATATTTTCATCATCTTTTAAGAAGTCAAGACCGCCTTTTAGACCTTCATAAACTACACGACCGTAGTTTTTTCCAGATAAACCTAATTTAGGTTTTACAGTTGCTCCAAGGAATGGACGTCCAAATTTATCCATACGTTCACGCTCAGAAACAATACCTGTTGCTGGCCCTTGGAAAGTTTTTAAATAAGCAACCGGTATACGCATATCTTCTAAACGTAGAGCTTTTACAGCTTTAAAACCAAAAACATTACCAATAATTGAAGCTGTTAAATTTGCAATAGATCCTTCTTCGAAAAGATCAATGTCATATGCGATGAAAGCAAAATATTGATCTGATGTATTCGGAACAGCATCTACTTTATATGCTTTTGCTCTATATAAGTCACAAGCAGTTAGAAGATCTGTCCAAACAACTGTCCAAGTTGCAGTAGATGATTCACCAGCAACAGCAGCAGAAGCTTCAACGGGATCAACTCCTGGTTGTGGAGTTACACGAAATAAAGCTAATACATCTGTATCTTTAATTACATAATCTGGGTCCCAATATCCCATTTTAGCATATGGAATTACGCCAGACTCGTAACGTTCATTTTTAATCCTTGTCCGTTCTTCTACAGATTGAGACATGTATTCCTCCTTGAATTTAAGGCAGTATCATTAGGTTATGGTTAGTGCAGTAGTTACTTTAGGTAAAAAATAATAGTCAAATTATTTATCTATCACAACTTTGAATATAAAAGAGATATTACTATTTTATATTAGTTTAACCTTAATAATAAATGTATCATTATATCTATATTAAATAATTGTAAGCTTATTTATAATAGTGATAAGATTATTTAATGTCAAAAAGACTTTTTTAAAGTCATAGTAAATAAAAATAAGAAATAACCATGGAAAATATAAGACTCTATATGATAAAATTTGTACAGAGAGAAGAAAAATATGGAGATTATATATTGCCTGTACTTGAAGTAAATGATTCTTCTTTTAATCAAGAAGTTATAAATGCTAAACTATTAGTTTTAGTTGATTTTTGGGCTCCATGGTGTGGTCCTTGTCGAATGGTGTCACCTATTGTTGATATTATTGCAGAAGAATATAAGAATAAAGTGAAAGTTGTTAAAATTGATACAGATAAAAATCCAACAACAGCAACAGAATATGGTATTAGAAGTATTCCAACATTAATGGTTTTTATGAATGGTAAAAAAATAGATACGGTTATTGGTGCAGTACCTAAAACAACTTTATCTAATACATTGCAAAAACATTTATATAAACAAAATAATAAAAAAATAAAAAATTACTCAATGTAAAAATAAGCATCTATGTCTAAAATATGTCAAATGACAGGAAAAAAATCGAATAATGGATATACTATATCACATTCCCATACTAGAACTAAAAAAAAACAAGAAGTAAACTTGCAAAATAAAAAGATTTGGTCATATAAAAAAAATAAATGGATTAGAGTAAAAATTTCAACAAAGGGATTGAAATCTTTTTATAAATTAAATTAATCTTAAGATAAAATATATAATATGCTAATATAGATAGTGACAATTTCTGAAAATTATGATATTATAATATTTAGTATGAATTAGAATTATTTTGGGAGAAGGAAATGGAATATATAGATAACCTATTTTTAACTAACGGTAATGATTATAACAATGATGAAATGGCATCTTATCAGCCTATTGGATGGTCATCTGTTTGTTTCAATCAAACACTAAATTATTATATAGAGCATAATTCGATTTATAATAATTATAATAATAGTGAATTAGAAGACAAAGAGGTTAACTGAAACTGATGTAAAAATAAAAATTCGAGAAATGATGCTAAAATAAAATAGCATCTTATATATAATTGCTAGTATAGCTCAATTGGTAGAGCAGCTGATTTGTAATCAGCAGGTTATGGGTTCAAATCCCTTTACTAGCTTTATGAAATTTATTTAAAATAAACTTAATCCTAAACTTTGCAATATAGGTATATTTGCTAATAATAAATAAGCAAATCCTGCACCTCCTACTGCACCAACTAAAAAACCAGCCGTAAATTGATTCCAACCTTCCTTTGTTTGTAATAAATCTTTAGAATTCTCTATACTGAATGAAGTATTTCCATACATTGATAAGCAAGTTGTTAAAATAATAATTAAACCAACTGCAGATAAAAAACCAGAAAGTAAGGCAACATCCGTACTTCGTAGAGGTCCTAATTTATCAAAAGGACCAACTAAAAAATATCCATGAGCCATACCTATCTCTAAACCTCTTAACAATGGAGATAAACCACGTCTATAAGCAGGTAAATTACTTAACAAACCTTTAGTAAAGCTAGACGTACTCACCGGTGTTGATAAATTTCCTACAAAAGGATCATTGTTATAAGGTTGAATAAAATCTGACATAAGTTTATACTCCATAAAATATATAATAATATATAACATAGCAAGATATATATATTTTGACTATACTTATTACATATATCTTAAATATATGTGTAATAATCATTATTGAATATTTATTTTTGCAAAAAAGGAAGATCTTTCATGATTTCTATTACTTTTAGTTATCTATTATTTATAACTATTTTTATTGCATTAGCTTTAGGCTTATTTTATGGCTTACAAGCTATAAAATTAATTTAAAATTTGACAAAAAATAAAAAATATTTAAAGATTGATACTCCAGATAAGAATACCTTTTCTGGGTATTGTTGATATAAATTATATACTTATTTTAGAATTAGAGAATATATTATGTTTAATGTTAAAACAGATAAAATTATAGGTTCTCGTAGATTTAGCAATTACTGGTGGGCGGTATGTATATTTTTGGGTGGATCTGGCTTTTTTTTAGTAGGTCTATCTAGTTATTTACACATAGAGTTATTGCCTTTTACAAAATCTTCAGAAATTTTGTTTATACCACAAGGTATAATAATGATTTTTTATGGTACGATAGCTATATTAATTAGCTTATTTTTATGGTTAAGTATATTTTGGAATATAGGATCAGGATATAATGAATTTAATAAAGAACAAGGAAAAATTACAATTTTTAGATTAGGATTTCCTGGTAAGAATCGTATTTTAAAATTGGAGTACGATATTCAAAATGTTCAAGCTATCAAAGTAAATATTAAAGAAGGAATTTCACCTAAAAGAGAAATTTACTTAAAAACAAAAGATAATCGAGAAATTCCCTTAACATCAGTTGGGCAACCTCTTCTGTTATCTGAAATTGAAGAAAAAGCAACATTTTTAGCAAAATTTTTAGATGTTGTTTTAGAAGTAATGGATTAATATATTTATAAATATTTTAACGAAAAGTTATTGAGTAAATTTACAAATCTGTGCTATATTTAGTATACGGCGGGTATAGTTTAGTGGTAAAACCTTAGCCTTCCAAGCTAATGATGCGGGTTCGATTCCCGCTACCCGCTTTATATATTAGAATCTTTTATGTTATGCATCTGGCTGGATTCGAACCAGCGACGTCCTTATACAGGATGGCGGATTATTAGAGTCGATATCATAAATATCTCTCCTTCAAAACCGTACATGAAATTTTCACTTCATACGGCTACTACCTATTTATAGATAAATGTATAAATGAGCCAAATACTAAAAGTCAACTATGTTATAAAATATTTTCATAAATCTTTTGAAATATTTCATTGTCTTTTCTTTAATTTATCGAGCGTATATATTAAATACCAATGTAATCCATTAGATAAAATATAACTAACTATTATATCTAAACAATTAAATATTGATGTATATAAACTATAATAAATATATTTTATGTTTGAATAGTATTTGATGTTTTGGTAATTTAACCAATAATTTATATAATATTTTATAGATGGTAAAGATTGAATTCGCTTAATAAAATACGAAATTGTTAAATATTTTGTATTTTTATTAATAGATAGAAAAAACTCATAATTATTTTTTATATTTCGACTATCACTAAATAGGACATTGTTAGATTGATATATGTAAGAAGATTTACGAAATACTTTTGAATCAAGTCTATATATTGGTTCTAATCTAGCTTCCCATTCAGGTTTTAGACATATATATACTAAATATTGTTTAATATATTCTAAAATTATTTTTGTACTTTTTTTACATTTTTGAATACTAAATAAATTTATATATATATAGAATTTTTCTATATCTTTTACTATATACTTCTTTTTATTGTACTTATCATAATACTTATTAAGATTATTAATGATTTTTTGTACAGCAAAAAGTTTTATATCATTAGAGTTTATCATATAATCTTGAAGTTTATGAACTTTAAATTGATCACAACGTCTGGAAAATTTATATACTTTTTCTTGAAGTATATAAATTCTTTGAGATATTCGTGTCCAAGGTAATAATCTCCAAGATATCAAAGAATTCAAAATAATTTCGGTCATTATATTATGATAGATTTAATTATAAATCCTAGATATATGAATAGGCGCAATACGTCTGCAGTTTTTTTGCTTTTTATTGCTTCTTACTAATAAATTTTTATTGTTGCCTTAACTTAATTTTTTAATTTAAATTCTAAAAAAATTGTACTTATTAGTTACTCCGTTCCATATTTTCAAAACTTTAACTGACTTAGGTTCCTCTCTATATACTAATAACCTCAAGAAAAAATCATACACATATCAACTCACAATGACTGTGTTTAAGGGTCAAAAATTTTAAATTATTGTATTATTTAAAAGTATAATTAGCACTTTCAGCAAGGGTTTGTTTTCCTAACCTTATCAATTAATCCAAATAATCTGCTTAAATTTTTACATAATCAAGGCTAATATAAATAAAAATTGATTATTTGAGTATATTCATGATTTAGAATAGTTAGTGGTTATACTAACAATGAAAATATAGTTATTAAAATTTTCAAGTCTTTTAAACGTTAAAGGTAATTACTTTTTTGAACCTTTAACATAAACGGATCACACATGAGTCCGCTGCCTTCGGCCTCTCGGCCACAGATGCTTCTTAAGTATTTTATAATTATTTATTCTAAAAGGCAAGACTTTATAATATTTTATTTCTTATTTATAAAATTATTCATTCATATTATGATATGTTGCAACAGCTGAAGGAGATATCCTATTTAAGTATCTAAAAATCCAATATTTGAAAACTGTATCTAAAATCACAGGAAATGTAGATATAAAGACAAAAATAAAATCTCTACTTTCAGGTAGACCAAAATGTCTTAAAATAACTTCTATAATAATTTCCCATCCGTGTGGAGAATGAAAACCTACAAACATATCTGTTAATAAAATTATTAAAAAAGCTTTAGCTGTATCACTCAAACCATAAATAAGTTGATTTACAAAAGATTTTAAAATTGATACCTGTCTTTTATTAATAATTAATAATGATAAAAAAATTGTTCCAGACAAAAAATCAGCTAGAATATTTTTGATAGAAGTTGAACTTTCATTTGTATACTCTGCTGCTATTTCTAATGCTTTTTGAGTAATCTGATTATCTATAAAAATACGAGAAGGGCTTTTTATCTTACCAACTAATATATCAAAGTGTAATTTTTCCTCAAAACGTTGTAATTCAGCAAATGCCCGTTCTTCCTGCGATTCATTTAAAAAAATGCTATGTTCATGGTGATTCCATAAATAATTCACATAAGGCCCAAAAATAAAACTTTTTGATATTTGATTTACAAATATAGGTATAATTAGCAAAATAAGTAAATATTTTACTGATGTTACAGTTTGATAGCGAGATACTTTAAACTCTTCTAATAACTCTGTTTCAGCATTTGGATCTAACTCTTTTTTAAATTTTTCGAATAACTTACTAATAGACCTTGGTATAAGACCTGTTTTATCTAGTGCTGATCTGTTAATTTTTTTCAAATTCCAATACTTCATTGTATTTTCAATAATAATAAAATATTATAGAGTCAATTATTATTTAGACACTAATCAAAAAATAAACACAAAATAATGATAAAAAGCATAGTTAATAATATATATATAAAGTGTAAATTTTTTTCTTTCAATATATATCATAGATTAAAAAAAACTAATAAAACATTAATTATTTTTTTCTTTATATTACCTATTTTCATAAATCAAAATAAAAGTTGTAGTAAAAAATTAGCATTTCATACGTATATAATCAATTTAAAAAAAAAACTCAATTTAATAACCTAGACATTAACAATCAAGCATATCTTTTAAAAGTTTTACCAAATTATCACAATAAAATAATTAAATATAAAATAAATATAAAAAAAATTTTAGAATATTTAAAGAATACAGGAATTGTAAATCAATTAGATTATTTCGTTCTTAATATTAACAGTTTTAAATATTATATAATAAACCTTTATATAAATAATAATGTTAAAAAAATAGAAATCCCAAATTGTCAATATTTACAGATACCTAAAAAATTACTTATGAATGTTTTAAAACTTCAATTAGGTTCTGCAATAAATTACTCTAATATTCATTACATTACAAATAAAATTTATAGATGGTATATCAATAAAGGTTTTTCATATGTACATATTAAATTAAAATATAAACAAACAGGTCAAAGTTTATATTTACATATTTTTGAAGGACAAATTTTTGCACATCATCTGATATCCAAATCAAATACTCTTTTAAATTCAACTATAGTTAACAAAATAAATAATATACTAATAAAAGAATTAAGAATATCACAAAAATCAATATTTAATAAAATAACAATCGATAGAGGAATTATATATCTTAAAAAAATACAATTATTGAAAACATGTAACTATAAAGTTAAAAAACATAAGCAAGGCTTAATCTTAAATATTGAATATTCTATTTGCACCAAAAATAATGGTTATATTTATAATCATAATTCAGATACGTATATCAATAATTTATTACTATACAATATTATAAACTATGGCTATCCTCTAGTAATACCAATTAATTTTCATTTATTACCTAATATTTTACAAAAATTTATTAAACAAATTTCACATTCACATATAAATGAAGTCTATATTACTTATCTAAAATATAAGAATAATTTAATGAAAGTTTTTAATTTCAAATACTATTTGTATTATATAAATTATAATTATAAAATGAATCTACAAACTACCAATAGTATTCCTCAATTTGAGTTTCTTATACTTTTACCTTACATTAAAATACATAAAATCATATTTAACTTTATAAAATTAAATTTTTATCAGAAAATATACAAAACTAAAATAATATATCCAAAGAAAAGTAGAAAAAAAAATAAGATAGTACACAATGTCAATGTTAATTCATTAGTTTATTCTATAATAATTAATCAAAATACATTTAAAAACTTTAATTACAAAATAAAGTATATAAATATGTTTAATTTATTTAAAGAAAAATTTTTATATTTAAGAACATCATTAAATCAATCATTTAAAGTTTACTATTATAATAAATTGATTGAACAAAAAATTACATTAATAAATACTATAATCAAATACGATAGTTTAAAGTATAGCAAATTTTTAGGATCAGGAAAAATTTTTATGTTAGAATTTTTATATTTAAAACCTCAAAAGACTATTAAAGAAAAGATTTTTCATAAAAACAAATCTAATAGTAGTATAAAACTTAAATATTACCAAATTATTTCATTGCCTAAATATTTAAAATTTATCAAAAAAAATACGATTGATATTTTTATAAATATTAATTCTTTTATTATAGAAAAACATTATGAAAATATCCTGGATAATATTAATAATATACATTTTCAAATATATTTTCAAAGAAAGTATATGAGAATGTTAAAACATGATACAAAATACTCATTTCAACTAGAATATCATATATTTTTAAGTGAATTTTGTTCTTACTATATATTTAGTAGTATTAACACTAAAGTTTATAATACAAAAAGAAGTTTTCAATATAATCATATTGCAGGTTCAGGTATACAAATAAATTCACGTATTAAAAGATTACCTAAAATTCGCTTTGAATATAAAATTAATAAACATGATATAAATCATTACCAAATAAGATTATTTTCAGCTTGCACTACCAACAATTAATTACTAAATTATATGACATTAACGTTAAAAAAGTTAACAAATTATTTAGAAGGTACATGGATATCTAACCAAACTATTTATAATCTAAAAAATAAAAAGATATACAATAATAAATTCACTACTGAGATACCATTAGTAGAAAATTTAGATAATAGTCATTTAGAAAATATTGCATGTATTACTAATAATAACAATAAATATACAATTTACCAATATTTTTTACCCGACTTACTAAACAAAAAACAAGGTTTTATCAATAAAATCGAGGATGAAAGAAGAAAACAGTATACATTTTTTTTTGATTCTACTAAAGTTCTCAAAATAATAAATTCTATAAACAATGTTAAGTATATAGAATATGTTTATTTGATTGATAAAAACTTTAAATTATCATTAGGAATTATTAAAATATACGATAAATATCGGGCTGTTTGTTTTACATCTGATATTAAATTTTCTATGAATAGAACTAATAGCATAGATTGAACTAGCTATTAGTAAAAGATAATTATTCTAAATCTTTACGGTTTGGATTTCTCGATGGATCATTAGACAAAAAGCCAAAAAAGAAAAGAGAAACAAAAAATATAACTGTGGTATAAACAAAAATCTTTAATGTGAACATAATATATTTCCTTAAAATTATACAAAACTATAGTAAAATATAAACATTAAATTATATTGTACACTAAAAATGATAATTTAATTAACAGATAGTTAAATCATTACATATGTAATTTTTTTTAAATTACATAGTCTTTTAGCTTGCATAATTACCATTCTAATATTCTTATTATTATAAGAACTTTTTAAAAGTTTGACTGTAATATACCCTTCAATAATTATGATGTCACTTTTTTTTAATACATCGAATAAATGAATAGCTAACTTACCTTTGATAATACAAATAGTCGAATATGAGTATGTTTTTTTATTTTTTTTTAACAAAACAATATGCATACTTAAAAAGACTTTTTGTTTAATACGATAAAGCCTTGGATTACTAATGATTTTTCCTGTACCAATAAATAAATTCATTAAATTGATTTTATTAAAATTTTGTATTTCCTATTACTTCTTTTTTATTTAATTCTTTTAATTTTTTCATTATTTTAGTAAAATACTCTTGCATATAAATATCTAATTTTATTGTTTCTCTACTATTAACATTGAATAAATTATAAACATCCTTCATGTCAACATTAAAATCATCTCCTCTACTAATAACCTCTGTGAAAGCTAATCTATCAGAGATATTCCAACTCCATTGAAATAATTTGGTAAATTGTTGAGTAAACTTTAATAAATAAACTGGAATTTTTATGATTTTTGATCTTTGACCAGATAATTTTTCACAAAGTTTTATTACTTCTAATGAATTCCATGAATAATTTCCAACTAAGGGCAAAATACATTTATTAGACTTTTCAATCGATAAGCTCTTAATAGTTAATCTAGCTATATCTTGAGTATCCATATAAGCAATTGTTGCTTTACTTTCAGTAATCCATACAGACTTTTTTTCTAAAATGGGTAAAGCATACTGATTAATTAAACCTTGAAAAAAACCTGCTAAAGTAAAAATGGTATAATTCAAACCAGATTCCTTTAATGCTTTTTCTATTTTTAATTTAACACTCATTAAAGGAATATCAGGATATTTATAAGCATTTAACAAAGAAAAATATATATATTTTTGTATATTTGCTTTTTTAGCAGCCTCAATTATAATATACTTACTATATAAATCTATTTGAGTTGTATTATCTAAATCAGAAGGTCTAGAAGATGAAGCATCTATAATAGCTGTGATTCCCACTAAAGTTAAAGGAATTGTTTCCGGATTTTTTAAATCCCCGTAAACTAGTTCAGCACCCCACTCTTTTAAAAATGAACTTCTACGAAAACTTCTTACTAAACATTTAACTTGAAACCCTTCATCTAATGCACGTCTTACAATTTGTCTTCCTAAAGTACCAGTACCGCCCAAAATCAATAAACTCATTGTTTTTTATAATATTTAATATCTATCTAATTTATAGTAAATGGGTAGAGAGGGACTTGAACCCTCAAAACTATAGTTGTCACATTTTGAGTGTGATGCGTATACCAATTTCGCCATCTACCCTCTTAGTATAGTTATTATTATAACAAGAAAATATTAAAAAACAAATCTAATTATGTTTACTTCTTTAATTCCTATCTCATTTTTTAATGAACATATTATATCTCCCAAAACATGGCTACATTATTATAAAGATTGGCAAAAAAGCTTTATAGTTTTTTTCTATTTATCTTTCTTCTACTATTTCAATATTTTATATACTATTATTATCATAATAATATCTTTAATTATTCTAATTAATTTACCTATACCAAGCAAAAAATTTATATTAACTTTAAATAATACACTAATAAGTTTTTTTTTATTATTAATATACTCTTAGATATAAACTATAAAAATAAAAGTAATATATATATTATTTTTCAAAAAGAAAATACAGAGCTAGCAATATCAGAATTTTTCACAAAATCTATATTAATCCCTATTATATATAACTTATGGATGAAAATTCTTTTTCTAACAACAAAATATGAATCAATCATATTATCTATTGCATCTTTTATACAGAATAATAAAAATCTTCACTATAAAAAAATAGTATTTGTTCTAGTTTTATCATCTCAATTAATTTTATTAATATCTCAACAAATTTCTTTTCTATACATAAATATTACTATGAAAGATAATCCTTTTGTCTTAAAACCTAATTCAAATAATCTTTTATTTGCTCTTTATACAAATCTATTAACATTCAGTTATTTTCAAATTATAAGAATGTCATATATTATAAAAATAAAGAAAATTAACTATATTAATTTTTCTATTATTAAAATAAAAAGATAATAAAAACATATAACTAATGATATTTTCTATAATTTAAATTAAATAAATGCTTATAGAAGTATATATATAAAAATGACAGAATATTATAATACTAAAACAAATGATTTAAATAATTTTATAAATCAACCATATAAATATGGATTTCAAACTGATATAGAATCACAAAGTTTTCCTAGAGGTTTAACAGAAAAAATTGTCGAATTAATTAGTTCAAACAAAAAAGAGCCACCATATCTATTAGATTTTCGATTAAAAGGTTATAAAAAATGGAAAAAAATGCAAGAACCAAAATGGGGTAAATTAAGATATAGAAAAATCGATTACGATAATATCATTTATTATTCTGTTCCAAAGTATAAAGAACAAATTAACAGCTTAAATGATGTAGATCCAACAATTTTGGAAACTTTTGAAAAATTAGGCATACCATTAAGTGAACAAAAAAGGTTAACCAATGTTGCAGTAGATGCAGTTTTTGATAGCGTATCTATTGCTACAACATTTAAAAAAGAATTAGCTAACGTTGGTGTAATTTTTTGTTCTATATCTGAAGCTATATATAAGTATCCTAAATTAATAAAAAAATATTTAGGGTCTGTAGTACCAATAGGCGATAATTATTTTTCTGCTTTAAACTCAGCTGCATTCAGTGATGGATCTTTTTGTTATATACCACCTAATACACATTGTCCACTTGAATTATCAACATATTTCAGAATTAATAATAAAGAATCAGGACAATTTGAAAGAACATTAATAATTGCTGATAAAAATAGTTATGTTAGCTATTTGGAAGGTTGTACAGCACCTAAATTTGATAATAATCAATTACATGCTGCAATTGTAGAGTTAATTGCTTTAGATAATGCTACTATTAAATATTCTACTGTTCAAAATTGGTATTCTGGTAATAACAAAGGACAAGGTGGTATTTATAATTTTGTAACTAAACGCGGTTTATGTATTGGGAATAATTCTAAAATTTTATGGACACAAGTTGAAACTGGATCTGCTATAACATGGAAATATCCTAGCTGTATATTAGTTGGACAAGAATCAATAGGAGAATTTGCTTCTGTAGCGTTAACAAATAACTATCAACAAGCAGATACAGGAAGCAAAATGATTCATTTGGGTAAAAATACACGAAGCAAAATAATTTCAAAAGGTATATCTGCAGGCAAATCAATGAATAGTTATCGGGGATTAGTAAAAATAGGTCCAAAAGCAAATTATTCTCGTAATTATTCATCATGTGATTCTTTACTTATAGGTAATAAATCTAAAGCAAATACTTATCCATATTTACAAACTCAAAATTCTCTTTCTAAAATTGAACATGAAGCATCAACATCTAAAATTGGTGAAGAGCAAATATTTTATTTTTTACAAAGAGGTCTTTCAATAGAAGAAACCTTATCTATAATGATTAGTGGTTTTTGTCAAGAAGTATTCAATGAATTGCCAATGGAATTTGCAATGGAAGCAGATAGGTTACTTAATTTAAAATTAGAAGGAACAATAGGTTAAAAATATGAATAATAACTTAATAGACATTAGTAATTTACATGTAAATATTAACAATATACCTATTTTACGAGGGGTTAATTTATCTATTAAAGCAGGTGAAATACATGCTATTATGGGAAAAAATGGCTCAGGAAAAAGTACATTAGCAAAAGTAATTGCAGGACATCCTAATTATAATATTACACAAGGTAATATTAAATTTAATGGAGAAAATATTACTTACATGACACCAGAAGAAAGAGCTATTAAAGGTATTTTTTTAGCTTTTCAATATCCAATAGAAATTCCTGGAGTTAGTAATGCAGATTTTTTACGTCTTATATATAATGCAAAACAAAGGGCATATAAAAAAACTGAATTAGATCCCTTATCATTTTTTGAACTTATAAATAAACAAATTCAAAAAATTGATATAAATCCACAATTTTTATCACGAAACGTTAATGAAGGATTTTCTGGAGGAGAAAAAAAGAAAAATGAAATTTTACAAATGGTTTTATTAGATAGTAAACTTGGTATATTAGATGAAATTGATTCAGGTCTTGATATAGATGCATTAAAAAATATAAGTACTAATATTAATTCTGTATTAACAAAAGAAAAGTCTATCATAATTATTACACATTATCAAAGAATATTAGATTATATAGTACCTAATTATATTCATGTAATGGAAGAAGGAAAAATTATATATACTGGAAATGCAAATACAGCAAAACAATTGGAAACATATGGATATCAAAGTATAACACAAAATAGATAATATATTAATTAAATTTACTATAAAATTAATCAAAAAATCAGACAATAAATAACAATAAAAAATAAACAAAATAATAGATAAAATCATTATCTTGTTTTATTTTTATTTTTTACAAAAAAATGATATATATAATATACTGTAAAAACTTATACTACAGAAAACGCTTGTTTAACATCTTCTATAGATTTTTTTAATAATTCTTCTGACTCAGGACTTAACTTTTTAGTATTTCGAATGCTCTCCCCAAATTCTGGCTTTGAATTTCTCAAATCTTCTCTTAATGCAATAATAAAATCTTTTACTTGACTTAGTGCAATATCATCTAAATATCCATTAACACCGGTATAAATCACAGCTGTTTGCTCTTCTACTGGAATAGGAGAATTTTGTGCCTGTTTTAAAATTTCCCGTAATCTTTGTCCTCTTTCTAATTGATTTTGTGTTGTCTTATCCAAATCTGAAGCAAATTGAGAAAAAGCTTCCAATTCAGCAAATTGAGCTAATTCCAATTTTAATTTTCCTGCTACTTGCTTCATTGCTTTAATTTGAGCAGCGGACCCTACTCTAGATACAGAAATACCAACATTAATTGCAGGTCTAATTCCAGAATTAAATAAATCCCCAGATAAAAATATTTGACCATCTGTAATTGAAATTACATTTGTTGGTATATAAGCAGAAACATCTCCAGCTTGTGTTTCAATAATAGGCAAAGCAGTCATACTACCACCTCCAAGATCAGAATTTAGTTTAGCTGCTCTTTCAAGCAACCTAGAATGTAAATAAAATACATCACCTGGATAAGCTTCACGACCAGGAGGTCTTCTTAATAATAGAGACATTTGACGGTAAGCTTGAGCTTGTTTAGTTAAATCATCATAAATAACTAATGTAGCTTTCCCTTTATACATAAAATATTCAGCTAATGCAGCTCCAGTATAAGGTGCAATATATTGTAAAGTAGCAGGATCATCGGCATTAGCAGCAACTATAATAGTATAGTTTAATGCACCCCTTTCTTCTAAAGTAGATACAACTTGAGCTACCGAAGATGCTTTTTGTCCTATTGCTACGTAAACACATATAACATCTTGGCCTTTTTGGTTAATTATCGTATCTAAAGCAACAGCCGTTTTACCTGTCTGTCTGTCTCCAATTATTAATTCTCTTTGACCTCTACCAATAGGTATCATAGAATCAATAGCTGTAATACCAGTTTGCAAAGGTTCACAAACAGACTGCCTACCAATAATTCCCGGTGCGTATGATTCAATTAGACGTGTATCTGATGTATTTGGAATACCTTTTGCATCAATAGGACGTGCTAAAGAATCAACTACCCTACCTAAAAAATCATCACCTACGGAAATTTGAGCGATTTTTCCTGTTGCTTTTACAGAGCTTCCCTCTAAAATTTCTCTACCATCACCCATTAGAACAACACCAACATTATCACTTTCTAAATTTAAAGCTATACCAATTGTCTGATCTGAGAATTCTAACAATTCACCAGCCATTACTTCATCTAAACCATATACACGAGCTATACCGTCACCTACTTGCAAAACAGTTCCTACATTAGCAACTTTTATTTGCTGATCATATTCATCAATTTGTTGACGTATAATATTACTAATTTCGTCAGGTCTAATATTTACCATATCGTTAATATTTTATGTACAATATATTATTTATTTTTTGTTCAATTTTATTATCGAAATTATGAAAATTTCTATACAATTTTGCTTTTTATGTCTTACTTAAATAAAATGCCATATTTTGCAATTTACCTGCTAGACTAGTATCAATAACTTTAGAGCCAATTTGAATTATAAACCCCCCTAGTAAACTAGTATCTATATTGATTTTAAGCTTTACTGTTTGACTACTTGTCATATTTTTTAATTTATTAGTAAGTGCTTCTTGTTGTGCTTCAGTTAAAGTAACAGATGTAGATATATTTGCAATAGTAATTGAATCTAATTTATATGCCAAATTAAAGTATTTATCAATAATCAGATTAATTAGACTAATTCTACGACGATCAACTAAAATCAATAAAAATGTTAATAAAAAACTGTTAACTTGATCTGATAATAATTTCGTTATAACATTCTTCTTAACTTCTTTAGCTGTCAGTGGGTTATTTAAAAATATTCTAAAATCAGTAGATTCATCTAACAAATTTTGAATAGAAGCTAAATCACTATTCATATTATCGATAATTTTTTTTTCAATTGCACATTCTAAAAGTGCTTCTGCATATGGCAAAGCTATTTTATCATTTGCATTGTGAGAACTCATATTTTTTCTCCTAGCTGCATAATACTATAATCTATAATTTTTGATTGCATTATAAGAGTAACCTGACTTTGTAATTGTGTAGCTACTTTACTAATTGCTAAAGTTATAATTCGCTGTTGTATTTCTTGTCTGACTTGATTTTCAGCAATAGATAACGTAGCTTTACCAGCAGATGTTAAACGTTCTATATCAAGTTTTCCTTGTGACAATATAGATTCACGAACTTTTTGAGCTGTTAAACTAGCTTCTTCTTCTATCTGTTTTATAACTATTTTTGTTTGTGCTAATTGTTTTTCAGATTCATTTAAACGAAGATTGGCTTGTTGTAAACGTTCTTCTGCTTCTTGAATAGCAGATAAAACCTTATCTTGTCTTACTAGCAATGCTGAACCCAAAAACTGTTTCAATACATAAATTAAACCAAAAAGAAGAAGCAATATATTAATAACATTAGCTTCTAAAAAATTCGAATTTAAACTTATTGCTGAATGATTATTTTCATTCGTGCATATAGTAAATATTCGAATAATATTATTCATCATATACTCCTATCTTATTACAAGTATGATTATTACTATAATTTTTTTTATGACAATAATTGATTCTCCAACAATTTATATTGAATTTTATCACTTAATGCATCAACTTGAGCTTCTAAAGTTTTTAAAGCTTGCTCTTTTTGAATATTCAATTGATCAGATGCTTCTGAAATTAATTTTTCAGCATCTAATTGAGCTTCTTTAATGTTAACAGAAACAATTTTTTGTGCTTCCTGCTGAGAGATTTTAATAATCTTTTGAGCTTCTTTTCGAGATTGAGCTAATTCCTGTTCATATTTTTTCGTCAATTCATTTGCTTTAAGTAAAGATGCTGAAGCAGTAGTTAAACTATTACGAATATATTCATCCCTCTCATCCAGAACTTGACTAACTGGCTTATAGAAAATGAAATTTAATATAAACATTAATATAATAAATTGCAATGCCATTAATGGGAGAGTTGCATTAAAATCAAAAAGACCTCCTTCAACTTCTGTACTGGATGCCTGTAAAGCAAATAAAAGAGGTAAATTTATCATCTTTGTTTTTAGTTAATTTATACAATAATATAAAGAAGTAAGATTTAATCAAAACGCTTAGATTAGTTTGCAATATAATTAAACTAAGCGCTAAAAAAGTTAATTAACCTGTGTAAGGATTAGCAAAAAGAAGAGATAATGCTACTACTAACCCATAAATAGTTAAAGACTCCATAAAAGCTAAACTTAATAATAAAGTTCCTCGAATTTTACCTTCAACTTCTGGTTGTCTTGCAATACCTTCAACAGCATTTGCAGCTGCACTTCCTTGACCAATACCAGGACCAATTGCAGCTAAACCAACAGCAAGACCAGCAGCGACTACAGATGCAGCGGAAATAATAGAATCCATAATAAGTATATATAAATTTAATATAATAAATAGACAATTAACAAATTTCTTAATTCTTAATAATATAATAATATACATCAAAAATATATTTAATGATCACCATGGCCTTCTAAAGCTTCACCTATATATGCAGCAGATAAAGTAGAAAAAATTAAAGCTTGAATTGAACTCGCAAATAAACCTAATATCATAACTGGTAAAGGTACTAAGATGGGCACTAATAAAGTAAATACAGAAACAACTAATTCATCTGCTAATATATTACCAAATAGCCTAAAGCTCAAAGACAAAGGCTTAGTAAAATCTTCTAAAATATTAATAGGTAAAAGAACAGGGGTAGGTTCTATATATCTAGAAAAATAACCTATACCATTTTTGCTAATTCCAGCATAAAAATATGATAAAGAAGTTAACAAAGACAACGCAACAGTTGTATTAATATCATTAGTAGGTGCAGCTAATTCACCTTCTGACAATTCAATTAATTTCCATGGTATTAAAGCACCAGCCCAATTACTTCCTAAAATAAATAAGAAAATTGTGGCAATATAAGGAACCCATTGCCTATATTCATGCTCACCTATTTGGTTTTTAGCAATATCTTGTAAAAATTCTAAAACAAATTCCATGAAATTCTGCCATTTTTTAGGAATACGTTCTAAACTTCTAGTACCAATAAATGCCAATGATAATAAAACAAAAATAACCAACCATGATACAATAAAAACTTGACCATGAATTTTGTAACCATTTATTTCCCAATATAAATGTTTACCAACTTCAACTCCAGATATTACTAGAGATAAGTCTTGAATACTTTTTTGATAAATAAAAACCATAATATTTATGATTAGTAAGAAAATCTTTTAATTTTAATATAAAACAATACATTATTAATTTATTAAAGTATCTGACAAAACCGACTTTACTATAACCCTATAAAAAAATACTGTTATAGATAATTATATATGTATATTGACAATTATTGAACATTATTCAATTAATTTACTTTTATTTATTAATAATATTTTCAATATCAACAAAAAAATTATTTGCTTTTTTCTCCAAACCTTCTCCTAATATAAACTTTTCGAACCTTCTCACTTTAATATTCTCTCCTAATAAAGCAATATGCTGCTTTATTAATTCTTCAATAGAAATATCTATATTTTTTATAAAAGGTTGACTCATTAAAGACATTTCTTTTAATCTCTTTTCTATTCTACCAGAAATAATTTTTTCTTTAATATTTGCAGGTTTATTTAATAAATCTTCTTTTTCAGATTCTATTCTAGTTTCAAATTCTATTATACTACTATCAATATTATTTACTGATACATACTTAACAGAAGGACAAGCAGCTATTTGCATTGCTAAATCTTTTGCTAAATTTTGAAATTCCGATCTTCTAGCAACAAAATCTGTTTCACAATTAACTTCTACTAAAACACCTATTCTAGATCCAGCATGTATATAGCTTTCTATTCTACCTTCAACAGCTATTCTATTAGCTTTTTTATCTGCTAATGCCAAACCTTTTTTTCTTAAGGCTTCTACTGCTAAATCCATATCACCATCGGAAGATTGCAAAGCTTTTTTACAGTCCATCATACCAGCACCCGTTTTATTACGTAATTCTTGAACAAATTTAGCAGAAATTTTCATTACTTTCATTAACCCTTATTTTATGTTAATTTAATAGATATTCAATTACTAAAAGATTTTTTATAAAGTATAATCACTTTTTAGAACTAATTAACTAACTTGATTACCCTCTAAAATAGCATCAGCTATTTTACTAATAACTAATTTAATGGATCTAATAGCATCATCATTAGCTGGTATAGGTATATCTATAAGATCAGGATTGCAATTCGTATCTAAAATACAAATTATAGGTATTCCTAATTTAATACATTCTTGAATTGCTGTAGTTTCACGTTTTTGATCAATAATAACTATTAAATCTGGTATTTTCTTCATTCCCTTAATACCATCTAAATATTTTTTTAATTTATATAATTCTCTACGTGTTTTTGCAGCTTCTTTTTTTGGTAAACTATCAATTATACCAGATATTTCTTTTTCTTCTAACTCTTTCAATCTCTCAACACGTGATTTAATAGTAACCCAATTAGTTAACATACCACCTAACCATCTTTGATTAACATAATATGAATTAGAACGCAAAGCTTCTTGAGCAACAATACCTGCTGCTTGTCTCTTAGTACCTAAAAATAAAAATTTTTTTCCTTCACGTGCACAATCTTTTACAAAATCATAAGCCTCTGTTAATAACTCAGCTGTTTGCACCAAATCAATTATATGTATACCATTCCTTTCAGTATATATATAAGGAAACATTTTAGGATTCCATCTTCTTGACTGATGACCAAAATGAACTCCTGCTTCTAATAATTCTGATAATGATACTACTGCCATAATAATAATTAAATTAAGTTTTAATAATATAAAAAGTGAAAACTTATGAACTTTTTTGAAGACAACTGTATAAAAAGCTAACAAATTATAAAATCTATGAAAATCTTATAAAAATAATAACACAATGAATCAAAAAACATAAGTCTATTATGATATTCATTTATCATAAGAAATCAAAAATGCCTGGGTTTATTAATTATCATTTTTTGAATTGTTTGACTTTTTCTTAGTATTGAAATGATAATTCCGAATACTTCTATCATCTACAATAATATCTTCAAAACTTGATATTAACTTATCAGACTTTGTCTTTAAAGAATCTGAAGACGTATCGCCAGATTTATTTAGTATAGAATTATAGCTATTAAAACCTGTACCAGCTGGTATTAAACGACCAATAATTACATTCTCCTTTAAACCTCTTAACCAATCTAACTTGCCAGAAATGGCTGCTTCTGTTAATACTTTTGTAGTTTCTTGAAAACTAGCTGCTGAAATAAAACTTTCCGTATTTAATGAAGCCTTAGTAATACCTAAAAGAATTGGACAATAAGAAGCTTCTTTTTTATTCATTACAAATAATGAATGATTAACTGATTCAACTTTTTGCAATTCTACAATTTCACCAGGTAAATACTCTGTATCACCACCTTTTTCAATTTTAACCTTGGAAGTCATCTGCCTAACAATAACTTCAATATGCTTATCAGAAATTTCTACCCCCTGTGATTGATATACCAATTGAACTTCCTTAATTAAAGATAACTGAGTGTTTAATAAACTCAATCTTGTTGCATCATATATACTTAAACCTTGATTTAAATAAGATCTAAAGTTTGACTCTAATATTATATGAGGATTAAAAGAATTATCAGATTTTTTACGTGCTTCTAATATCTCTTCAATTCTAGGTAAACCTTGAACAATATCACCTGTTTTAGCTCTTTCAAACATTAAAGTTGCTATATTTTCACCTCGCTGTATTAAACTATTATCAGATACATGTAAGATAGATCCTTTTGAAATTAAATATGGTTGCCCTATTCTTAAAACAATTTGATTATCTCTTATAGCGATTATTTTTCCAGAATTACAAGTAATTAAGTCAGAAGCTATTTCATCACCTGCATAAACCCAATCATTTACTTTAACTTTTAATAACTGACTATTATCAAATGGAATATATTTTATATCAACAGGAGTAGTAATTAAAACGCGACGATTAAAATATTTATTTCTTTGAATACTTTGAACTGTTCCTGATATATTCGATAAAATATCAGTTTGAGCAATAACAGAATTATCTTCTATATATTGACCATTTTTTACCTTCATTAAAGTCTTAATATAAAAATTTTTATTATTTTCTGCAGAAAATTCTTTAAAAGATAAAATATCTGAAGTACTAAGTTTCAAAGAAAATAATGATTTAGAATACGGTACTAAATCAATTTTACTTACTAGATTAGCTACTAAAGGATTCAACTTTACAACTAAATGTGTTTTTAATAAATCAATACCATATATAGATTTTACTCTAGCACCATCACGATAATAAGTACGTCTTATAATTTCTAAATGAAACATATTCAAACCAAAAGAATCTTTTGAATAGGATATAGTTAAAACTTTTTTCGGAACAGAATATACAATTACAGGTCGAATTAAAATAAAATCTTCATTTTGATTTTCCATATATTCCCAATAAACTAATTTATCTACAACTATGTCATCAACTACTTGTTCTCCTGGCCTTAAAAAACCTCTACGCTTATCAAGGTATAACGGTATATAAACTTTTTTATTTTTAATACTATAAACTTTACAAGGTTTAATTATTATTTCGCGAATAATACCATCTCTTTGAATTACTTCTAAAGTACCTGCATTATTTGCAAATACATTTTTAATGATTTCTGTACCAACATTTATAAACTCGCCATGATTAACTAATAATAAAGATACATCTTTATTTACTTCATGGGTTTCTTCGGGTATCCATAAAATATACCCTGATCCTAAAATATCATAATATTCATGACTACTATGAAACTTTTTTTTAGAAATTGGAAGATCTAAATATTTAATAATTCCACCAGTTTTTGTTTTATAGATATCTGTTACTAAATCACCTATAACTTGATTATGAACTACTTTTTGTTTAATATCAGTCTTTAAAATGAATTTATGTGCATCATTTATTGAAAAAATATAATTACTATAATTATTTTGTTTATCTAAATAAACTTTAACATTCGTGCAAATTTTAGAAGATGTTATAATTTGCACTTCTTTATGTGGAGATTGATTTTCTAAAATTTGAATAATTCCACTATGTTGACTTACTAATTGAATTTTTGCTAACAAGCTATTCTCATAAATTTGTTGATTTTGCTCAATAATTAACTGAGCATCATCCGGTATACTATAAACAATTCCAGACAAAATCCATAGAACACCACTACTAGATATAGTATTAGCTATAGTTTTATCAAGATAAACATCTTTGGAATCAAAATCTTTTAAATAAATACTACCAGAAAAATCTGCTGTTATTGCTTTCTGAGCTTTTTCTTTTATAATACGATTGCTTACCGCATATTCAGCTATTACATGTCCTCTATATATTTGTTGTTTATCTTTAACTAATAATAAAGCTCCTTTTACTAAATTAATAAAATGGTTTTTCCCAAATAAATCTATGATTTTTATTTTACAATCTGCTGTTATAAGCATAGCAGAGTCCCCATGGCGTGTACGAGAATTTACCATGTACATATTATCTGAATACTCTACTTGTCCATCAAAAGGATTAATAATTTTTTGAGCTAACTCACCAGTAAACACACCACCTGTATGAAAAGTTCTCATTGTCAATTGTGTTCCAGGTTCACCAATAGATTGTGCAGCAATAATACCTACTGCTTCACCAAGATCTACCATCTGACCATGTGCCAAATTCCAACCGTAACATAGTTGACATACTGAACCTACAGAATCACAAGTAATTGGGGATCTAACTAAAACATTCTTATAACCTATTTTAACAATTATATTAGCTAACCAAGGATCAATAGCCTGCCCAGCTCGTGCTAGAACAACATTTGAAATAGGATCTCTAATTTCTTCTGCAAGAACTCTACCTAATAATGCTTGATCTAAATTAATCAATGTTTTATTATGATCAATCATATCCTCTAACAATATGCCTTTAGAAGTTTTACAGTCCACTTCACGAATAATTACATCTTGAGCAACATCCACTAATCTTCTTGTTAAATAACCAGAATCAGCAGTCCTTAAAGCTGTATCTACTAAACCTTTACGAGCACCATAAGATGAAATAAAATAATCTGTAACAGTTAAACCCTCTCTAAAATTACTAGCAATAGGTAAATCAATAATTTGGCCCTGTGGATCTGCCATTAAACCTCTCATGCCAACAAGCTGTCTTACTTGAGAAATATTACCACGAGCACCAGAAAAAGCCATCATATATATTGTATTCAAAGGATCTGTATTTTTAAAATACATTATTACTTCTTTTTTTAAAGCTTCACTAGCATTATTCCAAGTATCAATTACTTTTTGAAATCTTTCAACAGCTGTTATTTCTCCTCTTTTATAACGACTATCTGTATATTCAATTGATTGAATTGTTTGTTTTAAAAGATTGTGTTTTTGAGGTGGTATTCGTAAATCTTCTAAGCTTAATGAAATCCCTGCTTTTGTTGCATAATAAAATCCCAAATCTTTTAATTTATCTACCATATTAGCAGCCCGTGCAATACCATAATTTCTAAAAACCCATATAATAATTTTTTTTAGCTGCACTTTATCTACAATATTATTAATAAATAACGGATTTGCAAAGCTTTTCTTCATAATTAATATTTGTATAGAGTAAATTAAAACTAAACTAAAGATTCATATATTACATTATTAAATAAAATACGACCTGGAGTTGTACGTATATACTGAACTAAAATTTTATTATCATAGTTTTTTTTGACTATTCTATTATTAAAAATAAATGTAGTACTATCATGATCAACATATTTTTCTATTAACTTTTCATTATTAGACTCTAAAGAGTCATTAAAACGTACCCAAATAAATGCATGTAGATCTATTTTTTTTTGTTGATAAGCTTTTAATACATCATTTAAACTACAAAAATATTGACCTTGACCTTTTTGAGAAGCAGGATTATTTGAGGTTAGATAATAACAGCCTAAAACCATATCTTGGCTAGGCATCAGTATAGGTTGACCAGTAGCAGGAGATAAAAAATTATGAGGAGCTAACATTAATAATCTAGCTTCTGTTTGTGCTTCTAAAGACAAAGGTATATGAACTGCCATTTGATCTCCATCAAAATCTGCATTAAAAGCAGGACATACTAAAGGATGTAACTTAATTGCTCTTCCCTCTACTAAAATAGGTTCAAATGCTTGAATTCCTAAACGATGTAAAGTAGGAGCTCTATTCAATAAAACAGGATGGCTATAAATTACTTCTTCCAGAACATTCCAGACAATAGGCTCATTTTTTTGTATTATTTTTTTTGCAGCTTTAATATTATTCACTAAACCTTGTAAAATTAAACGATGAATAACAAAAGGTTGAAATAGTTCCAAAGCCATTTCGCGAGGTAGACCACACTGATGCAACTTTAAGCTTGGACCTACGACAATTACTGATCTTCCAGAATAATCTACACGTTTACCTAATAAATTTTGTCTAAATCTACCTTGTTTACCTTCAATTATATCTGATAAGGATTTTAAAGGTCGATTGTGAGCTCCAACAACTGTCCTACCACGACGCCCATTATCCATTAATGCATCTACTGCTTCTTGCAGCATTCTTTTTTCATTCCTAATTATAATTTCCGGAGCTAGTATAGCTTTTAATCTAGCTAAACGATTGTTTCTATTAATAATTCTACGATAGAACTCATTTAAATCCGCTGTTGCAAACCTACCACCATCCAATTGAACCATTGGTCTTAAATCTGGAGGAATTACGGGTATAACAGAAAAGACCATCCAGGCTGGTTCTGCACCTGTAGAGATAAAATTTTCTAATAGCCTTAATCTTTTCATTTTTTTATTAAACTTAGGAGAAGGATTTTTTGATAGTTTAGGTGGCTTCAAAGCTTCTTCTCTCAATATTTCTACAGTCATTTCCAAATTAATATCTGTTAAAAGTTTTAAAATTGCTTCTGCACCTATACTAACTTCTATACCAAATAAATTTGATGACTGTGGATATAATTTATCCTCCAAAGACCTCCATTCATAACCTTCTAATAACTGTTTATAACTTAATTTTTCATAATTACCAGGATGAGTCACAATATAAGAATGAAAATATACAATCTTTTCAACTTCTTTAACTGTTAAATCTAACGCTAAAGCAATATAGCTTGTACTTCCTTTTAAATACCATACATGAGTTACTGGCGCAGCAAGTTCAATATAAGCCATTCTATGACGTCGAACTTTTGATTCTGTAACTTCAACACCACATCTTTCACAAACCACACCTTTATAGCGAAAGCGTTTATATTTTCCACAATGACACTCCCAATCCTTTACTGGACCGAAAATTCTTTCACAAAATAAGCCATCCATTTCTGGCTTTAAAGTTCTATAATTAATAGTTTCTGGTTTAGTAACTTCTCCTACAATTTGTCCATTAGGTAATACTCTTTCTCCCCAACGTCTAATTTTTTCTGGAGAAGCAAGACTTATCTTTACATAATCGAAATGTTGCTCAAACTTAATCATATATATATTTTTTCTTACAGTATTACAAAAAGAAATTAGTAATCATTAGTAATTTCTAAATCAGAATAAATATTAACTTTATTAATTAATATATCTTTAGAATCTATATTATTTTTACGATTAGCAAAAATTTCTGGTTGAAATTCATTTGACATTAAATCTACTTCCACTCCTTTATTTTCTCCATTTTCAAATAACTCTATTCTATGAACCGCAATATCTAAACCTAATGACTGCAATTCCCGCATTAAGACCTTAAATGATTCAGGAGTACCCGGTTTAGGGATAGGCTTACCTTTTACAATAGCATTTAACGCTTCATTTCTTCCTTGCATATCATCTGATTTTACTGTCAATAATTCTTGTAGAGTATAAGCTGCCCCAAAAGCCTCTAAAGCCCACACTTCCATTTCACCTAATCTTTGTCCACCATGTTGTGCTCTACCACCCAAAGGTTGCTGAGTGACTAAAGAATAGGGGCCAGTAGACCTAGCATGTATTTTATCATCTACCAAATGAACTAACTTTAACATGTAAGCTTTACCAACTGTGATTGGATTATCAAACGGTTCTCCTGTTCTACCATCAAATAAAACTATTTTACCAGGATGTAAAGCATTAAATAACCAAGTTTGTTTTTTTAGCAAACTCGCTTGTTTTAATTTATTATTAACTAATGCTCGTGATGCTTCTGCTCCATACATTTCATCAAAAGGGATAATCTTAAAACGTTTATCCATATATTCTCCAGCCAATCCTAGTAAACCTTCAAATAATTGACCAACATTCATCCTTGAAGGAACACCTAATGGATTTAATATTATATCTATAGGTGTTCCATCTGGTAAATAGGGCATATCTTGTTTAGATAAAATACGAGAAATAATACCTTTATTGCCATGACGTCCAGCCATTTTATCACCGACTTGAATTTTACGTTTTTGAGCAACATATACACGAATCATTGCATTCGTACCTGGTGGCAATTCATCTCCTTTTTGTCTTGTAAATACTTTAATATTAACAACACGACCTTTAGCAGCGTTAGGTAACCTCAAAGAGGTATCTTTTACATCTCTAGCTTTTTCACCAAAAATAGCTCTTAACAATTTTCCTTCTGGGAGCTGATCTGCTTCTCCCTTAGGAGTAATTTTTCCCACTAAAATATCACCGGAATCAACCCAAGAACCAATTGCGACTATTCCATTATCATCTAATGAGCTTAAAGACGTTTCTCCTACATTTGGAATATCACGAGTAATTTCTTCAGAACCTAATTTAGTTTGTCTTGCTTCAATCTCATATCTTTCAATATGAATAGAAGTATAAATATCTTGATACACTAAACGTTCACTAATTAAAAAAGCATCTTCATAATTATATCCTTCCCAAGGCATATAAGCCACTAATATATTACGCCCTAATGCCATTTCACCACCATCAGTAGAAGCTCCATCTGCAATAACTTGACCAACTATAATTGTTTCACCGGGCCAGACAATTGGTCTTTGATTAATACAAGTATCTTGATTAGAACGATAATATTTTTTTAGCCTATAGTGGATAGTACAACCATTATTATCTTGAATACCTATTTTAGTGCCAGAAACATAACTAACTATTCCTTCTGTTTTACTTACAACAACCATTCTAGAATCTCTTGCAACTTTTGACTCTAAACCAGTACCTACAATAGGCTTTTCAGGAAAAAGTAAAGGCACAGCTTGCCTCTGCATATTTGATCCCATCAAAGCACGATTAGCATCATCATGTTCTAAGAAAGGAATTAATGAAGTAGCTGCTGAAATTACTTGAATCGGCGAAACAGCTATATAATCCACTTGATTAATATTTGTTGTAATAAATTCTTGCTTATATCTTACTGGTATTACTTGATTATTAATACGATTCTTTTGATTTATATATATATCTGCTGGTGCAATATGTACATCATCTTCTTCATCAGCAGTTAAATAAATAGGATATTTATCTTTTAGAACATAGCCTGATTCAACTTCATAAAATGGTGTTTCAATAAAACCATATTGATTTACTCGAGCATAAATACTTAAAGAACCTATTAAACCAGCATTAGGTCCTTCTGGTGTTTCAATAGGACATATTCGGCCATAATGACTAGGATGCAAATCTCTAACTGCAAAACCAGCACGATCTTTATTTAAGCCTCCAGGGCCTAAAGCACTAATTCTTCTTTTATGTGTTAATTCAGATAAGGGATTTGTTTGATCCATAAATTGAGATAACTGACTAGAACCAAAAAACTCTCTAACAGACGCCATTAAAGGCTTAGGATTTACTAAATTAGACAAACTCAATGAATCTAAATCGCAAATCATCATACGTTCACGAATAATTCTTTCTAATCTATTTAAACCTACTCTAATTTGATTTTGTAATAATTCACCAACAGACCGTACTCTTCTATTACCTAAATGATCTATATCATCAAATCTTCCGATATTTTGTTCTCTAATATTAATTAAATAGTCAATTGATGATATAATATCTTGAGGAGATAAAACCCGAAAAGATTTTGGAAGTTTTAAACTCAACTTTTTATTTATCTTATGTCTTCCAACTTCCCCTAAATCATATCTTCTAGGATCAAAAAAACGTGCATAAAGCATTTGCTTAGCAACATTAACAGTAGCCGGTTCATTAGGACGAAGCTTGCCATAAACAATCAGTAATGCTTCTTCATTTGTAACTTCTTCTACAGATGTTTTACCAATTTCTTTACCTAATTCTTTTGTTTCATATACAGCAGAAGCATGAAGTAAAAATGAATATTTTGTTAAGTTTTTTTTTATTTCATCAGAACTTAAACCAATTGCACGCAAAAAGATATAAGCATTCACTTTATGCGTTTTATCAATTCTAACCCATAGTTGATTTTTAGCATCTATTTCAAACTTTAACCACGAACCACGGTTAGAAATCAAACTAGCACTATATATATGTTTATCATTTTTATCTAGTTCTTTCTTATAATAAATACCAGGACTTCTTACAATTTGATTAATAATAACTCTTTCTGTACCAGAAATGATAAATGTTCCACGATTAGTCATTAAAGGCAAATCACCAACAAATACAGGTCTTTTTTTATATTTTTTATTTTTATCATTACGTAAAATATTTAAAAAACCTGTATTTTTATTTTTTTTTATTAATTCAGTATCTTTTCTTGTCAATTTAGAAGGTATATATATTTGAGCACTATATGTACGATCTCTACTTTTAGCTTTTCTAACACTATATCTAGGAAATTTTAATTTATATTCTTTACCAAAAAATTGTAGCTCCAACTTACCAGTAGGATCTGTAATAATAGGAAAAGAATCCAAAACTTCTCCTAAACCTTGATACAAAAAAGATCTAAAACTTTCTCTCTGAATAGCAGCTAGGTCTGAAAATACAAATACCATGATTCTTCTTTTATGACACTCAGTACTAAATAATATATATATGTATTAATTCTTGTTTATAAAATATCTACTTTAGGATTTTTGATATAAATTTTTTATAATTATCAATTATTATATAACTAATCGTAATAATATTTAAAAATAAATATTAAATACAATGGATAATATCTAAAATTATTAATTTCATGCAATATGTTTAGTTAAAAAGTATTCTTCATAGCACGAGCTAAACTAGATTTCTTACGAGCAGCAGTATTCTTAGGTAAAACGCCTTTTTTTACAGCTTTATCTATTTTACTATAAATAAAAGCTAAATTGCTCAAAGCTTGATCATAATTGGAATTATTTATATTATTTAAACTCATAATATACTTTTTAATTAAAGTTTTAATACTTGTTTTATAAGACCTATTCTTTGCACGATTTCTAAGAGAAATTTGTGTTTTTTTTATTGCAGATAAATTTTTAGACATAAAATAAAGTAATTATAAATTTTAATAACTAAATAATAACATTTTATAAAAATAATTATAACATGAGCTTAATATATGTACAAGATAGAATATATCATCAAGAAAATATTTTAAAAAACTTGATAGTTAAAATACAAAAATGAGATAATAGAAATAATTATTAACTAAAAAATTATCTAAATATAAATGGGAAAAAATAAAGGAGCTCGTACTACTATCACGTTAGAGTGTGAATGTAAACATCCGGATAACTTTATAAAACGTAAAAGTGGAATTTTCCGATATAGTACATCTAAAAATCGAAGAAACACACCAAATCGTTTACAACTTAATAAATTTTGCCCCAATTGTAATTGCCACAGCACTTTTAAAGAGATTAAATAATTTATTCATATGATTTTATATAATAAAAAATCTACATTAATAAAAAAAAATGAAAACTTAGATTACAAAGATATTGACTTATTGAGAAAATTTATTACAGATCAAGGAAAAATTTTATCTAGGCGTTCAACAGGATTAACAGCAAAACAACAAAAAAGGTTAACTAAATCTATTAAAAAAGCACGAATACTTGCTTTGCTACCTTTCTTAAATAAAGACTAATTGATGTTAATTATTTTTTAAAAACTTTAATAAAATTATAAACAGTAATCTTATTTTATAATTTTACTGTTTTATTCTATACATAAATACTATAAAACCTTCGCTTTTTCAATTAGTTCATAAACTTTTATAATATCAGATGGCTGCCATAATTGATAATTAGAACACATAACACCACATTCATTACCTTCTAAAACTTCATAAACATCATCTTTAAGACGCTTTAAAGAATCAATCGAACCTTCATGTATTAAATTTTGATTACGATAAATACTAATTTTACAGCCTTTCTTTAATTTTCCATAATCTACTAAGCAACCAGCAACCAAACCTTTATTAATTTTAAATACTGTTTGAACTTTAGCCTTACCAATTAACTGTTGACTAAACTCAAGATCGACAAAACTAAGCATATAATTTTGCATATAATCCAATAAATCATAAATTATATCGAATAAAGCAACTACAGTACCAAGTTTTTTTACTTTTTGTCTTAAAAAAGAACTTATACCTACATTAAAACCTAATATAATAGATTTACTTGTTACAGCAAGCTCTAAGTCATTACTAGAAATGAAGCCACAATTAGTAGAAATAATATTAATTTGAACTTTTTTTTGTGAAATATTAGCAAAAGAATTGATAATAGCTTCTATTGATCCTTGAGTATCAACTTTCAAAATTACATTAATAGTTTTAACATTTTTTTCTTCTCTATAATTATTAAATGTGACTCTAGTATTTAATACATTTGAAACACTAAATTTATCTTTATATGGTTCTTGATTCTTATTTATAATACTCTTCGCATTTTTTTCATCGGATACAACATGAAACTTCCACCCAGCCTTTGGATTTATAGAAAACCCCCAAACATCAACTACTGCAGAAGGTAAAGCTTTAGATAGTTTGATTCCATTACTAGAAACTATATTCTTTACACGTCCATATAAATTACCTGAAACAATGATATCGCCTATCTTTAAAGTACCCTCTTTAATTACGAGAGTCACTACTGTACCAGTTTTTTTATCTAAATAACTATCTAAAACATTTCCTTGAGCATATGATAAAGGATTTGCTTGAAAATTTTGTTTTTTAGCCAAATTACATATAGAAGATAATAATAAATTAAGATTCAAAGATTTTAATGCACTAACTTCCACAATGAGACTATCTCCACCCCATTCTTTATCAATAATATTATATTCTGTAAGTTTTTGCTTGATACTATCAATATTTAAATTTATTTTATCAATTTTATTAATAACAACAATATATGGTATTTTTCGTTTTAGTATATAATTAATAGATTCAATAGTTTGTTGTTTTAAACCATCATCTGCAGCTACAACTAATAATGCAATATCTGTAATTTCAGCCCCTCGTAGTCTCATACTTGTAAAAGCTTCATGACCCGGAGTATCTATAAAAACTATTTTTTCTTCTATATTCAAATACTCAAAATTAACTTCATAACCTTTAATAGATTGAGTAATACCACCAATCTCTTTAGCTACAACATTAGTTTTCAAGATACTATCTAACAAAGTTGTTTTACCATGATCAACATGACCAAAAATTGTTACTATAGGTGGCCTTTGAAGATTTTGGTTAAAAAATTCTGGTAATAATTGATCTACATCTGCATAATTATAAGAAAAATCCACATCTTGACTATTTATAATATTAAAATTATAATGCTCAGCAACTTTAGTGGCAATTTCAATATCAACAACTTGATTAATTGTAACAGAGATACCTTGTAAAAATAACCATGTAATTATAGCTGCTTCTGGAATACATAATTTTTCTGATAATTTTTCAATAGTTAAATGTTTATCTAAAATAATTTGATTATTTGATAATCTATCTTTTTGATTAATTTGATTATTAATATTATCATGTTTTTTTCCAACTTTATACTTTTTCCTACTTTTACTTACTTTTAAAGATTTTGTTAACCCGAGATCTATACTATCATCTTCCTGAACAAAATTTTGTTCAAATAAGATATCCTTACTATCTAACTTTAATTTATTTCTATGTTTCTTTTTTGACCTTATTTTATTTCTTTTTAAATCGCTTTTAATCTCACTATTATCTAAACGAGTATTAATTTTACTTTTTTTTTCTTTATCTTTAGAAGACAAATCAACTGCAATTGAAGTTTCTACTTTTTCTATATTATTAAGGATAATATCTTTTACTAAACCTTGTTTAGCAAAATCAAAATTATTTGTGTAACGATCATATACTATAAGTGGTTCTTCAAGTAATACAACTGAATCTGAATAACCATTAGAATGACAAAAATTAAATTTAAAATCTTTAATTATGACCGTAAAAAAATAATATTTAAATAATATTTTATTAATCATATTTTTTTATTATTATAAATATATAATATAATGTACTTATTAAGTAAGCAAATCAATTTAAGAAGAATTAAGAAACGTTTTATATAAAAGCTTTAAAATAATTCTAAAAATAAATATAAATAATATGTAAATTATTTTTATAACAACTTATTATTAAATAGAATGAACTCAAATGCCTCGTCTACAAAAAAATGACAATTTTATTGATAAAACTTTTACTGTACTAGCAGATATTATATTAAAAATACTACCTACTAGTAAAGAAGAAAAAGAAGCTTTTTGCTATTATCGTGATGGTATGTCTGCTCAATCAGAAGGAGAATATGCTGAAGCTTTAGAAAATTATTATGAAGCACTAGCCTTAGAAGAAGATCCATATGATAGATCATATATATTATATAATATAGGATTGATTTACGCAAGTAATGGAGAACATATTAAAGCTTTAGAATATTATCACCAAGCTTTAGAACTAAATAGTAAATTGCCACAAGCATTAAACAATATTGCTATAATATACCACTATCAAGGCTTAAAAGCTGCAGACAAAAATAATTTAGAAACCTCTAAATCTATGTTTGATAAAGCTGCTGAATACTGGCAACAAGCTATATACCTAGCTCCTAATAATTATATAGAAGCACAAAACTGGCTGAAAACAACAGGCCGTGATTAATCAAACAGTACTATGAATTAATTTTTTTCATTAACAAATCAAATAATTTATAAATATATAATAGAATATTTTATTCTTTTAATTTAAAATATTATAATAAACAACATTAAAACATATATAATAGCAAAAACGATATAAAGAAATTTTATCTATTGACTAAACAAATATATCAAAAGATAATGGTTACACAAATAAAAGGATCTGTAACTCAGATTATTGGCCCTGTATTAGACATTGAATTTCCGACAGGACAACTACCAAAAGTATTTAATGCACTTAAAGTTGAAGGTCCTGATAGTACAATTACTTGTGAAGTTCAACAACTATTAGGAGATAATAGAGTACGCGCTGTAGCAATGAGTTCAACTGATGGTTTAAAGAGAGGCATACCTGTAATAGATACAGGAGCACCTATTACAGTTCCAGTAGGTATACCAACTTTAGGAAGAATTTTTAATGTTTTAGGTGAACCCGTAGATAACTTAGGGTCAATTGCATCACCTAATTCATTACCAATACATAGATCTGCACCTTCTTTTGTACAATTAGAAACTAAACCATCTATTTTTGAGACAGGTATTAAAGTAGTTGATTTATTAGCTCCATATCGTAGAGGTGGAAAAATAGGTTTATTTGGCGGAGCTGGTGTGGGCAAAACAGTTTTAATTATGGAACTAATTAATAATATTGCCAAAGCTCATGGAGGAGTTTCTGTATTTGGTGGCGTTGGAGAAAGAACTAGAGAAGGCAATGATTTGTATGAAGAAATGAAAGAGTCAAAAGTAATTAATGCCGAAAACTTAACAGATTCAAAAGTAGCTTTAGTATATGGCCAAATGAATGAACCTCCAGGTGCTAGAATGAGAGTAGGTTTAACCGCATTAACAATGGCGGAATATTTTAGAGATATTAATAAACAAGATGTATTACTATTCATAGACAATATTTTTAGGTTTGTTCAAGCTGGTTCTGAAGTTTCTGCTCTTTTAGGAAGAATGCCATCTGCAGTAGGATATCAACCTACTTTAGCTACAGAAATGGGTGCACTTCAAGAAAGAATTACATCAACAACAGATGGTTCCATAACTTCTATTCAAGCAGTATACGTTCCAGCTGACGATTTAACAGATCCTGCACCAGCTACTACATTTGCACATTTAGATGCAACAACAGTATTATCAAGAGGGTTAGCAGCAAAAGGCATTTATCCTGCTGTAGATCCACTTGCTTCAACTTCAACAATGCTTCAACCTGGAATTGTAGGAGAAGAACATTATAGTATTGCACAAAAAATTAAATCAACATTACAAAGATATAAAGAACTACAAGATATTATTGCTATTTTGGGTTTAGATGAACTATCTGAAGAAGATAGGTTAACTGTAGCAAGAGCACGTAAAATTGAAAGATTTTTATCACAACCTTTCTTCGTAGCAGAAGTGTTCACTGGATCTCCAGGAAAATACGTATCACTAGAAGAATCTATTAAAGGATTTAAAATGATTTTAAATGGCGAATTAGATGATTTACCAGAACAAGCATTTTACTTAGTTGGAAATATAGAAGAGGCAATTAATAAAGCTGAAACTTTAAAATAAAGGATCATTAAAATGACGTTAAATATACGTGTCATTGCTCCAGATAAAACTGTATGGGATGCCAAAGCGGAAGAAATTATACTACCTAGCAGTACAGGACAACTAGGCATTTTGAAAGATCATGTACCTTTACTCACAGCTTTAGACATTGGCGTTATGAGAGTACGAATAAATAAAGAGTGGCAACCCATTATACTCTTAGGTGGTTTCGCAGAAGTTGATAATAATAATATAACAATATTAGTAAATGGAGCAGAAGAAACATCTAGTTTAAACATAGAAAAAGCAGAAAATAATCTAAAAGAGGCTAGTGAAGCTCTTACAATAGCTAAAACAAATAAAGATAAAATAGAAGCTACACGAAATTTAAGAAAAGCACGTGCAAGAATCCAGGCTCTTAACGTTTTAAATAATTAAAAAAAAACAAAAAAGCTGACAAGCTTTTTTGTTTTTTTTAATTATTAACTTAAACCAGAACAAATATAATCAAAATATAAATTCATTTCCTGACCAGCATCAGGTCCAACAAGACTAGATGTAACTTCTTTCATAGCTTGAATTGCTTGAATAGTTGCACCAATAGGGACACCTAAGGAATTATATGTTTCTTTCAAACCATTTAAAACTCGCTCATCTAGAATTGACGGATCACCAGCTAACATACCATAAGTAGCATAACGCAAATAATAATCCAAATCACGAATACAAGCTGCGTATCGTCTAGTTGTATACATATTTCCTCCTGGTCTAGTAATATCTGAATACAACAGTGCTTTCGCTACTGATTCTTTAATAATAGTTGCTGCATTAGCAGCTATAGTTGCTGCTGCTCTAACCCTTAATTCACCAGTTTGAAAATATCCTCTTAATTTATCTAGTGAAGTATCATCCAAATATTTTCCTTGTACATCAGCGGTATTAATAACAGAAGTAATAGCGTCTTGCATTTTTTTATCCTTTTATATCTCGTATGAATTTACAATTTATTATTAAACAATCTTATTGCATAGCACCTAATGTATAATCAAAATAAAACCCTGCTTCTGCAGAATCTTCTCCAGATAGTAAAGAACAAGCAATACCTTTCATCGATTTCACTCCTTCTGAAACACCAGAAATAGGAGTACCTAATGAATTATACATTTCTTTTACACCAACTAAACCTATTTCTTCAATAGGTGTTACATCCCCCGAAACTATCCCATAAGTAACTAAACGTAAATAATAATCTAGATCGCGTAAACATGTAGCTGTCATTTCTTCTCCATATGCGTTACCACCTGGTGATACAACATCTGGACGTTTTTGAAATAATTGTTGTCCACCTTGTTTAACAATTAATTCACGGTTATCTGTCAAAATTTGAGCTATTCTTAAGCGCCTCTGTCCAGATAAAACAAAACTTTTAATTCTATCTAACTCACCTGGACTTAAATACCGAGCTTCTGCATCTGCATTTACAATTGATTTTGTAACTATACTCATTTGTATAACTCCTATTATAAATTAACTAACCTATAACAAATTATATAAATATACTAATAGTATATTATATAATTTATGTTATCAATTCATGTATATATATTTTTATATATAGGTACTATTTTTATTTGCAAAGTACATAAACAAGAAAGATAAACTACATAAAACTTATTGATTACCTACTATAGCCTTAAAACTAGGTACAATAATTGATTGATTTTGTTTAGTAAAAGTATTATATAATTTTTCCGTATTAGGAAAATTAGCAGCAGGTAAAGTCGGAAAACGACGATAAGGAACTACATTTGAACCAAATACAGACTTATATTCTATACTATTAACTAAAATACTAATAAAATAACTTAAACCCCTAGAAGCTAATATTTGATTATAGTACCGAATTTCAGCTTGATTGTTAGGAGCTCTACCTAAAAAATGTTTTGTACCTATCTCAATTACTTTTGTATTAGAAAAAGGTTGATAAAACTCCTTTCTATATAAATCAGATGTACCTAACTGTTCAATAAATTCTTGTACAGTTATTTCTTTACTTATAAAAGCTTTCTCTAAATTATAAAATTCATCACCTATAGAAAAAGAATTTAAATCTCTTTCAAAAATTTGACGATAAATAGCTTTTAAAACTTGTTTCTGCTTTACTTCTCCAGTTGAATTATTAATAGCAAAAATAACTCTTTGGTCTCTTCTAGAACTTACACCTTGTTCAATTCTTTGTTTAACACTATTAATACTACATTTGTCAGAAACTGAACCTAAATTAAATAAATTATCTGTATGATTATTTATTAAAAATAAACTTTTCGGAAATTTTTGACTACTTAGTCTTAAATTTCTAGCGGAAATTGTGTAAGGAGTATTATAACGTTCATAAGGAACAATATTATCACCAAAAGACTCTATATACTCATCACTATCAATGATAGCATCAATAAACTTATAATAACCCTTTATATAAATAATATTAAAATATTGATTAATTTCTTGCCTACCATAGGTAGGACGACCAATTAACCTATTATGAATATATTCAATTGCTTTACAAATATACAATGGTTCCCAATATAAAGACCTAAAAATAGATGATTTAGCTAATTGACGAACAAAATTTTTGACTGAAATTTGATTATCTCGCAGTTGATTTTCAAAACGTTTAATTAATAATTGTTCTTCTTGATAAACAAGACGTCCAAAAATACGTAAGTAAGTTGCTTTAATGACTTGATCTAAATTTGTACTATTATTTAGTAATTTATCTCTTGTATCTAATTGAAAAATTTTTGGACCTAAAGATCCAGTAAACTTAGATCTTAACGAAGGATTACTAACTTGATTATAAATACCTGGTCCACGACGAACTAAAATTCTACGTGTATCTTTACCAAAAAATGCTGAATTTTTTCTTAAATTTACTAAATTTCTAGGAAAAATTGCTCCAAATTGTATATATAATGGATCATTACTTAAACCGTAAGGATGCTGATCTGGCAAACTCTGTTGATAATTACTAAATAAAGTAAGAAATTGAGGTATTTTTCGAAAAGGAGCACTATAATTAAATAATTCAATTTGAGCACCCCAATTACGAGATTCTTGAGCTTCTTCACCTAAACTTCTTAAGTATGGTACTGTTTCTTCACCAAAATAGTCAGCATATTCTAAAGAATTAACTAAAGAATCAATCAAACCATCTAATCCTCGAGTTGATAAAATAGAAAAATATTGCTGAAACTCTTCTAATGAACTTAATCCTCGACCTAAAAAATGACGAAAAGCTAATTCAACAGTTCGACTATTAACAAATGGATTAAAAAATTGCTGCCTATATACTTTAGACTTACCAAGTGAACGTATAAATTCTTTTACTGATAATTGGCCATTTTTTACTTGAGATTCTAAATCAACAAAAGATAAAGAATAAGCTTTAGATATATCTCTTTCAAAAATTTGTCTATAAGAAGCACTAATTACGTTATTTTTCTCTTCTGTAGATAAACTTGTTTTCATAACAAATTTTTGCTTTAATAAACCAGCCTTAGCATATATTTGTGGTAAACGTAAACCCTGCAAATAACCAAAGTTTCTTCTCCGAACTTTATCACTTAAAGAAGCAGCATCAAACTCTTTAATAACTACGTCAAAATATTCCTTAACTAATTCTTGTCCATATATATCATTAATAAAAATACTTAAAGCATTTTTTCTCATTTCTCTTAAAGCTACAGTTGCTGCTGCACTAGAACATGCATTATCAATTAACTCTCTTAAGCCTCTAATATTAACTGACAAAATATTAGGATCACCAGCAATTATAGCATAAGTAAGGTAACGTAAAAACCAATCTAAATCTCGTAGTGATTTTTTCATACGAGTTGATCCATAACGCACAACATTAATAGGCTTAAACCCTGGTGGCAATGAATCATTAGTACTAAATACAGAAACTACTCCCTGGAAAACATTACTTTGTGTATCTCCTGATAAATTTTCAATCATACTTATATCACTAGAAAAATTATCAGATAACAATGAAGCTTGTGGTCTTTCTAAATAAGAAATAGCAGATCCACCTACAAATATTTTATCTGCTGCTTTAGCAACCAAAATATTTGCATTTTTACTTAATAACTCAGCTACTTCTAAACGCTTATTACCAGAGTTTAAAAACACAACCAATTCATTTAATTCACCTAACTGCAAAAATCTATCTTGTTGTTCTGCTTGTGAGATAGTAGATATAGATGCTGTACGATAAAGCTGCGGTCGTGCAATAGGACTTCCTCCACTTGCTTTGACACTCATATAATTATATTTCCTTATATACAAAATGTTTATTTATTATCATCAAAACTTTACAAAAGTTATAGTATATTAATCTCACAATTTTCCACACTACATAAAAATGTAAAAGAAAATTGAATTTAATACATTTTTTGTATTTTTCAAATACTCATTCCTATAATATAAGTAAATATAAAGCTAGCTTGCATAAATATAAATTTTGTAATACTTATTAAAAAATTTACTATTACTGATCAATATTATACATACTATCATGACAAAAAATTTAAAAGATAATACAAATATGTCCATTTTTGAACACTTAGAAGAACTGAGAGAAAAAGTGTTTAAAGCATTAATATTTTTTATAATTATTACAATTATTTGCTTATTATATAATAAAAATATATCTATAATTCTCCAAGAACCAGCAAAAGGAATAAAATTCTTACAACTAGCACCAGGAGAGTACTTTTTTTCCTCTATAAAAATTGCAATATATACAGGATTTATTTTAAGCAGTCCTTTCACAATTTATCAAATAATGATTTTTATTTTACCAGGACTCACAAAAAAAGAAAGCTTTTTTCTTATTCCTACTTTAGTATCATCAATTATCTTATTTTTTTCCGGCCTTATTTTTGCTTATAATATTTTAGCACCTGCTGCTTTAAAATTTTTAATTGAATATGGAGAAAATATTGTTGAACCAATATGGTCGTTTGAACAATATTTCAATTTTATGTTTTTACTACTTTTTAGCACAGGAATATCATTTCAAATACCTATAATCCAAATAATTTTAGGAATTACGAATGTATTATCTTCTAGGCAAATGCTAAAATATTGGAAATATATTATTTTTCTTTCAACTATACTTAGTGCTATTCTTACTCCATCAACAGATCCTTTAACACAAATTTGTATGTCACTTGCAATTATTATTTTATACCTTACAGGCATTTTAATTTTAAAAAGCATGAATAAATAAGATACAATCTTATTATTAATAATAATTCTAAAAAAATACTCTATCTTTATTATTTTGAATAAATAATAAAAATACAATGTTATTATTATAAAAAACATACATGATTTTTTAGACTACTTATATTAGACATAATAATATGAAATTAAAATATATTAAAACAATTATTTTCAGTTACATCTTAATACCTTTAAGTATTATATATATACTAGAACCTACTAAGTCTATTGCTTTTCCTATATATGCACAACAAGCATATGAAAATCCACGAGAAGCAACTGGACGCATTGTGTGTGCAAACTGTCATTTAGCACAAAAAAAAGTTGAAATTGAAACACCTCAATCCGTATTACCTAATAGTGTTTTTGAAACCATTGTCAAAATTCCGTATAATGCTAATAATAAGCAAATTCTTGGTAATGGACAAAAAGGCCCATTAAATGTAGGTGCTGTTTTAATTTTACCTGAAGGCTTTAAATTAGCACCAAAAAATTTATTATCTAAAGAACTAAAAGAAAAAACAAAGGGAACATATATTCAACCATACAGTACCTCTCAAACAAATATACTTGTTGTAGGACCAGTACCTGGTGATAAAAACCAAGAAATTGTTTTTCCTATTTTATCACCTGACCCTAGTAAAGATAAAAATGTACATTTTATTAAATATCCCATATATGTTGGTGGTAACAGGGGAAGAGGACAGATTTATCCAACAGGTGATAAATCTAATAATAATGCTATTATATCTTCAACAAATGGTAGAATCAGTCAAATTGATACATTAAACAATGATAATGGATATAATATATATATTGAAAAAAACAATGGAGAAAGTACTAAAATCAATATTCCTAATGGATTAGAGATTAATGTAAAAGAAGGAAATGAGATAGAAGTAAATCAAAATTTAACTAAAGACCCAAATGCTGGTGGTTTTGGACAAAATGAAACAGAAATTGTTTTACAAAGTCCAGTAAGAATACAAGGAATGATTATATTCTTTTTCATTGTAACACTAGCTCAAATCTTCTTTGTTTTAAAGAAAAAACAATGGGAAAAAGTACAAGCAGCTGAAATGAATTTTTAAAAAATAAAACGTTAAATAAGTAAGATATATAACTTACTTATTTAAATATAAAACATTATAACTTAACCATATCTCGGATAGCTACAATAATTTGATGGGGATTTATAACAGTTGCTTTTTCTAAAGTACCATTATAAGGTGTTGGGATATCTACTGAAGATAGACGAATAATTGGAGCATCTAAATAGTCAAAATAAATATCATTAATTTGAGCTATTATTTCTGCAGCAATTCCTCCTGTTTTCATACACTCTTCCACTATAATTAATCTATGTGTCTTTTTTAAAGATTCACCAATTGAATCAATATCTATAGGTTTTAATGAAATTAAATCTATCACTTCAGGGTCATAACCTTCTTCTACTAATTTGTTAACAGCTTGTATAACATGATGACGCATTCTTGAATAAGTAACAATAGTTACTTGACTTCCACTTCTTACAAGTTCAGCTTTATCTAAAGGCAAAAAATACTCATAATCAGGCAAACTTTCCTTCAAATTATATAATAATACATGCTCAAATAATATTACTGGATTATCATCATTAATAGCAGACTTTAATAATCCTTTAGCATTATATGGAGTAGAACAAGCAACAATTTTTAATCCAGGAATAGCTTGAAAATACGCTTCTAATCTTTGAGAGTGTTCAGCACCTAATTGTCTTCCAACACCTCCTGGACCACGAATTACAATAGGTATTTTAAAATTACCACCCGATGTATATCTCAACATACCAGCATTATTAGAAATTTGATTAAATGCTAATAATAAGAAGCTCATATTCATACCTTCAACTATTGGACGCAATCCTGTAATGGCAGCACCTATAGCCATACCCATAAAACTATTCTCAGCAATAGGAGTATCTAAAACTCTCAAATCTCCATACTTTGTATGCAAATCTTTTGTTACTTTATAGGATCCACCATAATGTCCTACATCTTCACCTAGCACAAAAACCGATGAATCTTTTTCCATTTCTTCATCAGTAGCTTCTCTCAAAGCATCGAACATAAATAATTGCTTCATAATTATTAAATTATTAATTAAAAAAATGTATGATAAATTTTTAAAGATCTTCGGCAAATAAATAACGCTTTAAATCTTTAACTTCTGGTTCTGGACTTGCTAATGCAAACTGGATAGCATCATCTATTTGATCTTTAACATTTATATCTATTTCTTGAATATAATGCTCATTAACAATAGAATTATGTAATAAATAACTTTTAAAAGATTTAATAGGATCACGAGCTACCCAAGCAGCCTTTTCCTGGCGAGAACGTAATTCATCTGGATCTGCTAAAGAGTGACCACGAAAACGATATGTTAAAGCTTCTATTAGTGTTGGTCCATTGCCTGACCTTGCTCTATGAATTGCTTCACATGCAACTTTTCTAACAGCTAAAACATCCATTCCATCTACTTCTATTCCTGGTAAACCAAAAGATATAGCCTTTTTATGAATTTCTGGTGATGAAGTAGAACGATTATGAGCCATTCCAATTGCCCATTGATTATTTTCTACAACAAAGATAATAGGCAGTTTCCATAAAACAGCCATATTTAAACATTCAAAAAATTGTCCATTATTACTTGTACCATCACCAAAAAAACAAGCTGTAACTGATATAGGATCAGAATTATTTAAAACTTGAGAACGATATACACTTTGAAATGCAGCACCTGTAGCTACTGGAATTCCTTCTCCTATAAAGGCAAAACCACCAAGAAAATTATGTGGAGCTGAGAAAATATGCATAGAACCTCCACGTCCATGGCTACACCCAGTTTCTTTTCCAAATAATTCTGCCATAACCAAACGCGGAGGAACACCCTTACTTAAAGCATGCACATGATCTCTATACGTACTACAAACATAATCAGTATCATTTAAAGCCTTTATAATACCAGTAGAAACAGCTTCTTGACCATTATATAAATGAACAAAGCCGAACATCTTACCACGATAATACATTTGAGCACACATATCTTCAAAATTACGCCCTAATAACATATCTCTATATAAATCCAACATTGTATCAACATCCATATTATCAGTATCATACAACTTTGATGGTAAAGTGACATTATTATCCATGATATATCAACAATCTCCTAAAATTTAAAATACTAAATAACAAAATACACATAAGTATTAACTGTCATAATAATAATTTATAAAATACAAAATAGACATAAAGACCTTCACAAATTATTAAAAAAATTGTAATACAAAAAATAAAATTAGTTCAAAGCAAATATATGTACATCTATATTTTATTCTAGCTATAATAATATACCAAATAAAAATCAATATATAGAACAACTATTATGTATAAAAATATTTTACTTCCTATCTATAAGGAATTATTACATTTAGACAAAAATTTAAAAAAAATGATAGGTGCTAAAAACCCTATACTATACGCTGCAGCTGAACACTTATTTGATGCTGGAGGAAAACGTATTAGACCCGCTATAGTTTTATTAGTTGCAAAAGCAACGAGCCAGTATAACATAATTTCACATGAACAAAATCGATTAGCAGAAATAACTGAAATTATACACACAGCAAGTCTAGTACATGACGATGTTATAGATGAATGTAATATTAGAAGGGGAGTTGAAACAGTGCATAAAACATTTAACACTAAAATTGCTGTACTTGCTGGTGATTTTTTATTTGCTCAATCTTCATGGTACTTAGCTAATTTAAATAATCTGGAAGTTGTTAAAACTATTTCAAAAGTTATTACTGATTTTGCGGAAGGAGAAGTAAGACAAGGTAGTAATAACTTCAATTATAAGATTTCTATAGATGACTATATTGAAAAGTCTTTCTATAAAACAGCATCTCTTATAGCAGCAAGTTGTAAGGGTGCTGCTATGTTAAACAATTGTAATGAAAACGTACAAAACCAATTTTTCCTTTATGGTAAACATTTAGGCTTAGCTTTTCAAATTATTGATGATATACTAGATATAGTAGGGTCTAATAATTCATTAGGAAAACCAGCTGGCTCAGACCTTAAAAACGGTTATTTAACATCTCCTATTATTTTTGCTTTAGAAGAAAATAAATCTTTATATCCTCTAATTACGAGAGAATTCAAAAATAAGGGAGATACAGAATATGCAATAGAAATCATAAATAAAACTAAAGCAATATATAAAGCCAAAGACTTAGCAGAAGAACACATACAAGCTGCTTTAAATGCTTTAGGTAATCAATATCGTTGTGAAGCTTATAATACGCTTCAACTGCTAAGCAGTTATATAACGCATAGAATATATTAATTAATCAAATTAATCGCTTATTATATTTCAAGTGCACATTATATCTTTTGTACTCTTGAAATCATAATAATTATATTACTTGTTTTACTAAAATATTAAATCCTTGAATATCCATAATCGCCATTTGCGATAACATCTTACGGTTTAATCCTATACGAGATCTTTTAATACTAGACATGAATACTGAATAAGTTATATTTAGTGGACGCACAGCAGCATTAATACGCATAATCCAAATACTTCTATAATAACGCTTTTTAAGTTTTCTACCAACATAAGAATATTTTAAAGATTTAAATACTTGTTGTTTAGCAGTACGAAATAAAGATGAATGAGAACCTCTAAACCCTTTTGCTAAACTTAATATACGTTTACGTCTTTTTTTAGCAACATTACCTCTTTTAACACGAGTCATAAGTTTTCTATACTTTAATATATTTAATCACTAATATTTATACCACAAAGCTTACGTATTATACAATATCTTTAATAAAAATAAGGTAATTTATGCATGAAATTACTTAAATCACTAGAATTAGCACAAAGCTTTTTTCTTAATTTTTGTTTTCTTTTCGATGTTTTTTTTTGCAACAAATGACTACGAGAAGCACAATGTCTTATTAAACGACCACCAGATGTTATATGAAAACGTTTAGATATAGATTTAGATGTTTTAATTTTAGGCATAAATAAAATAGATATTTTAATACATGATATGTTTAGATTATTATAAGATTACTTACGAAAATTATTCACTGTATTTAATAGTAACATTAACATAATTTTAATAAGATTTGAATTTAATTCTTGAAATACTTCCATATTCAAATTAAATGCAATATTAGCTTCTGTAATAATTTGAGTAATTTGCTTTTCACTAATTGGAACATTATCTAAAGCATTTCTATATTGTTTTTTAAAGATATTTTCATCTGTAATATCATGAAAATCATAAAATTCGGTACCACCTTGATCAGATAAACCCATAGCACTTTTAGCTATTTTTTTTAGTATTTGACCTCCTGATAAATCTCCCATATAACGAGTATATGCATGAGCTATTAATAACTCTGGTTGACTTGATCCAATTTGATGTATACGGTTAACATAATTTTTTGTTGCTAAAGAAGGTTGAATTATGTTCTTCCAATTAGAACCATAATAATAAAACAGATCTTTACATAAGCTTGATTGGCGATAAAGCTGCGGAAAATATATAGATTTGACTGCATAATGATCTTTATTATTTTCCATTTCTTCTTCTATTGCTTTATATACAAAATACAAATTCGCTATTAACTTACGGTAAGATCTTTTATCTACAACACCACCTAGAAAAGATTTTACGAAGCTTACATTTTCAGCCATACTATGTGATTTAGTAGTGCCTATGCGCAATTGTTGAGCTAAATTAGTGGACATATTGTATTTCCTATATATTATAAATATTATACATACAATAAAACTTTCTGATTAATTTTTATATTAAAAATCTTAAAGTATTATATAGAACTAAAATATTCTCTTGAACCCATAGGATTGCTAATAATAGTCGGATCACCAGGAGTCCAATTAGCAGGACATAACTCATCGGGATTAGATTGAACATACTGAATGGCTTGTAAAGTCCGTAAAGTTTCATCAACACTACGACCAAAATCTAAATTATTAACTAAGGAATGCTGTATAATACCTTCTTTATCTATAATGAATAATCCTCTTAAAGCTTTACCATCATCCGTTAAAACATTATAAGATGAACTAATTTGTTTATTTAAATCAGAAACTAATAAATAATTTAGATTCCCCAACCCACCTATTTCACGATCTGTTTGTAACCAAGCAAGATGAGAATATTCACTATCAACAGATATACCTAAAATCTCTGCTTCTAATTCTACAAAAGTTTGATAAACATCACTAAATGCTGTTAATTCTGTAGGACAAACAAATGTAAAATTTAATGGATAAAATAACAAAATTACGTACTTACCAAGATAATCTGATAGTTTGATATCTTGGAACTCTTGGTCATATACTGCCGTAGAACAAAAATCAGGTGCTTTCTGACCAACCCTAATAAATTCACTCTTCATTATCATCTAAAAATTCTCTTAAAATACAAAATTAATATACAAAAATTATCATACTAGATAATATAACACATTTATATACATAATTTATCAACAATTATAGCGGGGAATGGATTTGAACCATTGGCCTTCGGGTTATGAGCCCGACGAGCTACCAGACTGCTCTACCCCGCGCTTAAAATATATTAGTATATTATATACAATTAGTTATATTAAATCAAATATAAAATAAGAATGCCTAATAAGAATAAAGATATACACAAAAATAAACTATATTTAATTCTTTTAATATAAGGATTAATTTCATACAGACCAATTAAACGATCTTTAATTAAAATATCTGCTGTTTTAATCCAAATTTGTCCATCATACCAACCTGACTCTTCGTAAAAAACAGTTGCACTTAATAAGCGCTTCACTATATATGACCAACCTAAATATAATCTACTAAAAACTAATATAAATATTACATCAGCACATAAAATACTATAAAATAAAACATATAAAAAACTAATCTTATTATAAAACCATATAACAGGAATTATAAAAATTACAGATAAAATAAAAATAGATAAAACTGTATTTATATATTTACTTAAAGATAAAACTGACCATGCAAAAAACCAAGATTTCTTTAAAGCCAAATATTCATTTAAAGGTTGCTGATCAAATGGAACTGGACATACATTTTTAGGAGCAAACATAACATTAATTATAATAATAATTTATACATAGATAGATAGTAATGAAAATATAGTAAACAAAAAGAATAATATAACATTACCTGCAATGAACCAGTTCAAGCTTTGCTGAGTACTACGTGTAAAATTAAAAGTATTTAATTGTTTACCAAAATTATTTAACTTATTTGCTTTAGGGTTATTTATTAAAACTAAACATATAATTATAATACTTACTGAATACCATATAAATCTCATATTTTTATACTAATCCTTCTTATATTTAATAATAAAAAAATATGATAAAAAATTTATCATAGATTTTAAATTATATTGAATAAAAAATTATTCACCTTGTATTTTTAATAATGCAAATCCTAATACTAATCCAAATAAAATTAATGTTGAACTAACAATACTTGCTTCAATAATTTCATTACTTATATATAAACTTGTCATATTCTTTATTTATAATTTAATCTATTATTATACATGAATTTCAAAAACCATTTCTTCCCCACACAACTAAAGCAACAGAAAAAGTAAAAATAGCTAAAAAACATCCCCAACCTAGACTAATAATATCCATTATTACATTAATCCTTTTATTATATCTTATAAAAAAAACTTACTATATAATAACATATATTAATATAAGATATTTATTTTACCTAGGAAATAATATTTAATTTAAAATTGATTAACAAACAAATTAATTTATTGTGTATTCTAATACATTAGACTAAGATATTTTACTTAATATTCCATAAATAACTAGCTTTAAAATGTAAATTTTTCAAAATTAAGTACAAATAATAAAATAATTAAAGCTAATATAAAAGTAATAATCTAAATCAAATTAATAAAAAATGAAGAAATTAATTTCATCATAAACAAATATGCAAAGTACAATTAAAACAAAAGAAATAAATATCAAGGAAACATTATTAACACCTCGATTTTACACAACAGACTTCGAAGAAATGGCAAAATTAGATATATCACATAATGTATCTGAATTTAAAGCACTCTTAAAAGAGTTTAAAGCTGATTATAATAGACAACACTTTATTAGAGATGAAGAATTTGAACAGTCTTGGGATAAATTAGATAATCAAACAAAGTCTTTATTTATAGAATTTTTAGAACGATCTTGTACAGCTGAATTTTCTGGTTTTTTACTATATAAAGAACTTTCTCGTAGATTACAAAATTTTAATCCTATTATTGCAGAATGTTTTTTACTAATGTCTAGAGATGAAGCAAGACATGCTGGATTTTTAAATAAGGCGATAGGGGATTTTAACAAATCCTTAGATCTAGGCTTTTTGACAAAACATAGAAAATATACATTCTTCTCACCTAAATTTATTTTTTATGCTACATATCTATCAGAAAAAATTGGCTACTGGAGATATATTACTATATATAGACATTTGGAAAAATACCCAAAACATAGAATATACCCCATATTTAAGTTTTTCGAAAATTGGTGTCAAGATGAAAACCGGCATGGAGATTTTTTTGCAGCACTTTTAAAATCCCAACCTCAATTTTTAAATAATATGCAAGCAAAACTATGGTGCAGATTTTTTTTATTGAGTGTATTTGCAACCATGTATTTAAATGATTTTCAAAGAGCTGACTTTTATAAATCAATTGGTCTCGATGCTAGACAATACGATATACAAGTAATAAGAAAAACAAATGAAAACGCTTCAAGAATTTTTCCAGTAGCTCTTAATGTTGATAAGCCAGAATTTTTTCAGTATTTAGATGAATGTGCAGCACAAAATAAATTACTAATAGAAATTGATAAATTAGAACAAACAAAGATACAAAAACAAATATTTAAAATACCTATATATATTAAATTAATTATTAACTTTTTAAAACTTTATTTCATGAGTCCAATTGAATCATCTAAGATTACATCTAGCGTAAGATAATTAATATAAGATTAAATATAATTTAATTACTATTAAAGTATTAAATTATATTTAATATACAAAATTATGAAGCTTTATATTTTATATATAATTTTTGTACACAAAATGTATAATATAAATATACAGAATAAATATAAAATTAATGAACACAATAAATTTAAAAATGCCTTCTCCAACCTTTGGAGGAAGTACAGGTGGATGGTTAAGAGCAGCAGAAATAGAAGAAAAATACGCTATTACATGGACAAGTAAAAAAGAACAATTTTTTGAGATGCCCACAGGTGGAGCTGCCATTATGAGAGAGGATGACAACTTATTATACTTAGCCAAAAAAGAACAATGCTTAGCATTAGGAGCTCAACTAATAAAAAAATTCAAAATTAATGATTTCAAAATATATAGAATTTTTCCTAGTGGAGAGGTACAATATTTACATCCAAAAGATGGGGTATTCCCAGAAAAAGTAAATCCAGGTCGCGAAGGCATTGGAAATATTCAGCATTCCATTGGTAAAAATGATAACCCAGTAAACAAAAAGTTTAGTGGTAAAGCCACTTATGAATAACTGAATAACATGTTTTCATAATCTCAAACAAAATTAGTTTATATAATAATAAAATTTATAAAAATACTATATAAAAGACTAAAAAAACATATAATATTGTTTTTTTAATCTTTTTTTGCTAAACTTGTCCTATATCAAAGGAGAGGTGGTAGAGTTGGTTGATTGCGTCTGATTTGAAATCAGATGAACTGCAAAGTTCCGTGGGTTCGAATCCCACCCTCTCCGTTCGTTATAACATAAACAATGTTAAAAATATCTTTATTTTAAGTTATTAGAGATTTTATAAATTAAATCTATTGCTTGACCAACATTTTCGATCGCAGCAACTTGTTCATCAGGTACTTCAATATCAAAACTCTCTTCAATTGCAAGTACTAACTCTACCATGTCCAAAGAATCTGCACCAAGATCGTCAATAAACTTTGACTCTAACATAATTTCATCTGTTTTAACACTTAATTCTTGTATAACAATTTTTTTTAATTTTATAAAAATCTCTTCCCTTTCATTAGACAATATTTGATTATTCATAACTCATAATTTATTTTAAACTTTAAATTAGATCCTGTATCTATACAATAAAAATTAACCCATGATCATAAGAAGATAAATTTACTACTTTATATTTACTTCTTCTTTAAAACTATTTAATTTCATATTATAAAGTTCAATTAATTAATAATATTATTTACATAAAACATATATTTCATTTATTTTTTTATCTATAAATATACAAGCCTTATTTATAAACTTCTCTTTATATATCTTTTTTATTACTAATCATTAATACATAACTAATACCCATTTAAGTCAGAAACTTTATAAATATTCAAAATTTGTCTTAAAGCTCTAGTAATATGAGGCACTGTTGTATCATGTATAGTATAAATAGTCATTTGCCTAGATTTTGCTATTTGTCTTAACTTAGTATTTTGCTTAACATTTGATCTCAAAGCTAGTATAACATCTGATTGAAGAACATCTTTAGTCAAAACTATAGGTAATTGTAATGTATTAATAACAGCCTCTATTTGTTGCAAATTAATACAATAAGAATATAAAAACATAGACCGCTTATTATAATAACTCTTTGTATTTAGAGTGTCTATAGAAAAATTATTATTTGATTGAATTGCAGACATAAATTTTTCCCTTTTATCTAAAAACATGGATGAATGATTTAATGTTCTAGCTATATTATTGTGCTTTATATATTTTTGTTTAATATTAAAATTTTGATTAATATTAGAAGAAAAATCATTAGACTTTAAATATTCACATCTAATATAAACCTTACCTTGCGAAGTTAATTTACGTCTTTGTACAATTATATCCATACCTTGCAAAAGTTGGTCTACAGCTTCATCTAGTTTTTCATGAACAATCCAATTATTACGTTCATGTATTTCAATGGCCATTTGAAATGCAGGCACAGCTTTTCTTTCCATTATAGTCTTTTGTGAACCTCTGCGTTTTGCCTCATCATCACCTAAAGTAACATATTGTATACCACCAATTAAATCTGACAATATAGGATTTTTAATTAAACTTGCAAGATAGTTACCATGAGCTGTTCCAACTAATTGCACGCCTCTTTCAGCTATTGTACGTGCTGCTAAAGCTTCCAACTCTGTACCTATTTCATCAATAATAATAACTTCCGGCATATGATTTTCAACAGCTTCAATCATCACTCGATGTTGTAATTCTGGACGTGAAACTTGCATTCTTCGAGCTCGACCTATAGCAGGATGAGGAATATCTCCATCTCCAGCTATTTCATTAGAAGTATCGATAATAACTACTCTTTTTTCCATTTCATCAGCTAAAACTCTTGCTATTTCACGTATAGCTGTTGTTTTACCAACACCCGGTTTACCTAATAAAAGCAAAGATTGATTATTATCTAGTAAATCACGAATTATACTAATTGTTCCAAAAACAGCTCTTCCAACTCGACAAGTTAAACCAATTATATTACCATTTCTATTTTTTATAGAACTGATACGGTGCAATGTTTTTTCAATCCCTGAACGATTATCTCCACTAAAATTTCCAACTCTTTTAATACAACAATCTAAATCCTGCCAAGAGATAGTTCTATTAGATAAATACTCTGGCCCTTTAGGAAAACGAGCTTCAGGTTTTCTTCCTAAATCTATAACTACTTCTAACAACAATTTACGGTTAGGATGATTCTTTAAAGGTTGACATATAAAATCCGGCAATATATTTAAAAGCTTATCCAGATCATCTGCTATTAACATTTTATTTAAATTCGATATATATTTTACAAAACATTTTATATCTAGAAAATATATTTTATTATATTATTATTGATTATTCTATAAAAAATTATTCGCAAAATTATAAATTGTATTACAGTACTGATTATAAAAATATTTGTTAATAAATGCTTATAATATATTAAATAAAATATTAATGAATAAAAGAATTAATGAAATTGTAAAAATTACACAATTAAAAAATGATAAAAACTCGAAAATAGCTAAGTTTTTTTATAAAACTGGTACTATAATAGGTACAAAAAAAATTAAAAATCAAATTCTTGTATTTATTATAGAACTCAAGAATAATAGTAGAATTTGGATGCTTGAAAAAGAAATAACAATATTATCAAAACATAATTAAAAATTTTAAATCAAGACACATGAAATTTCAAATAAAAAATCTAAAACAACTTTTATATTCTGTTCAAAAAAATAATATAGATGAAATTCATATCTATAGTAATACACTTAAATTAAGTATTAATAAATCATTGAATTTATTAAATAATACAAAAAATACGATAAAAACAATTGAAAAAAAATATCATCCAAAAATCAAGAAAAAAAATCATAAAAAACAAATCAAAGAAAATAACACAAATACTCTTAATTCACCTGAAATTTATTTTACAATAGTATCTCCAATGGTAGGTACATTTTATTGTTCACCTGCTCCTAACGAACCTCCATTTGTAAAATTATATGACATTGTTAAAAAACAACAAACGGTATGTATAATAGAAGCAATGAAATTAATGAACGAAATAGAATCAGAAATTTACGGAGAAATTGTAGAAATTTTAGTAAAAGATGGAGAAATAATTGATTGTGGTCAAGCACTAATGAGAGTTAAACCTTTAAAAACATGATAAAAAATAAAATAAATTAGATTTTAACTATTGTTAACAGATTTCTAACAGAAGACTAATTCTATTTATAATAATATATTATAATAAAAACTCACATCTCTCTATTCATTAAATTAAGAGTTATTAAGATTATAATCATAATATAAAACAGTGAGCGTTTTATTTCTTGTCTCATTTTAATTTTTAAGTAAACAGTTAGGAGAAGCTCGATGACAACTAGCTCACAAGAGCAAGAGACAAAAAAAGTTAAAGTTACCGTAGATAAAGACCCAGTAGATACATCTTTCGAAAAATGGGCAAAACCAGGTCATTTCTCTAGAATACTTAGTAAAGGCCCAAAAACTACAACATGGATTTGGAACTTACATGCTGATGCGCACGACTTTGATAGTCATACAGTTTCACTAGAAGAAGTATCTAGAAAGATTTTTAGTGCTCATTTTGGACAATTAGCCGTAATTTTTCTATGGCTAAGTGGTATGTATTTCCATGGTGCTCGATTTTCAAATTATGTTGCTTGGTTAACAAACCCAACAAATATTAAACCAAGTGCACAAATTGTATGGCCAATTGTTGGACAAGAAATTTTAAACGGAGATGTTGGAGGAGGATTTCAGGGAATTCAAATTACTTCAGGATTTTTCCAATTATGGAGAGCTTCTGGAATTACTACAGAATCTCAACTATACGCTACAGCTATCGGTGGCTTAGTTATGTCTGCTTTAATGGTATTTGCAGGCTGGTTTCATTATCATAAAGCTGCACCAAAACTAGAATGGTTTCAAAATGTTGAATCAATGATGAACCATCACCTATCAGGATTACTTGGCCTAGGGTGTTTATCATGGTCAGCACATCAAATTCATATTGCTTTACCAATAAATAAACTATTAGATGCAGGTGTATCACCACAAGAAATACCATTACCACATGAGTTTTTATTAAATAGAGAATTAATAGCTCAACTATATCCTAGCTTCAGTAAAGGAATAATCCCTTTCTTTACATTAGACTGGAATCAATATGCAGATTTTTTAACATTTAAAGGAGGACTAAATCCTATTACTGGAGGATTATGGTTAAGTGATACAGCACATCATCATCTTGCATTATCTGTACTATTTCTAATTGCAGGTCATATGTATAGAACAAATTGGGGTATTGGACATAGTATGAAAGAAATCTTAGAAGCACATAAAGGACCATTTACTGGAGAAGGACATAAAGGACTTTATGAAATTTTAACAACTTCTTGGCATGCTCAGCTTGCAATTAATCTAGCAATGATGGGATCTTTAAGTATAATTGTAGCACATCATATGTATGCAATGCCTCCGTATCCGTACATAGCAACTGATTATCCAACACAATTATCATTATTTACCCACCATATGTGGATTGGAGGTTTTTGTATAGTAGGAGCAGGAGCACACGCATCTATATTTATGGTTAGAGATTATAACCCAGCACAAAATTATAATAATGTTCTAGATAGAATTATTAGACATAGAGATGCCATAATATCTCATTTAAACTGGGTGTGCATATTCTTGGGATTCCATTCGTTTGGATTATATATTCATAATGATACAATGAGAGCATTAGGTAGATCTCAAGATATGTTTTCAGACACAGCTATTCAACTACAACCAATATTTGCACAATGGGTTCAAAATATTCATACACTTGCACCAAATAATACTAGTCCGAATGCGTTAGCTACAGCTAGTTATGCATTTGGAGGCGATATTATATCTGTTAGTAACAAAATAGCAATGATGCCAATAAAACTTGGAACAGCTGATTTCATGGTTCATCATATTCATGCATTTACGATACATGTCTCTGTTCTAATATTAGTAAAAGGATTTTTATTTTCACGTAACTCGAGATTAATACCAGATAAATCTAACCTAGGTTTTCGCTTTCCTTGCGATGGGCCAGGCAGAGGTGGTACTTGTCAAGTTTCAGGATGGGATCATGTATTTTTAGGTCTTTTCTGGATGTATAATTGCCTTTCTATTGTACTATTCCATTTTAGCTGGAAAATGCAATCAGATGTTTGGGGTAGTGTATCAGCATCAGGAACAGTTTCACATATAACAGGAGGAAATTTTGCTCAAAGTGCTATTACTATAAATGGATGGCTAAGGGATTTCCTATGGGCTCAAGCATCTCAAGTTATTCAATCTTATGGATCTTCTTTATCAGCTTATGGTCTAATATTCTTAGGAGCACATTTTGTATGGGCATTTAGCTTAATGTTTTTATTCAGTGGTCGTGGTTACTGGCAAGAACTTATAGAATCAATTGTATGGGCTCATAACAAAGTAAAAGTAGCTCCAGCTATACAACCAAGAGCATTAAGTATTACACAAGGACGCGCAGTTGGTGTTGCACACTATTTACTAGGAGGCATTGGTACAACATGGGCCTTTTTCTTAGCACGAATAATTGCCGTAGGATAAAAATAAACAAGGAATAAAAATAAACAATGGGAACGAAATTTCCAAAATTTAGCCAAGCATTAGCGCAAGATCCTACCACTAGAAGAATTTGGTATGGAATAGCTACTGCGCATGATTTTGAAAGTCATGACGGAATGACGGAAGAAAATTTATATCAAAAAATATTTGCTTCTCACTTCGGTCATATTGCTATTATTTTTTTATGGACCTCAGGAAATTTATTTCACGTTGCCTGGCAAGGTAACTTTGAACAATGGTCTATAAATCCATTAAAAATTAAACCCATCGCACATGCAATATGGGATCCACATTTTGGTCAACCAGCAATTAAAGCTTTTTCTAAAGGTGGAGCATCTTATCCAGTAAATATTAGCTTCTCTGGTGTATATCATTGGTGGTATACAATAGGCATGCGTACTAATAATGATTTATATAATGGAGCATTATTATTATTGATATTATCAGCCATCATGTTATTTGCTGGTTGGCTACACTTACAACCAAAGTTTAAACCTGGACTATCTTGGTTTAAGAATAATGAATCTAGATTAAATCATCATCTATCAGGATTGTTTGGATTTAGCTCTCTTGCATGGACAGGGCATTTAGTGCATGTAGCGATACCAGAATCAAGAGGACAAGATATAGGCTGGAATAACTTCATAAGTACATTACCACATCCAAATGGTTTACAACCTTTTTTTACTGGTAAATGGAGTGAGTATGCTTTAAACCCTGATAGTTTAAGTCATACTTTTGGTACAAGTGAAGGTGCTGGCACAGCTATTTTAACTTTTTTAGGAGGATTTCATCCTCAAAGTCAATCATTATGGCTTACTGATATTGCTCATCACCACCTTGCTATAGCTGTTATTTTTATAGTAGCTGGTCATATGTATAAAACCAATTGGGGTATTGGACATAACTTAAAAGATATCATCGATGCACATAGACCACCTAGTGGAAAATTAGGTGCTGGTCATAAAGGTCTATTTGAGACGATTACCAATTCTTTACATATGCAACTAGGATTGGCTCTTGCTTCTTTAGGTGTTACTACATCATTAGTAGCTCAACATATGTATGCAATGCCTCCATATGCATTTATGGCAAAAGATTTTACAACTCAAGCTTCATTGTACACACATCATCAATATATTGCTGGCTTTCTAATGGTAGGTGCATTTGCACATGGTGCTATATTTTTTATCAGAGATTATGACCCTGAAATAAATAAAAATAATGTTTTAGCAAGAATGTTAGATCACAAAGAAGCAATTATTTCACACTTAAGTTGGGTATCACTATTTTTGGGTTTCCATACACTTGGTATATATATTCATAATGATACAATGATTGCTTTTGGAACACCAGAAAAGCAGATTTTGATTGAACCTGTTTTTGCACAATGGATTCAAGCAAGTTCAGGAAAAGCATTATATGGCTTCGACGTACTATTATCGTCTAGCTCTAGTATAGCAAATCAAGCTGGTAGTAATGTATGGCTGCCTGGATGGCTAGAAGCTATTAATAGTGGAAAAAATTCACTATTTTTGACAATTGGACCAGGTGATTTTTTAGTACATCATGCTATAGCTCTAGGATTACATACAACAACATTAATCTTAGTTAAAGGTGCTCTAGATGCCAGAGGTTCAAAATTGATGCCAGACAAAAAAGATTTTGGATATAGCTTTCCTTGTGACGGACCTGGAAGGGGTGGTACTTGTGACATATCTGCATGGGATGCATTTTATTTATCTGTTTTTTGGATGCTAAACACAATAGGATGGGTTACATTTTATTGGCACTGGAAACATATTACTATATGGCAAGGTAATGTAAGTCAATTCAATGAATCTTCAACCTACTTAATGGGTTGGCTAAGAGATTACTTATGGCTTAATTCTTCTCCATTAATTAATGGGTATAATCCATACGGGATGAATAACTTATCTGTATGGGCATGGATGTTTTTATTCGGTCATCTTGTATGGGCAACTGGCTTCATGTTTTTAATATCATGGCGAGGTTATTGGCAAGAACTTATAGAGACTCTTGCATGGGCTCATGAAAGAACACCTTTAGCTAATTTAATTAAATGGAAAGATAAACCTGTTGCACTATCAATTGTACAAGCAAGATTAGTAGGGTTAGCACATTTTTCAGTTGGTTATATATTAACATATGCAGCATTTGTAATAGCATCTACATCTGGTAAATTCGGATAATTTTCTGCACAGATTTTAATATATACTAATAAGCTCATCTGTTTTTATTTAAAACAGATGAGCTTATTATTGCAATACAACAACCAATTAGATAATATAAAATTTATAAAAAATCAAATATATATCAAAAAATGGCAAAAAAAAGTATGATCCAGAGAGAAATTAAAAGAGAAAAACTTTATCATAAATATAAAGAAAAAAGAGAAAAATTAAAAAAATTAATAAAAATAACATCCAACTTTCAGGAAAAAATTAATTTACAAAAACAACTCCAAAAACTACCATTAAACAGTGCACCTTTTAGAAAAAGAAATAGATGCTGGATGACTGGTAGAAGCAGAGGATTTTATAGAAATTTTGGTTTATCAAGACACGCACTGAGAGAAATGACACATGAATGCCTATTACCAGGTGTAAAAAAATCTAGTTGGTAATTATGAAAAAATAAATACTCTTAATAAAATACAAAAAAATTATATTTAAGAGTATTTATGAAACTAAAAAATAATTATAAACCAAATTGATTACCTCTACGATACTGTAAATAAGCTGCAACCAATAAACCTGCTAATGTTATAGGAATTAAGCCTAAAACAATACCAGATAAAAGAGGTTCTACCATATTAGACCACCTTATAATAAAAATAATTTTACTTAAAATATATAACGCAATAATAATTTTTACCTAAAACCAATAGCAGCTTGCCAAACAAATGCTAATAATAAGAAAAAAACAGGTATGACAGGTAAAATATCAACCAATGGACGAAATACCATATAAGCTTCTGGTAATTGTGTTAAAAGTATAATTGTAGACATAAAATACACACCTCTGTTGATTTATACAAATTTAAAAATAAAAGATTTATACTTATAAAAATGTACACGAAATATAAACTCTTTTGAACTTTTCTTCTTATTTATTTATGTTTTATAAAAACCAACATATATTAAACATAAAACTTATAATATATTATCTATTTAATTTTTATAACGATGTTGATATAAATTATTATATATATAATAAATAAATATTAATAATATATTGATTCATTTCAACTTTAAATAAGGAAAATATAATGACTATAATCGTTCAACTACTTGTATTTTTTTTAATTGTGCTATCAACTTTACTAACAATAGGAATACCTGTCACTTTAGCATCTCCTGGTCAATGGGAACAATCTAAGAATTTAATTTATACTAGTGCAGGAATATGGGCAGGACTAGTTATAATTACTGGAATATTTAACTCATTTATTATATAAATGAATACAAAATAGATATTATCAATATCTATTTTGTATTCTTGACAAGTAGTTTATTTTTTGCCATTATATTTGTGTCATGCGGGTATAGCTCAGTGGTAGAGCGCAACCTTGCCAAGGTTGATGTCGCGCGTTCGAATCGCGTTACCCGCTTTAATATAAAACTAAACATATTTATGCTTCGCTAGAATCAGTATCTATTACAGAAGAATCTTCTTGATTGGAATTATTATCTTTAGTATAAGCTCTTTTTCCTATTTCCATTAGTAATTGTTGTAACATTTGTTGTGAAGATTTAATCAATTCATAATTTTCATCTTTAATAGCTTGTCTTAAATCAGCAATCTTATTTTGTATATTTTCTTTTTCCTCACCAGAAATTTTATCAGATACTTGTGATAATTGTTTTTCAGCTTGATAACAAAAAGAATCTGCTTGATTTTTTAAATCAACCTGCTCACGTTTTTGCTTATCTATTTCGGAATTTTTTTCTGCCTCTTCAACTAATTTTTCTACTTCTTCTTTAGGTAAAGTTGAAGCACCAGTAATAGTAATTGATTGCTCTTTACCTGTACCTTTATCTTTAGCATTAACAGATAAAATGCCATTAGCATCTATATCAAAAGTAACTTCTATTTGAGGCACACCTCTTGGAGCAGGCATAATACCATCCAATCTAAAAGTTCCTAAACTTTTATTATCTTTCGTAAATTCTCTTTCGCCTTGAAGTATATGTATTTCTACGTTAGGCTGATTATCAACAGCCGTTGAAAAAACTTCAGATTTTTTAGTTGGCACAGTTGTATTTCTAGTTATGATTTTAGTCATAACACCTCCTAATGTTTCTACACCTAAAGATAAAGGTGTTACATCCAGAAGTAATATATCCTTAACTTCACCTGCTAAAACGCCTGCTTGAACAGCTGCTCCAATAGCAACAACCTCATCTGGATTGACACTTTGATTAGCTTCTTTACCAATAAGGCTTTTAACTAATTGTTGAACTGCAGGTATTCTTGTAGAACCACCCACTAAAACAATTTCATCAATACTACTTGTATCTAATTGAGCATCTTTTAAAGCATTATTAACAGGTATTTTACACCGATCTATCAAATCTTGACATAAATTTTCAAATTTAGCGCGGGTAATAGTTTTTTCTAAATGCTTCGGACCAGTATCTGTTGAAGTAATAAAAGGTAAATTAATATCTGTTTGAGACAAATTAGACAACTCCATCTTTGCTTTTTCTGCAGCTTCTGTTAACCTCTGTAAAGCTTGCTTATCGTTAGATAAATTAATACCTTCATCATTTTTAAATTCATTAATTAACCAAGCTACTATTTTATTGTCAAAGTCGTCTCCTCCTAAATGTGTATCACCTGAAGTTGATAAAACTTCAAATACACCATCTCCTACTTCTAAAATTGAAACATCAAATGTACCACCTCCTAAATCAAAAACTAATATTGTTTCATTATTTTTTTTATCTAATCCATAAGATAAAGAAGCTGCCGTAGGTTCATTAATAATTCTTAAAACATCTAAACCAGCTATTTGACCTGCATCTTTTGTTGCTTGCCTTTGTGAATCATTAAAATAAGCAGGAACTGTAATCACTGCTTGTGTTACAGATTCTCCTAAATAAGTACTTGCATCTTCAACCAATTTTCTCAAAACCTGTGCAGAAATTTCTTCAGGAGCAAAATCTTTTTTCAAAGCAGGACATTCAATTTTGATATTCAAATTACTATCTGTTTTAACAAGATAGGAAGATTGCTTAGATTCATTATTTACCTCATTTTTTTTACGACCAATAAATCTTTTAACAGAATAGAAAGTATTCTCTGGATTCATAACAGCTTGTCTTTTAGCTATATGCCCAACTAACTTATCTTGTTTTTTAGTATAAGCAACTACAGAAGGCGTTGTTCTTAAGCCTTCTTTATTAGGTATAACAGTAGGCTTACCACCTTCCATAACAGCAACTACAGAATTTGTTGTACCTAAATCAATTCCAACTACTTTACCCATATAACATATAACCTTATAATAGATATTTTTATATTACTACCTTATATATATACTGCAATAAATTAATTTTTTAATAAAGTAGTAATTACCACACAAATTATAAATATCTTGCAATAAGTTAAAAATTCAAAGATAATAAATATATTCTATTTATATCAACTGTTAGTCTGTGCGCAAAAATCTTTCAGAACTTGGAGGCAAATAACTTGTGTTAATTGGTCTGTTAGGAAAAAAAGTTGGTATGACTCAAATATTCAACAATGTAGGTGAAGCTATTCCAGTTACAGTTCTACAATTAGGTCCATGTATGATTACACAGATAAAAAATATAAAATCACATGGATACACAGCTATTCAGATAGGTTACTCTGAAATTAATAAAAACAATTTAAATAAACCACAATTAGGACATTTAAATAAAGTTAATGCGCCACCATTTAAATACTTGAAAGAATATAAGACAAAATTTATAGATGATTTTAAAGTAGGACAAATAATCACAGTAAATCAATTGAAAATAGGTAATTTAATAAACGTATCTGGATATAGCATTGGTAAAGGATTTACTGGATATCAAAAAAGACATCATTTTAGTAGAGGACCTATGAGTCATGGATCTAAAAATCATAGACAACCTGGATCAATTGGAGCTGGAACAACTCCTGGACGAGTATTTCCTGGAAAAAAAATGGCTGGAAGAATGGGTTATAACAAAATAACAATTAAAAATTTACAAATTATGGATATCAATTCAGACAAAAATATCATTATTATCAAAGGTGCTATTCCTGGTAAACCTGGTAATCTTATTAGTATAAAATAAACATACTTCAATAAATAAATATGATTCAAAAAGAAATTAAATACGATCTTTATAATACTCAAAAAAATGAAATATTAAAATTGAATGTTAGTAAATATAAAGGCATATACCTAATCCATAGAGCCGTTGTACAACAACTAAATAATAAAAGACAAGGAACAGCTAATACCAAAACAAGAAGCGAAGTTCGAGGAGGAGGTAAAAAACCATGGAAACAAAAAGGTACAGGAAGAGCTAGAGCTGGATCAAATAGATCACCTTTATGGAAAGGAGGGGGAACTATTTTTGGACCTAAATATAAAAACTATAATATCAAAATTAATAAAAAAGAAAAAAATTTAGCTTTAAACAATATTCTATACAATAAAGTCAAAGATACATTAGTAATTACAGATTTTGGACATAACCTAAATTCCCCTAATACGAAACTCCTACTAAAAGAAATTAATCAATTAGGCTTAAATAATAATAAACAAAATAAAATTCTAATAATTGTAAATAAAAAAGAAAAAAATTTATTTTTATCTATACGCAATTTACAAAATATAGAACTAATTAGTGTACATCAATTAAATATTTTTGCACTATTAAAAGCGCATAAAGTAATTATGACTTTAAGTGCATTACATCATCTTAATAAGGCATATCATGACTAACGATGCTAAATCAATAAATATAAATTTAATAAAATACCCTATTATTACAGATAAATCTACACAATTATTAGAAGAAAATAAATATAGCTTTGCTGTAGACAATCAAGCAAATAAAAAAGATATAAAAAAGACTATTGAAAATACTTTCAATGTAAAAATCAAACACGTTAATACATATAATAGATATCCAAAGAAAAAACGAGTGGGAAAATTTATAGGATATAAAAAAAGATATAAAAAAGCAATTGTTACTTTAGAAAACAACTATAGTATTCAACTATTTCCAGACAATTAAAATCTTAAAATAACTATTGATAAATCAAACATGACTATTCGTCTATATAAAGCATATACACCAGGTACACGCAATAGAACTGTATCAACATTTAAAGAAATCACAACAAAAAAACCAGAAAAATCTTTATTAGTTCATAAACATCGAATGAAAGGACGTAACAACCAAGGAGTGATTACGACAAGACATAGAGGTGGTGGACATAAAAAAAAATATAGAATCATAGACTTTAAAAGAAACAAATTAAATATTCAAGGTAAAGTAGTAAGTATAGAATATGATCCAAATAGAAATGCACGTATAGCACTACTACATTATAGTGATGGTGAAAAACGCTACATACTATACCCAAGAAGTTTAGAAATAGGAGACAAAATTAGCTCTGGACCAAATGCAAATCTTGAAGTAGGAAATGCATTACCACTAAACAAAATTCCTTTAGGAACTGCTATACATAATATAGAAATTATTCCAGGTAAAGGAGGACAAATAGTAAGAGCTGCCGGAACATATGCGCAAATAGTTGCTAGAGATGGTAATTTTATAACTCTAAAATTACCCTCAAGTGAAGTTCGTACAATACACAAGAAATGCTACGCTACTATTGGACAAGTAGGTAATATAGATGCAAGCAATATTACAATAGGGAAAGCAGGAAGAAATCGTTGGTTGGGAAAAAAACCAATAGTACGAGGCTTAGTAATGAATCCAGTAGATCATCCTCATGGCGGTGGAGAAGGTAGATCACCCATCGGCAGAAAACATCCAGTTACTCCCTGGGGTAAACCTGCCTTAGGTGTAAAAACACGCCAAAAAAATAAATATAGTAATCGTTATATACTTCGTCGTCGTAAATAAATTATTTAATTAAAATCATGTCTAGATCTTTATCAAAAGGCCCATATATAGAATCAAAACTACTTCACAAAATTGATATACTAAATCAAAAAAATATTAAAGAAACAATCAAAACATGGTCTAGATCATCTACCATTATACCTAATATGGTAGGGCATACTATTGCCGTTCATAATGGGAAACAGCATTTTCCAGTCTTTATATCTGACCAAATGGTAGGACATAAATTAGGCGAATTTGTCCCCACTAGAAACTTTAGAAGCCATATAAAAAGTGATAGAAAAACTAAAAGATAAATCTAGAATCTATATTAAAACATGAATATCAAAGATGAAAAACTAAAAGCCACATCCACAGGGAAATATTTAAGACTATCACCAAATAAAGTTCGTCGTGTCTTAGATCAGATAAGAGGCAAAAATTGCAGTGAAGCATTAATAATACTAGAATTTATGCCTTATAAAACATGTAAAACTATAAAAAAGATTTTACAATCTGCTATATATAACGCTACAACAAATTATGAAAAAAATAAAAATAAACTTATTATTAGTGAAACTTTTGCTAACTCAGGACCGCAACTAAAACGTTTTCAACCTAGAGCACAAGGTAGAGCATTCCCTATACACAAACCAACATGCCATATAACCATTAAAGTACAAGAATTATAAAACTTAAAATAAAAATATGGGCCAAAAAACACATCCTCTATGCTTCAGATTAGGAATAAATCAAACACATAAATCAGCTTGGTATGTTCCAATGAAAAAATACTCAAGTTTACTAAAAGAAGATCATTATATAAGAAAAATAATTAAATATAAACTTAATAATGCAAGTATATGTTTAATTAAGATAAATAGAAAAGTAGATCAAATTGAAATTGATATACATACAGCACGCCCAGGAATTGTTTTAGGCAAAATGGGGACTGGAATAGAAGAATTGAAACAACAACTAAAACAAAAAATCTTATTGCATAAACAAATTAGAATTAATGTAATAGAAATTACAGAACCAGATAGTGAAGCAACATTAATTGGAGAATTTATTACGCAACAATTAGAAAAAAGAATTGCCTTTAGAAGAGCTATTAGACAAGGAATTCAAAGATCTCAAAAAACAAATATTCAAGGTATTAAAATACAAATTTCAGGAAGATTAAATGGAGCAGAAATTGCACGAAGCGAATGGGTAAGAGAAGGAAGAGTTCCATTGCAAACTTTACGAGCAAATATAGACTACTCATATAGAACAGCACAAACTATTTATGGTATTTTAGGTGTCAAAGTATGGCTATTTAAAGGTGAAAAATTACCTTAAAAATAGACATAAATATAATAATTTTTTTGATATTAATATGTTAAGCCCCAAAAAAACAAAATTTAGAAAACAACATCGCGGACGAATGAAAGGTAATGCATGTAAAGGTAATACTATAACTTTTGGTGAATATGCATTACAAACCTTAGAACCTGGCTGGATTACTTCTAGACAAATTGAAGCAACTAGAAGAACTATAACAAGATATGTAAAAAGAGGTGGAAAATTATGGATACGTATTTTTCCAGATAAGCCAGTAACAGCAAGACCAGCGGAAACAAGAATGGGATCTGGGAAGGGAGCTCCAGAATATTGGGTTGCGGTTATTAAACCTGGACATATTTTATTTGAAATATCAGGAGTACCGCAAGAAATAGCCAAACAAGCTATGAAATTAGCAGCATATAAACTACCTGTACATACAAAATTCATAACTAAAACAATAATAAAATAGCTATGGGATTTAACAAAATCAGTAATTTTCAAAACCTAAGTATAGAAGAAATAGACAACCATATTTTCAAACGAAAAAAAGACATCTTAGATTTACAAATCCAAAAATCCACTAAACAATCTATCAAAAACCACCAATTTAAACATAAGAAACATGAAATAGCACAATTATTAACATTAAAAACGAAAAAAAATAACTAAAACAATATGCCTACTAAAGAAACTATTGGTACAGTAATAAGCAATAAAATGGAAAAAACTATTACTGTTGCTGTTAAAACTCAAGTGAAACATAAAAAATATAGTAAAATCATTGCAAAAACTAAAAAATACTACGCACATGATGAATATAATGAATGTACAATTGGAGATATAGTATTAATACAAGAAACTAAGCCTATAAGTAAAATAAAAAGATGGAAATTTGTTAACAAAATTAATATATAATCAAAAACATGATACAAAATCAAAGCTACTTAAATATTGCAGATAATAGTGGAGCACGTAAAATTATGTGCATAAGGGTATTAGGTACAAGTAATCCGCATTATGCTAAGATAGGTGATATTATTATTGGCGTGGTTAAAGATGCATCTCCCAATATGCCAGTCAAAAGGTCTGATATCGTTAGGGCAGTAATAGTTAGAACAAAAAAAACTATTCGTAGAAAAGATGGAATGAATATAAGGTTTGACGATAATGCTGCAGTTATTATAAATCAAGAAAACAATCCTAGAGGAACACGCGTATTTGGACCCATTGCAAGAGAATTAAGAGATAAAAATTTCTCAAAAATTATATCTTTAGCACCAGAGGTAGTATAATGAAAAGAAAAAAAAACAAAATTCATGTTAAACAAGGTGATTATGTACAAATCATTAGTGGTACAGATAAAGGAAAAACAGGAAAAATTACAAAAATCATTTACAAAAAACAACAAGTAATTGTAGAGAATATAAATTTAAAAACTAAACATATACAACCAAAGCAAGAAAAAGATACAGGAAGAATTACACAAATTGAAGGATCTATTCATTGTTCTAACGTTATGCTGTACAGTACTAATGAGAAAATCGCAAGCAGGTTCAGATATAAAAGAAATAATAACAACAAGAAGCAAAGAATATTAATTAAAAATAATGAAATAATAAAATAATATGAATAACTCTTTAAAAGAACTATATTATAATAAAATTTGCCCTAACTTAGTCAAAAAATTTAAATACAAAAATATACATCAAATTCCTAAGTTAACTAAAATTACAATAAATAGAGGATTGGGAGAAGCAGCACAAAATTCAAAAATACTTGAAAATAGTATCAAAGAATTAACATTAATTACAGGACAAAAACCTATCATTACACAAGCAAAGAAATCTATTGCCGGATTTAAAATTAGAGAAAATGCTCCTGTAGGTTTAACAGTAACATTAAGAAAAAATAAAATGTATGACTTTCTGAATAAACTAATTAATTTATCATTACCGAGAATTAGAGACTTTAGAGGTATTAGTAAGAATAAATTTGATGGTAGAGGCAACTATAATCTTGGACTTAAAGAACAATTAATATTTCCAGAAATAGAATATGATAGCATAGATAAAATACGAGGACTAGATATATCCATAGTGACTACAGCTAATAATAATCAAGAAAGCTTAGCACTGCTAACAGGCTTTGGTATGCCATTTAAATAAATTTAACATTGAAAAAAGGAGATGAGATATAAAAAGTGGTTAATGATACAATTGCAGACATGTTAACACGTATTAGAAATGCCAATTTATCCAAACATCAAATTGTACAAGTACCGGCAACAAAAATGACTAGAAGTATTATTAAAGTTTTACAAGAAGAAGGCTTTATATACGAATTTGAAGAAATAGGTGAAAATTTAAGAAATTATCTTTTGATATCACTAAAATACAAAGGAAAACGTAAAGAGCCTGTTATTACAGCGCTAAAACGTATAAGTAAACCAGGACTAAGAGTATACGCTAACCATAAAGAATTACCGAAAGTACTTGGAGGAATTGGAATAGCAATAATATCAACATCTAAAGGAGTCATGACAGATAAAAAAGCTAGAAATAACGGTTTAGGTGGAGAAGTTTTATGCTATATTTGGTAATTAAGTAATCATTAAGGAAACCTAAAATGTCTCGAATAGGAAAAAAATCTATAATTTTGCCACCTGGTATTCAAAGTGAAATAACAGAATCTACAGTTACCATTGTTGGTCCAAAAGGTAAATTATCATATAATTTATCTAAAATGATTAATATTGAAAACAACAACAATAAATTACAACTATCTCCTATTAAAATTAATAAAGAATCAAAAGCTTTACACGGATTATCTAGGACTCTTATTAATAATATGGTTATAGGAGTATCAAAGGGATTTAAGAAAAAATTAGAAATTCGAGGTGTAGGCTATAGATGTCAAATGAACAAAAATGATTTAATATTAAACATAGGATATAGTCACCCAGTCATTATACAACCACCTAAAGGAATTTCAATTAAAGTAGAAGATAATATTAATATAATTGTAGAAGGCATTGATAAAGAAAAAGTTGGTCAAGTAGCAGCAAAAATCAGATCAACTAGACCACCTGAACCATACAAAGAAAAAGGCATTAGGTATAGTGGAGAAATAATTAGAAAAAAGGTTGGTAAAGCAGGAAAATAAATATATTATAAAATATGAAAAAAAAAATACAAGGCAATAGTCAACGTCCTCGATTGTATGTTTTTCGTTCTAAAAAACATATATATGTACAAATAATTGATGATATATCAAAAAAAATTCTCTTAAGCAGCTCTAGTATTGCAAAAGATTTAAAAACAATATTACCATTTAAAAACAAAACCAACTGTGAAATATCCATATTAATCGGAAAAGATATTGCAAAAAAAGCTAAAACAAAAGGTATTAAATCTATAGTGTTTGATCGTGGTAAAAGATTATATCATGGTCGTATAAAAGCATTAGCTGATTCAGTAAGACAAGAAGGCATACAATTTTAATACAGACTATTCATGATAAACAAAAAGAAAAACACAAAAAATAAAGAACAGGAATCAAATTGGGATGAACGCGTTGTTCAAATTAAAAGAGTTACAAAAGTTGTTAAAGGAGGAAAAAAATTAAGCTTTAGAGCTATTTTAGTAGTAGGTAATGAAAAAGGACAAATTGGAGTAGGTACAGGTAAAGCCAGCGATGTTATAGGTGCTGTAAAAAAAGGAGTAACTGATGCAAAAAAGAATATTATCAATATATCGCTAACAAAATCAAATTCTATACCACATTCTGTTCAAGGGATATCAGGTGCTGCAAAAGTTATAATTAGACCTTCTGCCATAGGTTCAGGGGTTATAGCTGGAGGCTCTGTCAGAACGGTACTAGAATTAGCTGGCATAAAAAATATACTAGCAAAACAAATAAGATCTAACAATACCCTAAATAACGCTAGAGCTACCTTAAACGCTTTATCAAAATTAAAAACTTTTTCTAAAGCAGCAAAAAATAGAGATATAAAAGTAATAAACCTCTATTAATTAAAAATAAGAAACCTATGTTTTCTTAAAAAAATTCTTGACATCATATGACTAGTAGAGTTCAACTTAAACAAAAACTTTTTGTTACAATTATTATATTAATTATTGCAAGGTGTGGCATCTTTATACCTATACCAGGAATTGATCATAATTCTTTTTATAGCAATATAGCACAGAATGATATTATAAATTTTTTAAATATATTTTCTGGAGGAGGGTTTTCAACAATTGGAGTATTTGCTCTAGGTATCGTACCATATATTAATTCTTCAATCGTTATACAGATATTAACCAATATTTTTCCTGAGTTAGAAAAACTTCAAAAAGAAGAAGGAGAATTAGGAAGAGAAAAAATAACGCAAATCACTAGGTATTTAACATTATTGTGGGCTATATTACAAAGTAGTGCAATAGCTTTTTGGGTAAAACCTTATGTGTTTAATTGGAATTACTTCTTTATATTAGATTGTATACTAACATTGACCACAGGATCTATAATTATTATGTGGTTTTCAGAAATCATTACAGAATACGGAATAGGTAATGGTGCTTCATTGTTAATATTCCAAAATATTGTTTCTGGAATACCAAAAATTATCTTAAAATATACCAATAATATTTATAGTAAAGAAACTATGTATAATTTTATACTATTATCTATGCTATTCATATTAACATTAACTATTGTTATACTTGTACAAGAGGGTAAAAGAAAAATACTAATTTTATCTGCTAGACAATTAGGAAAAATACAAGAACTAAATCCTCAAAGCTATATTCCATTAAAACTAAACCAAGGCGGAGTCATGCCTTTAGTTTTCGCGTCTGCAACTATGACAATCATACCATATTTTTCACAAATAATCCCTAATATTATAATACAAAAGTTACTACAACTATTCTATCCCAGTCATATTTTTTATTTACCACTTTATTCTATATTCATTATATTCTTTAGTTATTTCTACGCATCTTTGGTAATTAATCCAGAAGATATAGGTAAAAATTTAAAAAAAATGGGTGCTAGTATACCTAATATAAGGCCTGGTCTAGAAACATATAAATACTTAAAAAGTATTTTAAATAGAATTACATTTTTAGGTGCTATTTTTTTATTTATCATTGGATTAGTGCCATCTATTTTATCTAATATTACTCATATGAGTATATTTAAAGGATTAGGCATAACTTCATTATTAATTTTAGTTAGTGTAGCTATTGACACAGCAAAACAAATACAAACTTATATAATATCTCAACAATATGATAATATGATGGAAGAATAAAAATAAACTTAAACATTAAACTTTAAATACAATATATAAATATCTTGATATGAAAGTAAGACCATCAGTAAAAAAAATGTGTGAGAAATGTAGAATTATACGTAGACATAGAAAAGTAATGGTTATTTGTGAAAATCCAAAACACAAACAAAGACAAGGTTAAAAAATTATCATTATTAACAGAATAAATTATGGCTAGAATTGCAGGTGTAGATTTACCCAAAAATAAGAGGATAGAAATTGGACTAACATATATATATGGTATAGGTTTATCACGTTCACAAAAGATACTAAAAAAAATACAAGTAAATAATAATATTATTATCAAAGATCTAACAGATCAGCAAATTATTGCTATTAGAAATATTTTAAATGAAAAATATGATATAGAAGGTGATTTAAGAAGAAGAGAATCTATGAATATTAAAAGATTAATGGAAATTAATTGTTACAAAGGTAAAAGACACAGAATTGGCTTACCCTTAAGAGGACAAAGAACTAGAACTAATGCTAGAACACGAAGAGGAATTAAAAAAACTATGGCAGGGAAGAAAAAAGCTCCTAAAAAATAAATAATAGATCATTACTTTTATAAAAAAATAAAAATTTTCATGGCAAGACAAACAAAAAAAACAAACACTAAAAATAAAAGGCAAATTATTAATGGAATAACACATATCAAATCTACATTTAATAATACTATTATTACAATTAGTGATTTAAAAGGGGAAACCATATCATGGTGTTCATCTGGTGCAAGTGGCTTCAAAGGAGCGAAAAAAGGAACACCATTTGCTGCACAAATAGCTACAGAAAAGGCAGCTAAACGTGCATTAGAACAAGGCATGAAACAAACAGAAGTGATGGTCAATGGTCCTGGTGCTGGTAGAGAAACAGCTATTAGAACACTACAAGCAACCGGCATAGAAATTACTTTGATTAAAGATATTACACCAGTACCACATAATGGTTGTAGACCACCAAAAAAACGAAGAGTATAAATTAATTTAACATATAAAATATCGATTTAATAAGGAACTTTCTTGAATGACTCATTTTCAAATAGAATGTATAGAGTCAAAAATAGAAGGTGCTCGTGAACAATATGGACACTTTGTATTAAAACCTCTAAAACAAGGGCAAGGAATTACTCTTGGAAATTCATTGAGACGCACTATTTTATCTGATCTAGAAGGAACTGCTATAGTAGCAGTAAGAATAGCAGGAATTAATCATGAATTTTCAACCATTACAGGTGTTAGAGAAGATGTTTTAGAGATTTTACTTAACTTAAAAGAAGTAGTACTTAAAAGTTATAGTTCAGAACCACAAATAGGAAGAGTAAGAATACAAGGACCAGCTATTATTACAGCTGGTTTATTTGATTTGCCACCTGAAATTAAAATTATTGATCCAAAACAGTATATTGCTACTATATGCAATAATACAATTTTTGAAATGGAATTTCGTATTGAGAAAGGTAATGGTTATAGGTTAATAGATAAGGGTATTGACAAAAAATCTATTGACTTTCTACAAATTGATGCCATATTTATGCCAGCTACAAAATTTAATTATCATGTAGAAGAAAAACGTATTAATTCAAACATTATTCAAGAAAAACTATCACTAGAAGTATGGACAAATGGAAGTTTATCACCACAAGAAGCAATCAGCCAAGGGGCTCATGTATTAACTAACCTTTTTTATCCTTTAACCAATATAGACTTTAAATCAACTATTAAAAATCAAGGTCAAAATGACGATAAAATACATGAAGTTTTAATCGAAGAACTTCAATTATCCGTCCGTGCATACAATTGTTTAAAAAGAGCACAAATACACTCTATATCTGATCTATTAGATTATTCACAAGAAGAACTATTAGAAATTAAAAACTTTGGCCAAAAATCAGCAGAAGAAGTTATTGAAGCTTTAAAAGATAAATTAGATATTTATTTACCACAAGAAAAAGAGATAAATCATAACTAAAAATGAATAATACAAACGTACAAAAATGTTCAAATAAACAAAAATGGTACTTAATAGATGCTAAAAATCAAACACTAGGAAGAATGAGCACATATGTAGCAAAACTTTTAATAGGCAAGTATGAAATAACATATACACCTCATATAAATTCACAAATATATATTATTATAATTAATGCAAAAGATATTATCATTACAGGTGAAAAAAAATATAACAAGAAATATATCAAACATTCAGGAAAACCGGGAAGTTTAAAAATAGAAAACTTTGCAAACTTAAATAAAAGAATACCAACAAAAATAATAGAATACTCCATTAAAGGTATGCTTCCAAAAAGTAAACTAGGAAGAAAACTATTTAAACAAATAAGTGTTTATAAGAATGAACAACATCCGCATTCAGCACAAAAGCCTCAAACTATTACAACTAATCTATAGTGCAACAAATGACTATCATATCTAACAACTCAAAAATATCATACTCAGGAACAGGACGCAGAAAAACATCTGTAGCAAGAGTAAGATTAATACCAGGATCTGGCAAATTAATTATTAATGGTAAACCAGGAGAATCATATCTACAGTTTAGTCCTAACTATTTACGTATATCATATGGACCATTAAAAACATTAGGACTAAGTACAGAGTACGATATCCATGTAAAAACTCAAGGTGGTGGATTAACAGGACAAGCTGGAGCAATTAGACTAGGTATCGCAAGAGCTTTATGCACAATAAACCCAGAAAATCGTACTACACTAAAAGCAGAAGGATTTCTTACTAGAGATGCAAGAATAAAAGAAAGGAAAAAATATGGGCTAAGAAAAGCCAGAAAAGCACCTCAATATTCAAAACGTTAAATATAATAATCAAAAAATGGCAAAAAAAAATATACATCCTAAATGGTATAAAGAATCAAAAGTATACTGTGATGGAAAACACATAATGACCGTTGGTTCAACAAAACCAGAACTATATATAGATATATGGTCTGGCAATCATCCTTTTTTCACAGGTTCACAAAAAATTATAGATACAGAAGGCAGAGTTGAACGATTTATGAGAAAATACAAAATAAAAGAAGATACAATTAATAAATAATAATTATATTATTTATTAACATTAAAATTAAAATGTTTGACAGTATATATGACAATATTTATAATATTAAAAATATTCAAAAAAACTGAATATAAATAAAAAAATGCCAACGATTCAACAACTTATAAGATCCGAGCGTAAAAAATCTGATAAAAAAACGAAATCTCCCGCACTAAAATCTTGTCCACAAAGAAGAGGTGTATGCACTAGAGTTTATACAACAACACCTAAAAAACCTAATTCAGCACTAAGAAAAGTTGCTAGAGTTAAATTAACCTCTGGTTTTGAAGTAACTGCATACATACCTGGTATTGGTCATAATATTCAAGAACATTCTGTTGTTTTAATAAGAGGTGGTCGTGTCAAAGATTTACCAGGTGTAAGATATCATATAGTTAGAGGTACATTAGATTCTGCTGGAGTAAAAGATAGAAAAAAAAGCCGATCAAAATATGGCACTAAAAAAAGTAAAAACTAATATATAATAAATATAAAAATGTCGCGTCGTAATCAAGCAGTAAGAAGATTTATTAGCCCTGATCCAATCTACCAAAGTAAACTTATAAGTATGTTAACCGTACGAATATTAAAACATGGAAAAAAAGGATTAGCACAAAAAATAATATACAAAGCCCTTGATATAATTGAAAAAAAAACATCCAATAATCCTCTAGAAGTGCTTGAACAAGCTATAAGAAATGCAACTCCATTAGTCGAAGTTAAAGCTAAAAGAGTTGGAGGTTCAACTTATCAAGTACCAATGGAAGTAAGAGCATATAGAGGCACTAATTTAGCTTTAAGATGGCTAACTAAATTTTCTAAAGATAGATCAGGAAAGAATATGTCTATTAAATTAGCAAATGAAATCATAGATACTTCTAAAAATATTGGAAATACAATAAGAAAACGTGAAGAAACACATCGCATGGCAGAAGCTAATAAAGCTTTTGCACATTACCGATACTAAACACAATAGAAAAAGAGGATAAAATTAAAATATGGCACGTGAAAAATTTGAGCGTAAAAAACCACATGTAAACATAGGTACTATTGGACATGTTGATCACGGCAAAACAACACTAACAGCGGCTATATCAGCTACATTAGCTGCTTCTAGTAATACAAAAGCCAAAAAATTTGACGAAATTGATGCAGCTCCTGAAGAAAAAGCAAGAGGAATAACAATAAACACATCACATGTTGAATATGAAACTGAAAATCGACATTATGCTCATGTAGATTGTCCAGGACATGCAGATTACGTAAAAAACATGATTACGGGGGCTGCACAAATGGATGGAGCCATTTTAGTAGTATCAGCTGCTGATGGACCTATGCCACAAACAAGAGAGCATATATTATTAGCTAAACAAGTAGGAGTACCTAATATAGTTGTATTTTTAAATAAACAAGATCAGATTGATGACGATGAATTACTAGAATTAGTAGAATTAGAAGTACGTGAATTATTAAGTCAATATGAATTTCCAGGTGAAGATATACCTTGTATTCCTGGATCAGCATTAAAAGCACTAGAAGCGGTATCAGCTAATAGTAGTATTCAAAAAGGTGAAAATGAATGGGTTGATAAAATACATAACTTAATGAATGCTGTAGATCAATATATACCAACACCAACAAGAGATACAGAAAAAACATTTTTAATGGCAGTTGAAGATGTATTTTCAATTACAGGAAGAGGAACAGTAGCAACTGGTAGAATTGAACGTGGCATCATTAAAGTTGGAGATACTATCGAAATAGTAGGATTGAAGGATACAACTACTACAACCATTACAGGTTTAGAAATGTTTCAAAAAACATTAGATGAAGGCATGGCTGGAGATAATATTGGGATTTTATTAAGAGGTGTACAAAAAAAAGATATAGAAAGAGGTATGGTTTTAGCCCAACCAGGCACTATTACACCGCATACACAGTTTGAAGCTGAAGTATATATTTTAACAAAAGAAGAAGGAGGAAGGCATACACCTTTCTTTTCTGGTTATAGACCACAATTTTATGTTCGAACAACAGATGTTACAGGAACTATTAAACAGTTTACTGCTGATGATGGTTCAGAAGCTGAAATGGTTATGCCTGGAGATAGAATTAAAATGAGTGCTGAATTAATAAATCCTATAGCAATTGAACAAGGCATGAGATTTGCTATACGTGAAGGTGGAAGAACTGTTGGTGCTGGAGTAGTATCTAAAATTCTTATATAAAAATAAAAACATATATGAAAATTGCTCAAGACAACAAAATTAGAATAAAATTAAGAAGCTACACTCATCATTTATTAACAGAATCATGTAAAACAATAATAAATACAACAAGTATAACAAATACTAAGTCTAGTGGAGCTATAGCATTACCAACAAAACGTAAAATATATTGTGTACTAAGGTCTCCTCACGTAGATAAAGATTCAAGAGAACATTTTGAAATAAGATCTTATACTCGCATAATAGATATTCATGATCCATCTTCACAAACAATTGATTCTCTTATGAAACTAAATATTCCAGCTGGAGTGGATATTGAAATTAAATTATAATATGATAAAACAAAATAAAATAGAGAATATATATTACGTATATTCTCTATTTTTTAAATAATCAATCTTTTTAAAAAATACTAATATAAATCTTCTTCTTTATGCGTTAAGATTGTACAATCACTTGTAGGATATGCAACACAAGTTAATACTAAATTTTCCGCTAGTTGCTCTTCATCCAAGTAAGATTGATCTTCCTGAGAAATAGTTCCTTCTGTTACAATACCAACACATGTAGAACAAGAACCAGCTCTACATGAATAAGGCAAATCTATACCTACTTCATCTGCATGATCTAAAATATAAACATCTTCTGGACACTCAATTATATTAGTTGTTCCTTCTGATTCACAAATCAATGTTACTTTATAATCCATAACAATTTCTCCTTTTTGCTTTTTACTTTATTATATAAAAAAGAGTTTAGTAATAACTATGCAACATATTTTTCACTCTTAATTTAATATTAAAACAGAAGAATAAAGCTAATACAAAATTAAATTAAACAAAGCTAAAAAATCATAAAAAATGAAGTTAAACAAAACCAAAAAATTTAGAAATAAATTTACAAAATTAATATAATCTTACAATGACATATTCATTAAAATATAAAAAAATTCACTTAAAACCTAAAGATAAAATTATACTAAGTAATAGTATAAATGATATATATTATGAAACTTATGCATTAATAAAACGTTTATATCTACAAACAAGAAGAAGGCCATCCACACTTATATCTGGTATCTTACAGCCCTTACTATGGCTTATCTTATTTGGGGCTTTATTTCAAAATGCACCTGTAGGCTTATTTACAGCAAACACTAACTATAATTCATTTTTAAGCCCAGGTATTATTATTTTTACTGCCTTTACAGGTTCTATAAATGCTGGATTACCATTAATGTTTGATAGAGAATTTGGATTTTTTAATAGACTTTTAATTTCACCTATCAAATCACGCAACTCATTAATTACTTCTAACGTATTTTTTATTATTACAATTACAACTATTCAAACTTTATTTATTATTTTTTTTAACATTATTTTATATACACATATAAGTTACTCACTAATGGTAATAATTACAGCTATAATGATAACCTTACTTATTACTTTAAGTATTGGCAGTATTAGTATTTGTTTAGCTTTTATTTTACCTGGTCATATAGAATTATTAGCTTTTATTGTATTAGCTAATTTACCAATACTTTTTTCAAGTACAGCATTAGCACCATTATCTTTTATGCCATATTGGTTACAAATGATAGCAAGTATTAATCCTTTAACATATGCTATAGAGATAACAAGAAACTTATTAGATAAAACAATAATTGAATACAAAACAATAATCGTTCAAAATTTATGGATGACTATAACAATAGAACAAGGAATATGGATACTAATTATATTTAATATTATTAACCTAATTATAGTAAAAAACATTATTTATTATAAATTCGAATAAAAATATTAAAGCAAACAGTGTTATAATAGAAATAAATAATAATTATCATAAAACAATGTAAGAAAGGCAAATATATTATTTTTTTGTGAAAGGAGGTATGTAATTCATGGGATTACCATGGTATCGTGTACATACAGTTGTTTTAAATGATCCAGGACGTCTAATTTCTGTTCATCTTATGCATACTGCTCTAGTTGCTGGTTGGGCAGGATCAATGGCTTTATATGAACTTGCAGTATTTGATCCATCTGATCCTGTACTAAATCCTATGTGGAGACAAGGAATGTTTGTTATGCCTTTTATGGCAAGACTAGGCGTTACAGACTCTTGGGGAGGTTGGAGTATAACGGGAGAAAGTGTATCAAATCCCGGTTTATGGAGCTTTGAAGGAGTTGCTATTACACATATAGTTTTATCTGGGATGCTATTTCTAGCTTCTATCTGGCACTGGGTATATTGGGACTTAGAACTCTTTAGAGATCCTCGTACGGGTGAACCAGCTTTAGATTTACCTAAAATATTTGGGATTCATTTACTACTATCTAGTTTACTATGTTTTGGCTTTGGAGCATTCCATGCGACTGGATTATTTGGACCTGGAATTTGGATATCAGATGCATATGGAGTAACTGGAAAAGTACAACCTGTAGCTCCAGCTTGGGGTCCAGATGGTTTCAACCCATTTAATCCTAGTGGAATAGCTTCACACCACATTGCAGCAGGAACTGTTGGTATTCTAGCAGGATTGTTTCATTTAACAGTTAGACCTCCACAAAGACTATATAGAGCGTTAAGAATGGGTAATATAGAAACTGTACTTTCCAGTAGTATTTCAGCTGTTTTTTTTAGTGCTTTTGTAACATGCGGAACTATGTGGTATGGTTCAGCAACAACACCCTTAGAATTATTTGGACCAACAAGATATCAATGGGATAGTGGTTACTTTCAACAAGAAATTGAAAGGAGAGTAGAAAACTATATCAATGAAGGTGCAACACCTGAAGAAGCATGGTCAAAAATACCGGATAAATTAGCCTTTTATGACTATATTGGTAACAACCCAGCAAAAGGAGGCTTATTTAGAGCAGGGCCAATGGACAAAGGAGACGGTATTGCAGAAGCATGGTTAGGTCACCCAATTTTCCAAGACAAAGAAGGAAGAGAACTAACTGTAAGAAGAATGCCTGCTTTTTTCGAAACATTTCCTGTTATACTAGTAGATAAAGATGGTATTATTAGAGCAGATATACCATTTAGACGTGCAGAGTCAAAGTATAGTATTGAACAAGTAGGTGTAACAGTTAATTTTTATGGTGGAAAATTAAATGGCAAATCTTTTATAGATGCACCTAGTGTAAAAAAATATGCACGTAAAGCACAATTAGGAGAAGTTTTTGAATTTGATAGAACTACCTTAGAATCTGATGGAGTATTTAGAAGTAGTCCACGAGGATGGTTCACATTTGGACATGCTAATTTTGCATTAATTTTTTTCTTTGGACACCTATGGCATGGATCTAGAACTATATTTAGAGATGTATTTGCTGGAATTGGTGCAGAAGTAACAGAACAGGTAGAGTTCGGTGCATTCCAAAAATTAGGTGATAGAAGTAGTAAAAAACAAGGTGCAGTATAATTTTATTATTTAATGAATATGCATAGCATAATATATTATATAAAAAAATTATGTAAAAAATAAAAAAATTATATAAAAATAAAAAGGAGAAACAAATGGAAGCTCTCGTTTACGTCTTTTTATTAGTAGGTACTTTAATGGTAATATTTTTTGCCATATTCTTTAGAGACCCACCAAGAATAGCAAAATAATCCAAATATTATTAAACAAAAAAATATTAATACCACTCTCAAATTTCATATTTTAAATTTACAATATGAGAGTGGTTAACTTTATATACAAAATACATATTATTCTTCATGTTCTTCAAAAGGATCTCTTAATTCTTTTGAAACTGGACCAAAAGCTGTATATATAGAATATAAAGTTATTCCCAATAACAAACTAGAAATAAAGATACTAAGAACTGTTGCAGTTTCCATAAATCAAATACAAATAAAGTTGTTTTTTTATAATAATACTATTATAGACATAAAAAATATAAACACTACACAAATAAAATATGGCACTAAGAACTAGACTAGGAGAAATATTAAGACCTTTAAATTCAGAGTATGGAAAAGTTGCTCCAGGTTGGGGTACAACGCCCATTATGGCAATATTTATGCTACTATTTTTTTTATTTTTACTAATTATACTACAAATATATAATTCATCATTAATTTTAGAAAATGTAGATGTAGACTGGGCAAGTCTAGGTAGCTAAATTTAAATAAAAAAAGCATTATAAGATATAATGCTTTTTTTATTTAAGTATCTTAACTCACTAATTTAAGTTCATTTAGAGAAAAATTATTACTGTTAACACCATTATAAGATTCTTTAGTAAATCTTACTAAAACAGGATATTTAATATCTTTTTCTACCTTAATAACTTTACCAGTATACTGGAACCAATAAGACTCTGGTCGTAAAATTTTTACCGTTGAACCTTTTTTAATCATAAAAATATTAAATGTTATGTATGAATAATAATAATTTATTATATCAAATAAAACAAAAAATAATATTAACTTATACAAACACAAAAATCATATATAATAAAAAAAATTTGAATAAATATAGTTGCCACGAAAATACAAAAAATGTTACATTCACTTAAATAATATAAATAATTAACTATGAATTAAATAAAAATAAGGCTTAATAATTATGAAACTATCTTGGAAAACATTTTTACTATGGTCTTTACCAATAATGATTATTAGCTTTTTTTTATGGCAAGGATTTCTTACACCTAATAGTAATGACTTGAATAATAATATTGCAAATTCAAGAATGACTTATGGAAGATTTTTAGAATATTTAGATATGGGATGGGTCAAAAAAGTTGATATCTATGATAATGGTCACACAGCCATTGTAGAAGCTGTAGGACCAGAATTAGGTAACCGTTTACAAAAAATTCGTGTTGAACTTCCAGCAAGTGCACCTGAGTTAATCACAAAATTGAAAAAAAACAATATAGATTTAGATGCGCACCCGACTAAAAATAATACAGCTATATGGAACTTAATTGGCAATTTATTTTTTCCTCTTTTACTTATTGGAGGTTTAGCTTATCTATTTCGACGCTCTAATAATACAAATAGTGGACCTGGACAAGCAATGTCATTTGGGAAATCTAAAGCACTTTTTCAAATGGAAGCAAAAACAGGAGTTATTTTTGACGATGTAGCAGGTATAGACGAAGCAAAAGAAGAATTCGAGGAAGTTGTTACTTTTTTAAAACAACCAGAATCTTTTACAGCCGTTGGAGCCAAAATACCTAAAGGAGTACTATTAGTTGGACCTCCTGGAACCGGTAAAACATTACTAGCTAAAGCTATTGCAGGTGAAGCAAATGTACCATTTTTTAGTATTTCTGGTTCAGAATTTGTAGAAATGTTTGTAGGTGTTGGAGCATCAAGAGTACGAGACTTATTTAAAAAAGCAAAAGAAAATGCACCTTGTATTGTTTTTATTGACGAAATTGATGCGGTAGGAAGACAAAGAGGAACAGGTATAGGAGGAGGTAATGACGAAAGGGAACAAACACTTAATCAATTACTCACAGAAATGGATGGTTTCGAAGGAAACACAGGTATAATTGTAATTGCTGCAACTAATAGAGCTGATATATTAGACTCTGCATTATTAAGACCAGGAAGATTCGATAGACAAGTAAGTGTAGATGTACCAGATTTTAAAGGAAGACTAGCTATTTTAGATGTACATGCACGTAACAAAAAAATTGCATCTACAGTTTCTTTATCAATAATTGCAAGAAGAACACCGGGATTTTCTGGTGCTGATTTAGCAAACTTATTAAACGAAGCTGCTATCTTAACTGTAAGAAGAAAGAAAAATGCTATTACACTAAACGAAATTGATACTTCAATTGATAGAATTGTAGCCGGCATGGAAGGTATGCCATTAATTGACAGTAAAAGTAAACGGTTAATAGCCTACCATGAAATTGGCCATGCAATTGTAGGTACACTATTAAAAGATCATTATCCAGTACAAAAAGTTACTTTAATTCCAAGAGGACAAGCAAGAGGTTTAACGTGGTTTACTCCTTCTGAAGATCAAAATTTAATTTCAAGATCAGAAATTAAAGCAAGAATTATGGGTGCATTAGGTGGTCGGGCAGCAGAAGAAATAGTATTTGGAGATTCAGAAGTTACAACAGGTGCAAGTAATGATTTACAACAAATCACATCTATGGCAAGACAAATGGTTACAAGATTTGGTATGTCTTCAATTGGTCCATTATCACTAGAAAATGAAGAATCAAATCCTTTTTTAGGAAGAGGAATGGGATCTTCAACAGAATATTCTGATGAAGTAGCAATAAAAATTGATGAACAAATTCAAAAAATTGTACAAGAATGTCATGAAAATACACTAAAGATTATTCAAGATAATAGAGTAGTTATTGATAGGCTTGTAGACTTACTTATAGAAAAAGAAACTATAGATGGTGACGAATTTCGTAAAATAATAAGTGAATATACATCAATACCACAAAAGTACGAATATGCAAAATAGAATATAAACGAGACTGACGGGATTCGAACCCGCAACTTCCGCCGTGACAGGGCGGTGCTCTAACCAGTTGAACTACAGTCCCATTATAGTTAACTATAACTACAATTTAATAAAATATCAATTCATAGCCTATGTACAAAGATTAAAAAAGGAGAAGAAGGGATTCGAACCCTCGATATGTCAATAAACATATAACAGATTAGCAATCTGCCGCTTTCAACCTCTCAGCCACTTCTCCATAAACACAATCTCTTAATATTTATATTATACTTTCTAAATATGGCTCAAGCGGGATTTGAACCTGCGACCTTGGGCTTATGAGTCCCCTGCTCTAACCGACTGAGCTATTGAGCCAAGAAAGTTACAAAAACATTATAGCATTATATAAATAAAGAAACAAATTCTTTTAATAAAATTTAAAGAGTTAACATAGAACCACTTCTCTCTCTAGTCAAAATTTCTAGTAATAAGGAATGAGGAAAACAACCATTTATAATATGAACAGATTGCACATTTGAACGAAGAACATCTATACAACAATCAACTTTAGGAATCATTCCGCCCGAAATCATATTCTTTTGTTTTAAATCCAAAAGATCAGCAATACTTAAAGTTTTTAATAAAGTACTAAGATCTGTAATGTCAAGCATAATGCCAGGAGTGTTAGTTAGAAAAATTAATTTTTCTACTTTTAAAGCCTTAGCCAAAGCTGCCGCTACTATATCTGCATTAATATTATAAGCTTGACCAGTAGAATCAGATGCAATACTAGCAATTACAGGAATATAACCATCATTTAAGAGAGAATTTAAAATTTTCGGATTAACATTATTTACAGTACCAACAAAATCATTTTTATTTGAAGACAAAGGTACAGCATTAATTAAATTCAAATCACGACCAGAAAGACCTATAGCATAACTACCAAATAAATTTAACATAGAGACTAAATTTTTATTAACTTGACCTTCTAAGACCATTTGAACAATTTGCATAGTTTGATCATCTGTGATTCTAATACCATTTTCAAAACGGGGTTTTATATTAAACTTACGTAACCAATTATTTATAATTGGACCACCACCATGTACTACAATGATTTTAATACCGATTGAATGTAAAAACAAAATATCATCTATAACTGTTTTTTTTAATGACTCATCTTCCATGGCAGCTCCACCATACTTCACAATAATTACCTGCCCAATATATTGACGAATTAAAGAAGAGATACTGATTAAACCTTCCATAAACTGAGTGGAATTCAACATAAAAAATCCTAAGATATATATAGAAAATCAACAAATAGAAAAATTTATTATAAAAAAGACAAAAAGAAAATAATAATGAATAATTTATGGAAAAACATCAAAAAATTCCCATTATTTATAATATCCGTATTCATAGGGTTTTTCTTGACAACTATTCAGCCTTTTTTTAAGTTATTAAAGAAAAAAAAAAACAGGCTTATAATACCAACAATTATAACAACAATATTACTAATTATATATAATATACTAAGGTTAATGCTAGAAATAACATAAGAAAATAAAAAGTACAAAATTAAACATATATAATATTATATACTAATATAATATTTAAATAAATATTTATGTTTTAATTATTAATTAAAACATAAATATTGAATTCATCTATATTATTTATTTAATACATACAATTAGAAATCTTATGTCAACAAATTGTGAGAAAGTAACAGGCGCTTTTGCTTTGATGGATAGTTTAGTTAGACATGATGTATTTCATATATTCGGCTATCCTGGAGGTGCTATTTTACCTATATATGATGAACTATATCTATGGGAACAAAAAAATAAAGTTCATCATGTATTATTTAGACATGAGCAAGGGGCTGTTCATGCTGCTGATGGTTATTCTAGATCAACAGGAAAAGTAGGTGTTTGTTTTGCAACATCAGGACCGGGAGCTACTAATCTAGTTACTGGTATTGCAACTGCTCAAATGGACTCTGTTCCTATTATTTTAATTACTGGACAAGTTGCTAGATCTTTTATTGGTACTGATGCTTTTCAGGAGGTTGATATTTTTGGTATTACTTTGCCTATCGTAAAACATTCTTATGTTGTGAGAGATCCTAGGGCAATGTCGCAAATTATTGCAGATGCTTTTTATATTGCTCAGCATGGTCGTCCTGGTCCTGTATTAATCGATATTCCTAAAGATGTAGGTTTAGAAAAGTTTTTTTATCAGCCAGTAGAACCTAAGAATGTATATTTGCCTGGTTGTAGACCTATTTTAAAACCTAAAAATAAGCAAATTATGAAAATTGTGCAGATGATTCAACAATCTAGTCAGCCATTATTGTATATTGGAGGTGGTTCGATAATCTCAGGTGCACATTCTCAAGTCAAAGAATTAGCTATTAAGTTTCAAATACCAATTACTACTACATTAATGGGGAAAGGTATTATTGATGAGAGACATAATCTATCATTAGGTATGCTTGGTATGCATGGAACAGCTTATGCTAATTTTGCTGTTAGCGAATGTGATTTATTAATCGCTTTAGGAGCTCGTTTTGATGATAGGGTTACTGGTAAACTAGATGAATTTGCTTGTAATGCTCAAGTTATTCATATTGATATTGATCCTGCAGAAGTCGGTAAAAATAGAATACCCCAAATAGCTGTAGTAGGAGATATACAATTTGTTATTAATGAAATATTAAATTATGTTAACTCTGATAATCGTTTACAATACCTTAATGATCAAACGAGGTCTTGGAGAGAAAGAATTATTTTATGGAAACAAAATTATCCCTTATTAATACCTCAAAAAAAAGATAGTGTTGTACCACAAGAAATACTTAATTGTTTATCTAAAGTAGCACCTGAAGCATATTTTACAACTGATGTTGGTCAACATCAAATGTGGGCAGCTCAATTTTTAAATGTTTTACCTCGTCACTGGATGTCTAGTGCTGGATTAGGAACTATGGGTTACGGTCTTCCTGCTGCTATTGGTGTTCAGATGGTTAATTTATCTCGACAAGTAATCTGTGTTAGTGGTGATGCAAGTTTTCAAATGAATTTGCAAGAATTAGCTACTATTTCTTTGTATAATTTACCTGTGAAAATTTTAATTATTAATAATAAATGGCAAGGAATGGTTCGTCAATGGCAACAAGCTTTTTACGGAGAGCGTTATTCACATTCTAATATGGACAAAGGCTCCCCTGATTTTGCGCAATTATCTAAAGCTTTTGGTATTTTAGGTATTGAACTGCGAAATAAAAATAGTATTGATCAGATTTTGCAATTTTTCATTAATTATGATGGACCGTGTGTTTTAGACTGTAAAGTTGTTGAAGATGAAAATTGTTATCCCATGGTTGCTCCTGGTAAAAGTAATTCTCAAATGATAGGTATAGTGAAACAGTCAAAAAAAATAAATGAATTAATAAATATTAATCAATTGGCTAATAATTAATCTGATGTAGAGAAATTTTATTTTAAAAGCCCTTAATGAGAATTGAACCCATGGCCTTCTTCTTACCAAAAAGATGCTCTACCACTAAGCTATAAGGGCATATATCATTTTATTAGGCCGGGTTGGATTTGAACCAACGTAGGCTAAGCCAACGGATTTACAGTCCGCCCCCATTAACCACTCGGGCACCGACCCATTTATGATATGATATAATTTTACTAAATAGAAGAATAAAAATCAATAATAATTTATTTAATATTAGAGTGGATACAACTGGATTTGAACCAGTGACTTTTACGATGTCAACGTAATGCTCTGACCAACTGAGTTATGTATCCATCTTAATTTCTTTAGATTTTATAAAAATTTTTGTTTTAATCTGGTCGCCTTTCCAGATCTATTACGTAGATAGTATAATTTGGCTCTTCTAATTTTTGATTTTCTTGTTACATATATTTCTATAATTCTTGGTGAATGAATTAAATATACTTTTTCAACTCCGATGTTTTGTAATACTTTACGTATTGTAATAGTTGTATTTAGATTAGAATTGTTCTTTGATATTACTACTCCCTCTGATATTTGTATTCTTTCTTTATTTCCTTCTTTTATTAATACTCCTACTTTTACACTATCACCGACTTCTATATTTGGTACGTTATTCTTTTTAAATTGATTTTCTATATTGTATATTATATTGGATTTTACATTTATACGAAATTCCATAAATGTCTACTATTTTTATTATGTTTTTAATTATTATTTTATTTTATTGAATATTAGTTTACTTAGTCAAATTTTATTTAACTTTAGTTATTTATGCAATTGTGTTACTATTATATAGTATCAAAGGTAATAAAATATTCAGCTAGTTCTTATATATGTTTGAGCGTTTTACTGAAAAAGCAATAAAAGTTATTATGTTGGCTCAAGAAGAAGCAAGACGTTTGGGTCATAATTTTGTTGGTACTGAGCAAATCCTTCTAGGTTTAATTGGTGAGGGTACTGGGATTGCTGCACAAGTATTGAAATCTATGAATGTAAACTTAAAAGATGCCCGTATAGAAGTAGAAAAAATTATTGGTCGTGGTTCAGGCTTTGTTGCTGTTGAAATTCCTTTTACTCCTAGAGCTAAAAGAGTTTTAGAACTATCTTTAGAAGAAGCAAGGCAATTAGGTCATAATTATATTGGTACTGAGCATTTATTGATGGGGTTGGTTCGTGAAGGTGAAGGTGTTGCAGCACGTGTCTTAGAAAACTTAGCAGTGAATGTTGCTTCCATTAGAACAGAAGTTATTCAGATGTTAGGAGATAATGCAGAGGCTAATGCTAATGGTAATAGTACAATGCAAGCAAGGAGTAAAACTCCTACTTTAGAAGAGTTTGGATCGAATTTAACAGAGTTAGCTATAGAGGGTGTTTTAGATCCTGTTGTTGGTAGGCAAAAAGAAATTGAGAGAGTTATACAAATTTTAGGTAGAAGAACAAAAAATAATCCTGTTCTTATAGGTGAACCAGGTGTAGGTAAAACGGCTATTGCAGAAGGGTTAGCACAAAGAATTGCAAATAGAGATATTCCAGCTATTTTAGAAGATAAATTAGTTGTTACTTTAGACGTAGGACTATTAGTTGCTGGTACTAAATATAGAGGTGAATTTGAAGAGCGTTTAAAAAGGATTATGGATGAAATTAAATCAGCTAATAATGTAATATTAGTTATTGATGAAGTTCATACATTGATTGGAGCTGGTGCAGCTGAAGGTGCTATAGATGCTGCAAATTTATTAAAACCAGCATTAGCAAGAGGTGAATTACAATGTATTGGTGCAACTACATTAGAAGAATATCGTAAGCACATTGAAAAAGATGCTGCATTAGAAAGGCGGTTTCAACCTGTTTTAGTTGGTGAACCTAGTGTTGAAGAAACAATTGAAATTCTATTTGGCTTACGAGATCGTTATGAAAAACATCACCAGTTGAAAATGTCAGATGCTGCATTAGCTGCTGCTGCTAAATATGCTAATCAATATATTTCTGATAGGTTTTTACCAGATAAAGCAATAGATTTAATTGATGAGGCTGGTTCACGTGTTCGCTTATTAAATTCTCAATTGCCACCTGCTGCTAGAGAATTAGATAAAGAATTAAGATCTGTTTTAAAAACTAAGGATGAAGCTATAAGAGCTCAGAAATATGAAAAGGCTGAGCAATATCGAACGCGGGAAATGGAAATTAAAGCTCAAATTGCAGCTATTGCACAGAGTAAAAAAAGTGAGCCAGATTTACAAGTTGAAGATCCTATTGTTACTGAAGAAGATATTGCTGAAATAGTAGCTTTTTGGACTGGTATTCCTGTTACTAAGTTAACTAAAAGTGAGTCTGAAAAGTTAATGCATATGGAAGAAACTTTGCATAGTCGTATTATTGGTCAGGATGAAGCAGTTGTTGCTGTATCTAGAGCTATTAGGCGGGCGAGAGTTGGATTGAAAAATCCTAATAGACCGATTGCAAGTTTTATTTTTTCTGGTCCCACTGGTGTAGGTAAAACAGAATTAACTAAAGCATTAGCTTCTTATTTTTTTGGAGCTCAGGAAGCAATGGTTCGTTTAGATATGTCTGAATACATGGAAAGGCATACAGTATCTAAATTAATAGGTTCACCTCCTGGATATGTTGGCTATAGTGAGGGAGGATATTTAACAGAAGCTGTTAGAAAGCGTCCATATACAGTTATTTTATTTGATGAAATAGAAAAAGCACATCCAGATATTTTCAATCTTTTGTTACAGATTTTAGAAGATGGACGTTTGACTGATGCTAAAGGTAGGACTATTGATTTCAAAAATACTTTATTAATTATGACTTCTAATATAGGTTCTAAGGTAATTGAGAAAGGAGGAGGTAGTTTAGGTTTTGAATTAGGAGAATCTCAAACAGAATCTCAATATAATCGTATTAGGTCCCTTGTGAATGAAGAATTAAAACAGTATTTTAGACCAGAATTTCTTAATAGATTAGATGAAATCATTGTATTTAGACAATTAACTAAAGATGAAGTAAGAGAAATAGCTGATATTATGCTCAAAGAAGTTTTTGAAAGGATTAAACAGCAAGAGATAGAATTGGAAGTCACAGAAAGATTTAAAAATCGTTTAGTCGATGAAGGTTATAATCCTAGTTATGGTGCTCGTCCATTACGTAGGGCTGTAATGAGACTTTTAGAAGACAGTTTAGCAGAAGAGGTTTTATCAGGAAAGATAAAAGCAGGTGATAGTGCTGTCGTTGATGTAACAGATGAAGGAAAAGTAATAGTTCTTCTTGGTGAAAAATTAGAGCTTTTATCTCCTTAAATAGTTTCTTGATTGAATAATATTATTTATATTTAAATCAAAATATAAATAATATTATTTTTAAATTGCCAGGAACCAGATTTGAACTGGTGACACGAGGATTTTCAGTCCACTGCTCTACCAACTGAGCTATCCCGGCTTTTATTATATAGTAGGACATGATATCAGAATTATATTCTTTTTGCAACTATTTAATTTATTAATTGCTTAATTTGTTTTATCTTCAAATTTTGTGCTAGATAAATTAAATAAAAGTTGTAATGATCCAGTAATTCCATTTCTATTTTTTAATATATTAACATCAATAATCTTTTTTGCTAAGGTTGTATCTTTATCGTATATATTATTAGAATATAGCATAATAATTATATCTGCATCTTGCTCAATAGAATTATGTAAAATATTTTGCTTATAATTAAAATTGCAATATTCTTCTTTAGTAATTTCATATACTAAACAATTATATGCGAAATTAATATATATATGATTTTTTTTTATTCTTTTATTTACTTGTTTTATAAGCCTTTTATATTGATTTATTTGATGGTTTTGTTCTATATATCGTGTTTTTATCCATTTATTGGATTTTAAGATAGGATGATCTTCAGTGAGTTTAATTTGTTTATGGTTGTATGTTTTATAGTAAAATATATATTCTATAAATAAGTCAATTTTTTTTGTTGAATTTTTTGTATATTTTAAATTATTAAATAAATGATTATTTTTTATTTTATAATTTGTATATGATTTTATAGATATACTTAATTTGTTATTTAGAATAAGGTTGATTCTATGTTTATTATTATGGGATATGAATAATGTGTATGATATACATCCACTTTCTTTAAGATCTGATAATAAAGGTTTTTTATTGATTCTCGTTTCAATACGTCTATTTAATTGTGAAAGTACAATAATAGGAATTTCTAATAGTTGAGCAGTAACCTTTAATTTTCGTGTTATATAGCTTAATTCTTCGTTCCTATTAAAAAACGTTGAATATTGGCTATTAATTAATTGTAGATAATCAATCAGTATTATAGTCTTATTATTTATTTCTTTGCATATTTTTTGTGATGTATTAAGTATATTTTCAATAGATATATTTGTAATATCATTAATATAAATTTTAGATAAAAGTATTTTTTGACAAATATTAACTATTTTTTTCCATTCTTGTGGGTTAATTTCTCCTTGTAAGATGAGATATAAAGGAATGTTTGATCCTATAGATATGATTTTTTGCAAGATTTGTTTTCTTGTCATTTCTAGACTAAAAATACAGATTTGAGTATCAAATTTTTCTAAAATATTATATGCTATATTGATAATAAAAGAAGTTTTACCTGTTGATGGTCGTCCAGCAATTATAATTAAATCTCCAGGAGGAATACCTGTAGTAATTTTATCCAAATATTCAAAACCAGATTTTATCGTTATTTTAGAATTTTTCATGCTATTTTTATCACAAGTTAAATCTTGAAATAATTCGGATAAAAAAAAATGTGAGTTGTCAAGATTTTGTTTTTCTAGTTTTTTATTGATTTCGTTTAAATAAAATGAAGCTTGTAGAGATATTTTGTTAATGGATACTTTTTGATTATAAGATAAATTTATTGTATTATAAGAATACTGAATAAATAATCTTTTTATATAATTTTCATATATTAATTTAAGTAATTGATTTATATAAAATTTTGTATTTTTAGATGTATTAAAGATTTGGCCTTGTTTAATTAATTTGATTATAGTTTCTGGTGAAATTGTATTATTGATTTTTGAATTGTTATTAATAATATCAAGTAAATTTGTATGATTTTTTTTGTGAATTTTCTGTAAATACATATAAAGAATTTTATGAGATTCAAGAAAAAAGTATTCTGAATCAATATTTTGTAATAAATTTTTTTGTACAGATGGATTAATTATAATGTAGCCAATGATAATTTCTTCTGCTATATAATTATTAGGTGGAATTAAATATTGATATAATTGATTCATTAGTATTGTTTTTGTCATTAATTTAATACTTTATTAATGCATTAGATTAATATAATAATGTTTACTATAAAATCTAAGATATGAAAATATTTTTTTATTTAATTAGTGTTAAGTGAACAAAATTATTATAGAATCTTAATTTTTTATATTTATCTATATTCTTATTAAATAAAATAAAACTTGTGGCATATGATTTATGAACTATATTTTTTACAAGTTTTATATTTTTCCTTTTATTGGTTAAAGTAAATATTGTTTTCTGTTATATCCGGTATCACGTTCAGTGAGATATTTGATTTTAAATCACTAAGTAATCTAATTGTTATTTTATATTTCCCAATATTTTTTATGTTAGGTATTTGTATTTGTTTTTTATTTAATGTATATCCAGTAAATTCAGCTATTTTCTTTGATATATCTTTTTCATTTATTTGTCCAAAAATTTGCATTTTATTACCATGCTTTTTTTTGATAGTAATTTTATTAATTTTGTCTAAGTGTTCTAATGTAATATTTGCTTTTTCTTTATTAATTTTTACCTTTTGTTCTTGTTTTTGTTTTAACATATTAATGTGCTTTATTTTACCAGGAGTTGCAATTTCTGCTATATCTTTTGGTATTAAGTAGTTAAATGCATATCCTCTTGTTACATAAATTATTTGTTTTTGTTCATTTCTGTTTTTTTCATCTTTCAAAATCATTTTTATTTTCTTATTCATATAGCAATTTTGTGTTTTTCGATATATTTTTTTATTATTATATTTGATTTGGTATTTGTATTAAATATTAATTTATAACCATGTACTGAACCCATCTTTTAGTCTGTAATGTTTTATATTTTCTCTTTTCAGTAGTTCTGATGCTATGATGGATCTAGAATTATGGCTACAGTAAATAATTAAAGTGCTCGTATTGCTAAGTTTTTTAATTAGATCTAAGTTATTTTTGTTTTTTATTTTTTTTAAAGGAATATTGAAAGCATTTGTTATATGATTTTTATTAAATTCTATTGTTTGTCTTATATCTATAATAGAGATTTTGTCATTTTGTTTAATATATTTATTTAAGTTATCGATGTCAATAATTGCTGAGTTTATATACGTATTTGTTACTTTATAAACTTTTTTCATTTTTTTTATTTTTATTTTTTTAAAAGATAAATCTAAACTATTGTAGATTAATAAATAACCACTTAAGGTTTTACCAATGCCTGTAATAATTTTGATGGCTTCTGTTGCTTGTAAAATACCTATAATTCCTGGTAAAACATTTAAAACACCAGTGCATAATTTATCTTTTAATTTTAAATAATGAGGATATAGGTCAGAGTATCTGGGACCATTTTTGTAGTTAAATACACTAACATGGCCTTCAAAATTTTCTATTGCACCATAAATATGTACTTTATGTAATCTATTACAAATATAATCAATTAAATATCTTGTATCAAAATTATCACAAGTATCTAAAATGATATCGTAATTTTTAATTAATTGTTTTGCATTTTTTTTGTGAATTTTTTCACAATATGTAGTAATTTTACATTTTGGATTTATCTTTTTTAAATTTTCTTCAGCTACTTTGGCTTTAAGTTTTTTTATATTACTTGGATCGTATAAAATTTGTCTATGTAAATTAGATTTAGATATTGTATCATGGTCAATTATTCCTATGTATCCTACACCTGATAATACAAGGTAAATAATTGCAGGACATCCTAAGCCACCTGCCCCTATAATTAAAATTTTAGCATTTTTAAGTCTTAATTGTCCTTCTTCATTTAATTTATCAAGTGTTAGGTGTCGTGCATAACTAATATACTCTTCCTTTAGTAAATATTTTTTGTCTAAATTAGGATTAAGCATTTTTAATTAATAATAAATTTAAACTTAATGATTTTTTTGATTATTTAATTGAATTGATAAATGTTTTTAAATTTTAATTTTATTATAAATTATAATATAAGTATACGTCTTTAGTTCAGTTGGTAGAACGTAGGTTTCCAAAACCTAATGCCGAGGGTTCAAGTCCTTCAAGACGTGTATGATTTTTTTAATTTATTTGTTTATCTTGGGTTGTTTGCAGTATAATCTTATTGCAAGTTCAATTTATTGAGTTAAATTTTTCTTGTTTTAGTTTATTTTAAGTTTACAGTTTTATTATTTGAATTTTATGGCGAAAAAAATCATTGGATTAGTCAAATTAGCTTTACCTGCAGGTAAAGCTACTCCAGCTCCACCAGTAGGCCCTGCTTTGGGTCAACATGGTGCTAATATAGTTATGTTTTGTAAAGAATATAATGCTAAAACAGCAAATAAGGTTGGTTTAATAATTCCTGTAGAGATTTCTATTTATGAAGATCGTAGTTTTTCATTTATTTTAAAAACTCCCCCTGCATCTGTGTTGCTGGCAAAAGCAGCAGGAGTAACTAAAGGTTCTGGAAAACCTAACTTAGACACGGTTGGTTTTATTTCTGAAAAACAATTAGAAGAAATTGCACAAATTAAACTTCAAGATTTAAATACTAATAATCTGAAGCAAGCTATGCAAATTGTTCTTGGTACAGCAAGAAGTATGGGAATTCAAGTTAAAGTATAATATGGAGACAAAATATATGCGTAAGCATTCACGTCGTTTTCAAAAAATTTTAGAGCAAATTGATCGTAGTAAACTATATAAACCAATGGATGCTATTAATCTATTGCAAGATTTATCAAGTGTCAAATTCGTAGAAACTATAGAAGCTCATATGGCTTTAGATTTGGATCCTAAGTATGCAGATCAGCAATTACGTTCAACAGTTATATTACCAAAAGGTACAGGAAAAAAAATTAGAATTGCAATTATAACTAAAAATGAACAGGTAATACAATCCTTAAATGAAGAAGCTGATATTGTTGGTTCAGAAGATTTAATACAAGAAATAAAAAATGGTCGCTTAGATTTTGATAAATTAATTGCAACTCCAGATATAATGCCTTCTGTTGCAAAATTAGGAAAAATTTTAGGACCTAGAGGATTAATGCCTTCTCCTAAAGCTGGTACTGTTACTACAAATTTATATGATGCAGTTAAGCAGTTTAGATTAGGAAAATTAGAATATCGTGTAGATCGTTCTGGTATTGTACATGTGCCTTTTGGCAAATTGAATTTTTCATCATTAGATTTAAACCTAAATTTAGCAGCTTTGTATAATTCTATTGATAAAAATCGCCCTTCTGGATCTAAAGGTAAGTATTGGAAGTCAATTTATTTATCTACTACAATGGGGCCGTCTGTTCTTATTGATCACCTAGTAATAAAAGAAAATATAGTATAAAATTTTATGCAAAGCTTATTTTGTTTATTGGTATTTAAATTATTTTAATATGGATATTAAATTAATATGACAAAAATAAATGATATTTTAGAAGAATTAAAGTCTTTAACTTTATTAGAAGCTGCAGAACTTGTGAAAGGTATTGAAGAAACTTTTGATGTTGATGCATCTTCTAATGTCCCATCTGGCATGATGATGATGCCAAATTCTGGTGTTTTGACAGGATCTAATGAAGTAAATGAAAAAACAGAATTTGATTTAGTTTTAGAAGAAGTACCTGCTCCTAAAAAAATTGCTATTTTGAAGGTTGTACGCTCTCTTACTGGTTTAGGTTTAAAGGAAGCTAAAAATTTAGTAGAATCAGTTCCTAAAGTTTTAAAAGAATCTACCTCTAAAGAAGATGCAGAAGAGATGAAAAGTAAATTGGAAGAAGCTGGTGCCAAAGTTTCTATTAAATAATAAAAAATAAATAATAATAACAAATTTAAACTGTTATTATTATGCTTTCTATTTAAATTGGTGTCCTATTTTTAAAAAAGTCCTAAAGTAATAGCTTTAGATAATGGCATTGTAGCTCCAATTCCAAGCCATATGCTTATGAATGTACCTATTAAAAATACAGTGGTTGCTATGGGTCTTCGAAAAGGGTTTTGAAATTTGTTTATACTTTCGATAAAAGGAATAGTTAAAAGTCCTAGTGGTACCGATGTCATAGACAAAACTCCAATTAGTTTGTTTGGTATAACGCGTAATAAATTAAATGTTGGAAAAAAATACCACTCTGGTAAAATTTCTAAAGGTGTTGCGAAAGGATTTGCTTTTTCTCCTATAACTGATGGTTCTAAAATAGCAAGACCTACGTCACATGCGATAGTACCTAATATTACTACTGGAAACATATACAAGAGGTCATTAGGCCAAGCAGGTTCGCCATAATAGTGGTGGCCCATCCCTTTAGCAAGTTTTGCACGTAATTTAGGGTCTGTTAAGTCGGGTTTTTTAATAATAGACATTAATATTTTCCTTATTTTAAAGATATAGATATACTATATATTATTATAGTGGTCCAGAAATTCCTTGTTTACGTATCATTAGAAAATGCATTAGCATAAAAACAGCTGTTAATAAGGGTAATACAAATGTATGAAGACTATAAAATCTAGTTAAAGTGCTTTGTCCTACACTCACTCCTCCTCTTAAAAGTTCTACAATTGTGCCACCAACTACTGGTACTGCTTCAGGAACACCTGTTACAATTTTAACTGCCCAGTAGCCAATTTGATCCCATGGTAAAGAATAACCTGTAACTCCAAATGATACTGTTAGTACTGCTAAAATAACACCTGTAACCCATGTAAGTTCACGCGGTTTTTTAAAGCCTCCTGTTAAATATACTCTAAAAACATGAAGGATTAGCATTAATACCATCATACTTGCAGACCATCTATGAATAGATCTTATTAACCAACCAAAGTTAACATCTGTCATAATATATTCTACTGATGAAAATGCTTCTGCAACAGTTGGTCTATAATAAAAAGTCATAGCAAAACCACTTGCTACTTGTATTAGGAATGATGTAAACACTATACCACCTATGCAATAAAAAATGTTTACATGGGGTGGTACATACTTACTTGTAATATCATCAGCTATTGCTTGAATTTCTAGTCTTTCTTCAAACCAGTCGTATACTTTTCCCATATTTTAGGTTTATATATATCGAGTATTTTACGTTTAAGCTACTATTTCTTTAAGTATATTTATTATAACATATTAAATTTACTTAATTGTTTATACTTGTATATTTTTCATTCTAGCTATATGGAAATAATATATATTAAGATGGATTTTTTTATCAGTTGAATATTTTACAAATTTAGTGTAATTTAAGTGTCTGAGAATTCTATTGGTTGTAGTTCTAGTAGTGCCACTAATTTTACCTATAGTATATTGAGATATATAGTGAGGTATTTTTATCTCTTGTTTATTAATATTTCCAAAGTCTAGTGCATATAAAAGAAGAAGTTGAATTACCCTGTTTTTAACATATTTATGACTCATAATTGTATTCATCATTTCATATTTTGTATTCGTTTTTGTATACATTTTTATAAATTCTTTGAATATTGTATTGTTTAAGTTTGTATTCGTATTAATTAAATTTTTCCATTGAAAACTGATTAAGAAGCTTTTGTTTATAGCTATCATTCTATAATAACAATTCTCGTCTTTAATGGAATTTATATATAAAATGTTTTCAGCTCCTAATATGGCAAGAGTTGTTTTTTTATTATTATGAAAATTTTTTATAATATATACTATGCCATACAAAATAATCATAGGTTGATTACTATTTGTATTTTTAGAAAAAATTATAGAATCATTTATATTTAATTTGTATATATAAAAAGGTATGTTGAAGTTTAAAAAATAATTAAGCCATTTCATTTGTTATAATTATATAGTCAATTTATATTTAGAATTTTAAGTTTATAATAATGAGAAAACAAATTATGTTAGTTGATGATGATATATTCTTATTAAATTCTGTATCTAATTACTTAATTTCTCGAGGCCTTTCTGTATCTATATTTGATAATGCTAAATCTGCATTGGATCAATTAAGTGAAAAAATACCGGATTTAATTATCGTAGATGTTATGATGTCAAATATAGATGGTTATCAGTTTTTAATAATTATACGTTCTAATCAACTATTTTATAACATACCTGTTATTTGTTTAACAGCTAAAGGTATGACAAAAGATAGAATTAAAGGGTATGATTTAGGCTTTAATGCATATTTAACCAAACCTTTTGATCCGGATGAATTATTATCGATTATTAAAAATTTATTGAAATATAGTGTTAAAGTTCAAAATACTGTAAGTTTATCATATCAAAATAGGTTTGAGAATTTTTCAAAGCCTAATTTATTGTTTGTAAATTTAACAGAAAAAGAAAAAATTGTGTTAGAATTATTAGTTAAAGGTCTGAGAAATAAAGAAATAGCTGAAAATTTAAATATTAGTATACGTAGTGTAGAGAAATATGTAAGTAAGTTACTAAATAAAACTTCCACTAGAAATCGTACAGAACTTGCACAGTTAATTATAAAAGAGTTTATAAGGGCGAATGACGGGAATCGAACCCGCGAATGATGGAGCCACAACCCATTGCCTTAACCTCTTGGCTACATCCGCCATACTGTACGTATTATAGTCTTTTTTTTTTATTACGTCTATATATCAATATTATATTATTTTATGAATCTTCAATATAATACAGTTATTGTTAATGGTGAAGTTTTTAATTGTTATGATCAAATGTCTTTACATGATTTTTTGATTTATCTTAAATTTGATATTAGAACTATTGTTGTAGAGTATAATCGAGAGATTATATCTTTAATGAATTTTCGTCAAATTATTCTCAATAATGGAGATAAATTGGAAGTAGTTACGATTGTTGGTGGTGGTTAATTATATATTACGTGTTGAAACAGAAATTCTTCCTTGCTGCATATCTATATGTAAAATTTTTACTTTTATAATGTCACCTATTTTGAATATTGTATCAATGTTTGTAATATTTTGGTTTGCTATTTCTGAAATATGTAACAAACTTAAAGTATTATAAATTTCTAAAAATATTCCATATTTCTCAACTTTTATAATTTTACCATTTACTATAGTCCCAATCTTTAGTTTCTTAGATAGTATAGATAAGATAGCTTTTTTATAACTTAGAATTAATTTATTGTTTTTTTCGTCTGCTATTAATAGTTTACACTGTATACATTTTTTTTCTTTAAGTATTTTTTTGTCTGTTGGCTTTAAGTGAGAATTGGGTATAAATCCTTGTATCCCCTCTAGTATAGTAATAATTCCACCTCTATTCTCATGATGGATTTTTAGATGAAGTATTGTATCTTCATTTTCTATTTGTTTAATTCTTTTCCATCCTCTAATATATTCAAGTCTTTTTATTGAAAGTATTAATTGATGTTTTTGTTTATTGTAGGCAAGAATAAAAAACTCTCTTGTAGTATTGTTGATAGAGTATGAATAATGAATATTTTGTGTTTTCTTATGGTATAGAGAAATTTCTTCGTAAGGTAAATAGCAAACTATTGGAAGACCTATATCAACTAAAAATCCTCGTTTTTCAATATTGAAAATAGTTCCTGCTACTATATCACCTAAATTAATGTTATATTTATATTCATTAAGCACAAATGCGAAATTGTTTTCTGTGAAATTTTGATTGATTTGCATTTTAATAATTTTATTCTGATATTATTACTATATTGATAATTTACAGGATAGTTCGTTATAATTATTTAATTATAGAGTAAGCATAGGTAGTTGCAAATTTTTTAACAAATTTGAGGAAAGTCCGGTCTCTATTTAGAATAGTACAGCTATATAAAAAATAGTATAGGTAACTATGAGGAAAGTGCCACAGAAATAAACCGCCATATTTTTAGGTAAGGGTGCAAAGGTGCGTTAAGAGTGTACCAGTAATATGATGAAAGTGTTAGCTAGGTAAACCCCGTATTAAGAGTAAGGTTATATATATTGTTATAATTTTCTATATAAATAAACAATTATAAGCATTTATTAAGACTGCAAGAAGTTTTATTATTAAAAACTCTAGATAAATAACTACCCTTTATGTAATATATATATGCATTAAAGAACAGAATCCGGCTTATGACTTACTCTTAAATATTTGAAGATATAGTCTTATGAATGTAGTTGATGATCTGATTTAATTTCTTATCAATTTCATTAATTTCATTATCGTTTAATGTTTTGTTTAGTGATCTATATATAATTTTATAATTAACATTTCTTAATTCTTCTATATTATTATTTGTATGATATTCATCTATTATTTCAACAGATTCTATTAATTTTTTATTATGTGATAATAGTATTTGTTTAATTGACTTTGCTGTTATTTTTTTATCTAATTTTAAACAAACGTTCCTTGTTACACTTGGATATAAAGAATATTTAGTAAAAATATATGATAAATGTTTTTTGATCTGAATAGTTTTTAGAATTTCTTTTAAGTTAAGTTCAAAAATATAACTTTTGTAATTTTGATTTATTTCTTTTGAATAATTTGTATCTAGTTCACCAAATATACCAATTATTCTTTGATTTATTCTACTTCTTAATATAGCAAATTTATATGGGTGACATATTTTGATTAGATTTTTATAATATTTATTGATTTCAAGATCATTTGTCCATTCAATTTGAGCATGTATTTGCTCAAATAAAATTTCTAGTAAACCTTTAGCTTGAAACCAGCTAAGTTCTTGTCCGTTTTCTGACCATAGTCTTCTAGAAAAGTTATTTTTTCCTATAATTCCTGCTAAATGAATATTTTCTCTATAATATATTTGTTTTTTATTGTTTATTAATCTTTTGGGTTGAAATATTTTACTGATTTCAAAACATTCCATAAATTTGTTTTTTTGCTTTTTATTATATTTTAAAGTGTTTAATAAGTTATATATTAAGTATTTTCTTAAGTATCTTTGATCTTTTTGCAATGGGTTATGTAGTGAAATATAAGATTTATAATTTTGATTACTTGTACTTACCAGTGAGTAATGAATAATTTCGTATAAGCCTAATTGGTTTAAAATATTGCGAACTTTTTTTATAAGTATATTTATTTTAGAAACATAGCCTTTATATGGTTTTTGAGGTAATGTATCTATAAAATGATTAAAACCATATATTCTTCCAATTTCTTCTGTAATATCTATTTGTCGTTTAACATCATTTTTTCTATATTCTGGTATATTTACTTCTATGCGGTTTTGATATTCTTTAGGTTGAAAATTTAATTGTTTTAATGTATTTATAATTTCTTCTGTGTTTAAATGTCTTCTTTGATTTATATTTCCTAGTGTATTTTTTATATTTTTTATATCAACTAAAACATTAGTTAATGAATTATTTTGTTCATGCCATGTATAGTTTGAAATTTTTTGTGTGTATTTTGTCAATTTTAAAATTAAACTGATTGTTTCATTATATGCATTTAAAAAATCTTTTCTAGATAAACCTTTTACATGTTTTTGTGATTTTTCTGTTTTATACTTTAATAATTTTGTTGTTCTTTTTATATATTGAGATTTGCATATATGCCCAAATACAATAATAGATGAAGTGTTATCGTCACAATAAAAATTTGAGTTTGATTTGATGCCAGGTAGTGATATAAGACAGTTTTTATATGTTAAGCTTTCGAAAAAATTGTTTGAGGTTTCGTCAGATATAATGATTGGATTTCTATCTTCTCTTATACTAATATGTCGTATAGCAATTGATTTTTCTTGAAATTCTTTATTATCTATTTTATTGGCATCAAAAATTTCAATATCTTGTCCCCATTTAATATTTATATAGTGACTTATATTAGATAAAGTATTGTTTTGTATGATATCACATGCTTTCAATTTGTTAATTAGCCATTTAGGTGAATCTTGTATTTGAATACTCTTAATAACTGTAATTTGAATATCAGATAAGTTTTTATCTGTAAATTTAGATTTAGTGACTTCAATTGTATTGAGTTGATTATTTTGTTTTTTAATTTTAGTATTTTTGTTGACTTTTGATATATCTGTGCTTTTAAAAATAGTTTTTAATTCTCTAACTATTCCAATAATGCTAGCAGCATCTGATCTGTTTGCTGTAATACTTAATTCTAAAGTTGTATCGTTTATATCTTTTTTATTATTAATTGTTTCAATTTCAAATCCTGCTAATGTTAATTTTGTGATACTTTCTTCTAATGTAATATTTGGCAGGTTTGATAGTTCTTTTATCCATTTCCAAGAAAATTTCATGTTTGTTGATTGAAATATAATTATATTTATAATATGTAGAAATAGTGAATATGGATTTATAATAGACGAATTTATTTATATAATGTTTTAGTTGGCCTTGGTAAAAGATAAATTATGATCATTGGCATATCTTTCCATAAATCGCATAAATCTATCCCAGTCTTTTGGACTTTTAATAATATATATTGATTCGATAGCTTGTGGTTTTCCATTAATAAATTTTGCATTTACATCTTTAGTTACCATTGATCCTTCCTCATCCTTGAGGTACATACCTGTAATATCTCCTTTTTCTTGCATCTCAGATTTAAGAATATCTGGTTCATTGAATCTAAAAGTTGCTGTACCAGTACTGCCATCTTTTGATCTAGTTAATTTGATGTCAGGAACTATTGTTTCATTAATACCATCAATAAATTGAATATTTGCCATTATTTGTTAGTAATTATTTAAATGTAGTTGTATTATAATTATAGTAAGTTTTTCCTAAATATATTATGTTATTTATATTTTTTTGTGTAAAATTAATTAATGATTATTTATTTTGAAATTTAATCTGGGGTGGGAGGATTCGAACCTGCGAATGGCGGAGTCAAAGTCCGCTGCCTTACCGCTTGGCTACACCCCAATGTAAGTATTGTATCAATTAAATGTGTTTATTTGTCAAGTTCACCGTATATAAATACTAATTCATTTTTTCGAGAGTTTGAATTAAATTGTCTATATTAATAATATTAAACTGTTTTTGTTCGCTTGTTGATAATTTTTTTAATGTTATACAGTTATTTGTAATTTCGTAATCTCTGATTATTAAACATGCTTTTGCTCCTTGTCTGTCTGCTTTTTTTAATTGTTTTTGTAAGCTATTGTTATCTAAATCTAGATGATAACTAATACCCTTTTGTTCTAATAGTTGTATTAGATTTAAAATTTCTTTTTCCGTATTTTGTCCATTGATTGCCAGGTATACGATAGGTTTATTTTCTTGTATTTTGTTATTTAGTTGATCTCTTATAATAAGTAATAATCTTTCTATACCAATAGCCCATCCTACAGCAGGAACACTTGGTCCTCCTAGTTCTTGTATTAATGAATCATAGCGTCCACCTCCACAAATTGTATCTTGTGTACCTAGTGATTTAGTTTTTATTTCAAATGCTGTATAATTATAATAATCTAACCCTCGTACAAGTTGTTTATTTATATTATATTGAATATTTAAAAATTCTAAATATTCACATACTTTTTCAAAATGTTTTTTAGATGGTGTATCTAAATAATCATGTAAACAAGGTGCATTATATATAATTTCTTTGGTTTTTATGTCTTTACTATCTAATATTTTTAATGGGTTTGTATATAGTTTATTTCTTGAATTATTATCTAAGTCATTTATATATGGTTCCAAGTATTCTATGAACGATTGTTTATATTTTTTTCTCTCTTCTAGCTGGCCAATGGAATTAATTTCCATAGTATAGTTAGAGCATCCTAATTCTTTTAATAGTTTATGCGCAATTCTTATGACTTCAGCATCTGCCATGGGGTTTAAGCTTCCAATGCATTCTAGACCTAGTTGATGAAATTGTCTTTGTCTACCTTGTTGGGGTCTTTCATATCTAAACATGGGTCCTAAATACCATAATCTATTAGTTGTGTTATTTTTATATAATTTGTTATTTATAAAAGCTCTGGCTATGCTAGCTGTTCCTTCTGGTCTTAATGTTATTTCTCTTGAATTTTGATCAGTAAAATTATACATTTCTTTATTGACTATATCTGTTCCATTACCTATACTTCTTTTGAATAAAGAAGTAGGTTCTATAATAGGGGTACGAATTTCATGGTAATTTGCTAATTTCATTATTTTTGAAGCTGTTTTCTCTATATGCTGCCATAAAACTATTTCGTCTGGTAATATATCTTTAGTCCCTCGTAGCAATTGCATCTTTTATTATCCTAATTTATTAATTTATCTATTAAATAGATATTGTATTTAAATCGGGCAAGGAGGGATTCGAACCCCCGACACCGTGGTTCGTAGCCACGTGCTCTGATCCACTGAGCTACAAGCCCTTAATAGAAACCATTATATCATTTTTCAAAAATAAAAAAAATAATTTATATGAGTAAAAAAATATTGTATAAAGATAATGCTCGTAAAGCTTTAGAAAAAGGTATGGATATATTATGTGAAGCTGTATCAGTTACTTTAGGTCCTAAAGGACGTAATGTAGTTTTAGAAAAAAAATTTGGTTCTCCACAAATTATTAATGATGGTGTAACTATTGCTAAAGAAATTGAATTACAGGATTTTATTCAAAATACAGGTGTTGCTTTAATTAGGCAAGCTGCATCTAAAACCAATGATGTAGCAGGTGATGGAACAACAACTTCTACTGTTCTTGCACATGCTATGGTTAAACAAGGTTTGCGTAATGTAGCAGCAGGTGCAAATCCTATGATTTTGAAAAAAGGTGTTGATAAAGCTGTTAAGTTTGTAGTAGCTAAAATAGCTGAGGAATCTTCACCTGTAACTGATATTAATAATATTACTCAAGTTGCTTCCATATCAGCAGGCAATGATAAAGATATTGGTTATATGATTGCAGATGCTATTGAAAAAGTAGGTAAAGAAGGGGTGATTTCGATAGAAGAAGGTCAGTCTACTGTAACAAAGTTAGAAATTAAAGAAGGTATGAGATTTGAAAAAGGTTATATTTCACCTTATTTTGTTACTGATTCTTCTCGTATGGAAGTTGTGTATGATAATCCCTATATTTTGCTGACTGATCGAAAAATTACTTTAATTCAGCAAGAATTAATACCTATTTTAGAGCAAGTATCTAAAACAGGTAAATCTTTATTAATTATAGCTGAAGATATTGAAAAAGAAGCTTTAGCAACGATTGTAATTAATAAGTTAAGAGGAATTGTGAATGTAGTAGCTGTTAGATCACCTGGTTTTGGTGATAGACGTAAAGCTTTATTAGAAGATATGGCTATTTTGACTAATGGTCAATTAATTACTGAAGATTTAGGTTTAAATTTAGATAGTTTATCTATTGATCAATTGGGGTCTGCTAAAAGAATTTGTATAACTAAAGATTCTACTACAATTATTGCTGATAGTAACTCTATAAATATCAAACGTAGGTGTGATCAAATTAGACGACAGTTAGAAATTAGTAGTAATAATTATGAGAGAGAAAAATTACAAGAAAGATTGTCTAAGTTGGTTGGTGGAGTTGCAATTATTAAAGTAGGTGCTGCTACTGAGACTGAAATGAAAGATAAAAAGTTACGTTTAGAAGATGCAATTAATGCTACTAGAGCAGCTATAGAAGAAGGTATAGTTCCTGGTGGTGGTTCTACATTAGTTCATATTGCAAAATCTCTAGGTCAATGGTCAAAGAGTAATTTGTCAAATGAAGAATTAGTTGGTGCTAACATTGTTGAAAAAGCTTTAATGGCACCTTTATATAAAATTGTAGAAAATGCAGGAAAAAACGGCTTTGTAATAGTGGAAAAAGTTAAAAATAGTAATTTTTCTATAGGTTATAATGCCAATCAAGATTTGTTATTAGATATGTACGAAGCCGGTATTATCGATCCAGCAAAGGTTACTCGTTCTGCTGTTCAGAATGCAGCATCTATAGCATCTATGATTTTGACCACGGAATGTATAGTTATTGAAGACTCAGAATAAAAATATATGTTTTATATTATTAAAAAGTATTGAATTAATTTGTAGAAACCACGTGAATCCTGTATCTGGTTTAAAATATATAGATAAATAATAGCAATTTTAATATCTGACATATTATTTTTCTTGTGATTTTGTCTATATTTATTATATATTAAATATTGATTATATAAATATTGAAATCTTATTTTATATTTTGAATTAATATTAGACTCTGAATTACTACAATACTTTTTTAATATTATTAATGCTATATACTGAGATTCTTTTAAACATAGGTAGTTATATATTTGATATAAATTGACTATGTATTTATAGTTATATGACGTGTTAAATTGTATAATTTGATTTTTGTCTTGATATTTATTTAGTTTTTTTTTTAAGGTATCTAAAAAATATATATCAAAAGTTTTAATACTTAAAATAAGTGTAGTAAGTGACTTATTAACATAAATTAGTTTATTAATCATTAATTTATAATTTATTGTTTATTTTAATAAATGATTAGTTCCTGAAATTTAACTAATCATTATTAATTTTAATTTGTTAGTTATTGCCTGTGAAAATAAAGTTTGGAAACTTAGCTTGTGCTTGTGATATGGATTTATTTTTGCCAGTTTCTTGCCAAAAATTTATTATTTCTGTTGCTTGATTTAAAATAAAAATTTTATCGTTTTCTGCAATCCATGGTTTAGACTCTAATTCAATTTTGAGTTGTTCCCAAGCATCGTTTCTGGGCCAAAAAAAGTAAGATGTTAATGGACTAAAGTTTCCACCCACTATGTGATCAATCGCAATGGCCACATTATTTTCCAACCATAAGATTTTAAATGTAAATTTTTGCAAGTTTTTAACTCCTTAGTTTTTTGTTTGAATTTTACTTACTAAATAATAAACTTTTTTAGTCATTTGTGCTCCTTGTTTTAAACGTTTATTTATAAGATCTATATCAAATTTACCTTGTTTTGTCAGAGGATTATAAAAGCCTACTTCTTCTATCGCTTTGCCATCTCTTTTTTTTCTACTGTCTATAGTTATAATCCTGTAGCTAGGTTGTTTTTTTCTTCCAAATTTTTTTAGTCTTATTTTGATCATACTATTAGGATATTGATTTATGTTATTGATTCAACTCTTATATTGTTAAAAATTACTGTTAAGCATTGTAAAAAAATAATGCCAAGCATGGGTGACATATCCATACCAAATATCATAGGTATTGTTCCGCGGAATAATCGTAGATATGGATCTGTTAATCGATTTAATGAGCAAAAGGGTTCATTATACCAATTTACTGTTGGAAACCATGCTAAAGATAATTTTAAAAGAATTAATATTAGGTATATTTCAGAGAAATTTGCAATTGATGTAAATATTAAGTTAAAAGAATTGCTGATGGTATTCATTATTATTTACTAATTATAAGAGTATTATTGATATTTATCAATTCATATATTGATAATTTTAGTTGTGTATATTTCTAAATTTGAATATCTTTTATTAATTATTTCTAAAACTTTTTGGTTGCATACAATACAAATAATTTTAATAGAAGTAATTTGTATTTTATAATCGTTTATTAATTCATGTACAAAGTCTATTATTGAATTATTGTTTAGTATTTTTTCTACAATTATAATTTTATTATTTATAAAATATTGTTCACGATTAGAATTAAAGTAAATTTTATTATTATTATTATCTTTGTATGTATTAATATGTACTAAAGATAATTTGGGTATTAAAGTTTTAAGATGGATTATAATATTATAGCATTTTTCTAAATTAGTAAATAATATATATGATTCTTTGGGATTAAATACAGATATCTCTTTTATTTGGTTAATATCTTTAATATAAATATTTGTTACTTTAATCCACTTTCGTAGTAATTCATAAATTAATAAAAAGTTAATTTCATCATAAACAGGTTCATTAGTTTTATTATTTTTTGATAGAGAATATATAATTTGTGTAGATAATATACTGATTATGGGATGTGATATAATATATATATTTAATGGCATATATACTTTGTAATTATAATTATTAATGTTAATTATTATATCATCTTTTATGAATTTTCGTTCTTCCAATAATTTTAATAAATGGACTTGGGGTTTTTCACGAGGAGCAGAAAGCTGGAATGGAAGATTAGCTATGATTGCTTTTTGTATAATTTTCTATATAGAATTTAAATATTCTTTCTCTATTTTATATTTTCTAAGTTTATAAAATCTACAAAAACTATTTTTAATTAAGAATAGTTTTTGTAAATTTTTTTTAGTGATTAATTATTAATCTAAAGGACGCATTGATAGTACGGCTTCATTTTCTCTATTTATTCCTTTTTCAAATCCTGCAGCTGCAGCTCTAGCTCTCCCTGCATGCCATAAGTGCCCTATAAATAAGAAAAAGCCAAGGAAAAAATGAGATGTTGTTAACCAGCTTCTAGGTGATACATAATTAACTGAATTAATTTCTGTAGCAACACCACCAACTGAATTTAGTGACCCTAAAGGTGCATGTGTCATATATTCAGCAGCTCTTCTTTCCTGCCAAGGTTGAATATCATTTTTTACTTTATTTAAATCAAGTCCATTGGGTCCTCTTAATGGTTCTACCCATGGAGCTCTTAAATCCCAAAATCGCATTGTTTCACCACCAAAAATGATTTCTCCACTTGGTGATCGCATTAAATATTTTCCAAGTCCTGTAGGTCCTTGTGCAGAAGCAACATTTGCTCCAAGTCTTTGATCTCTTACTAAAAATGTAAAAGCTTGTGCTTGAGATGCTTCTGGTCCAGTTGGTCCATAGAATTCACTTGGGTAAGCTGTGTTATTATACCATACATAGTTAGATGCTGTTAATCCCATTAGTGATAAAGCACCTAGGCTATAAGATAAGTATGCTTCACCTGACCAAACAAATGCTCTTCTTGCCCAAGCAAATGGTTTAGTTAAAATGTGCCATATTCCACCTGCAATACATATAACGCCAATCCATACGTGACCACCAATTAAGTCTTCCATGTTATTAACGCTAACTACCCATCCATCACCACCAAATGGTGATTTTAATACATAACCAAAAATCACAGATGGATTTAAAGTTGGATTATTTATAATTCTTACATCACCTCCCCCGGGAGCCCATGTATCGTATACGCCTCCAAAAAAAAGAGCTTTAATAACTAATAGAAAAGAACCAATACCTAATAGAATTAAATGTATCCCTAATATAGTTGTCATCTTATTTTTATCTCTCCAATCATACCCAAAAAATGGAAAGGATTCTTCTAAGGTATCTGGACCTATTAATGAGTGATATAATCCACCAAAACCAAGTACGGCTGAAGAAATTAAATGTAGTACTCCTACTACAAAATAAGGGTAAATATTTGTGATTTCTCCACCTGGTCCTACTCCCCAACCCAACGTAGATAAATGAGGTATCAAAATAAAACCTTGTTCATATAATGGTTTTTCAGGTAGAAAATGTGCAACTTCAAATAAAGTCATTGCTCCTGTCCAAAAAACCATAACTCCAGCATGTGCAACATGTGCACCTAGTAATTTGCCAGACACATTAATGAGTCTGGCATTGCCAGACCACCAGGCAAAGCCTGTAGATTCTATATCTCGTCCGCCTACACCAATATTATTAAAGGGCGTTTCCACGTGGTAAAACCTCCTCAGGGAATATAAAGTTTTCGTGAGGTTGATCTTGAGCTGCCATCCATGCACGAATACCTTCATTTAGTAAAATATTCTTAGTATAAAATGTTTCAAATTCAGGGTCTTCAGCTGCTCTTAGTTCTTGTGATACAAAATCATAAGCTCTTAAGTTTAGTGCTAGTCCAACAATGCCAAATGCACTTGTCCACATACCTGTAACAGGTACAAATAACATGAAGAAGTGTAACCATCGTTTATTTGAGAACGCAACTCCAAAAATTTGTGACCAAAATCTATTAGCTGTGACCATAGAGTAAGTCTCTTCTGATTGAGTTGGTGTAAATGCTCTAAAAGTATCAGCTGCATCACCATCTTCAAATAATGTATTTTGTACAGTTGCTCCATGAATTGCACATAATAAAGCACCTCCTAGTATTCCTGCTACACCCATCATATGAAATGGATTTAATGTCCAATTGTGAAAACCTTGTAGGAATAGTAAGAAACGAAAAATAGCAGCAACTCCAAAGCTGGGAGCAAAGAACCAGCTTGCTTGTCCTAAGGGATACATTAAAAATACAGAAACAAATACAGCAATTGGTCCTGAAAATGCAATAGCATTATAAGGTCTAATTCCAACTAGTCGTGCAATTTCAAATTGTCTTAGGCAAAAGCCAATTAAGCCAAAAGATCCGTGAAGAGCTATGAATGACCATAATCCACCTATTTGACACCAACGTGTAAAGTCACCTTGAGCTTCTGGTCCCCAAAGTAATAGTAATGAGTGTCCCATGCTATTAGCTGGTGTAGATACAGCAGCTGTTAAAAAATTACATCCTTCTAAATATGAACTTGCTAATCCATGAGTGTACCAAGATGTAACAAAAGTTGTTCCAGTTAACCAACCACCTAATGCTAAATAGGAACATGGAAAAAGTAAGAGACCAGACCATCCTACAAATACAAATCTATCTCTTTTAACCCAGTCATCAATTAGGTCAAATTTACCTCGATTTTTTTCTTGTCCAATTGCTATAGTCATAAATTAAATATCTAAAGCAAGCTAAATAAGTAAATACTATATTTTAAATTCAGTTGTAAATCTTTAGGAATTAAGTTGAATAAGGTTATTATAATATGACTTTACTTTTCTTTACGGTTGTCTATGATTATAAGTGTAACTTAAATGATATAGAGTTTTTTATGTGATTTGATTATTTTATTAAATAGTTCTCTAAGTTTCTAATTATATTATTAAAAATGTATGTACACATTTATTTTACTAAATAGTCTTTAATATGAGTAAAATTATTATATTTGTTTATTTTTTATATTAATATGATATTTGTATTATATGCAATTATTATTTATACTGAAAAAACAGTAAATAAGTAAAATATTAGACAATATAATTTAGTATAAGAATTAGTTATAAACTTATTAAATTAATATTTTCATAAACTTAAGGGGCATATATTTATGGATGCTGAAGGATTTTTATCTTATATTAATTAAATATATTTTGTTATTAAAAGAATAGTATTGAATTTAATATGTATAAGTAATTATTGTATGTTTTCAATAATTCTTTGAAATAGGTACCCTGTTCCTCTTGCTGTTAATATTAAGTCTGGATTACTTGGGTTATCTTCAAGTTTAGCTCGTAATCTTGAAATATGAACATCAACTACACGTGTATCTACGTGTCTTTCCGGTGTATATCCCCACACTTCTTGTAAAATAGATGATCTTGAAAAAGGTTCTCCTGCACGACTTACTAAAAGTTCTAATAAGCTAAATTCCATTCCTGTTAATCTAATACGAGTATTATTTTTGTATACTTGTCTTTTATTTATATCTACTTTTAGAAAACCAATATTAATTATACCAGAACTTGGTATACTATTATATGTTGGAATCTTATCTACACGTCTTAGTACAGATCTAATCCTTGCTTCTAACTCTTTTGGTGAAAAAGGTTTTATGACATAATCGTCTGCTCCTAGTTCTAAGCCTGTAATTCTATCAGATACATCACCAAGTGCAGTTAGCATAATTATTGGTACGTCCGATTCTTTTCTTAATTCTTGGCATACACCATAACCATCTAGCTTAGGCATCATTACATCTAAAACAACTAAGTTTGGATATTCTTTTTTAAAAACTGCTAGTGCTTCTTCTCCATCAGAAGCACTTACTACTTCATATCCCACGATAGATAATCTTGTTTCTAATATTCTTCTTATACTTGTTTCATCATCAACTATTAATATTTTTTCTTTTTGATTATCCAACTCTTTATTCTCCTAAAAATTATCATGAAATTCTTATTGAATAGATTTAGTTATTATAGTATATTTTATAGTCTTCATATATTTTTATAAAATTTTAAAATATTTTACTTATTTAAATTGTGAGTAAAGATTCTTACTAAAAAAAATAAATAATGAATTTCATCTTTAACATTGTTAAAATTTTATAATTATTGTTTTATGGAATTTTGATTATTTGAAAGAAGCTTTGGGATTATTGAAATATTTATGTTATAAATATTACTTATTGGTTCTATAATTTAATGCTTTTTATTGCTAATTTAGATTATTTTATTTTGATTTTTTAATTAATTTTTGAATTATGAATTAAAAGTATTTCTATTGAAATAATATTTTCTGATTTTAACATGATATCACATCAAAAATACTTTTTGATGTGTTAAAAATTTAATATATGATTAATTTTGTTTAGGTCTTAAAATAGGGCTTGACAAAATTATATGAAAAAGATTAATCTGTTTTCATGAATTGTTAAAGGATACTGATTTAGTATTTTTAGCGATATGAGATAATTGCTATTTTGACTTTGTAGCTCAAATACTTTATTGAATTATTCTGGAT